TGCAGGTGCTGCACCAAACGCTGGTGGTTCTTTCTTCTTGTAAGTGAATGCAACGAAAAGACCCGGAAAGAACGAATAATGAGAAAATGCATTTATTGACATGACATTTATTTGCGCCGTTTTCGCAAGCGCCTTGGTTCATAATAATCTTAAACGCCTTCTCCACTTACTGCACTCCCAACTGATTCTGAGTCTATAGAAAGAAATGTTAAAAGGTGGTGGGTGCGTTTTCGTTTGCTCTCTCCTGGATACCTTAGGCCTCGTCATCCGCGGAGTGATCTCTATTAACTTCTATCCCGCGCCGCTGCAGCTCACTCACTAGAAATTGGTTCTGCTCAGAAAGCTCTCTATTTCTGCCTTCTAAGCGGAGTCCCTCCAGATAGTCTTGGGTTCGCCGATGCATGTCTTAGAGGGGAGATCTCAATTGTATGGGATAGAGAGTCGGGGATGCGTAGGCGTAGTCGAATAGAGAAGTCTTCCCAGCGCATCAATAGACGAAGTCGACTCACCGCTACGCTCTATAACTGATTATAATCTCTTAACACTTCTGGTGTGCCGCTTCTCCGGACCTAATATTGAGTTACATAGCTGCAGGTGTTTAGCTACACGCCTCATTGCTATGTTCCAGAAAGAACTAGTCGGTCCGGGACTTAGAAGTCAGAATAGAAAGCGTATGAGCGAAGCGCCGGGATTGCCGGGAAAATCTCGTAACTGGGCAAGCCCGCTCTTATTATAGGGGCGTATGCGTATCTATTGCGTATGCGAGTATGAGTAGTGTTGTTAGGCGTATGCGAGTAGTGTTGTTTCGGGGATGCGCATTGATGCAGCTAAGCTAAGTAAAAGAACTCAGGACCGTAAGTATAGTTTGGCCGGGGATGCGGGTTGTTGAGTTCAGCGCATAGTCGTTAATATAATAAAAGAGTAGTAGGTGCGATTAGACTCAACTGCAGCGAAGTAATTAACTCTACGGACCGTACGGAGTTAGTGAGTTGTTAGTGATGAGTGTTGTTAAGTAGCTAAGTAACAAGAAATACGGGAATAGAGAGCTTCACACTTTAAAAGATCAGCTATACCTTTCGGGAAATCAATCTCATGACGTCTTCGACTCTACTAATGCGCCTAGCAAACAAAGGTGTGTCCGCCCTCAATAACATAGCTACACAACCTCAATTCACTCTCTGCCGCTTCCCATGAATGTCTGCGCGTAGGCCCGGCTTCCCTGCCTATAGAGATAGAGAACGGAACTACTTAGCTCTCTGCCTTTCCTTACTTCCCTGCCTGCCGGAATAGAGATGGATAAAGAGAGAGGAGGACACCGTATTAGTGATAGAGGACCAGAGTGATAGACTGAGAGCTGGGGAATTGGGTTAGAGAATGACTTCTCCCACATCGAGGAGTTAGTTTCTTGTTTCTTGCCTCTGCGTCATGTTTGGGCCGGGATTTGATGGCAGAGAGAATGACTGATTGTTGGGTTAGGGAATGAGAGAGAGGACCGGAATAGAGTGATTGACTGATTGCTGCGGGATATCGAGATGAGAAGGCAGCAAGTTATATACAACCCGAAGGTGTGTGTACGCCTTCCTTTGTGAGTCGATCCGCACATATGTGAGTGTTGAGTTATTGACTTCCTGTTTTAAGGATAGTTGTTGTTTGGGATATCGAGAGCGGCAGAAGAGAAAGATGAGCTCGGATCGGCCTCGGGCCGGCCTATAACTCAACAATTCCCGGACAGCCTCTTGTTGCCTCCGGTAAGTGAACTGCTGACTTTCTTGTTTGTCGTCGAGCAGTACTTAGTTATAAACCAGAGGTGTGTCCAATCCGCCCAACAACCTGAGGAGCTCAATAACTTCACTCATATCCCCCTGCTTCTCATTACTTAACTCTAGCCTAAGACCAACAACTCTATTCTTTGCCCGGACACTAAGCGTATAGAGAAGCCATAACTGGGCGAGACTAAGCCCCTGAGTTAAAGCTAAATACCGTGATTGTGAGTTATGGAGTCATTGAATGACCCGGGCGACTCTCTGCCTGACCTCCTCGCCTTAACAGTCGATACTACGTACCTCGCCTGCCTTCGCATTACAAGATGAGACGAGTCCCTGTGAATAACATGACTTCACGCCTTCCTGCGAATCCTATCTCCTGCCCCGCACCAACATCTATAGACCGGAACCCCTACCTCAAAGCCTACGTGCCCGGCGTGCACTACTGCTTTACTTACCTCTCCTTGCCAGTCGAGTGACTACGCACCTCTCCTTGCCAGTCGAGTTCCTTAATCCTCTCGCTTTGCTCGAGCTTATTTCATTCCTCTCCTTGACAGTGACTTCGTACCTCTGGTTCCCTCCAGTCGAGACAATGGCTATAAATCCTCTCTTCCCTCAACTCAACAACATGCCTTCCCCAAAGTCAACAACTACTTTTATATCCCCAATCCGCTCAATGACTCAATAGACAACATCCCGGGCAGCACCGACACAACACCTCAATCACTCTATCCCCTGACTTCCTGTCTCTCACTTCGCTCGTCCCTCATCGCATTTCATTTGTTAGACCCGCTTCCTTAACAACATCACTCACGCATCGGAGTTATTAACTTCTGACCCCCTGCCTAGCCAAGTACTTCAATCGGACACTCAGCAGCCTATAGAGATAGAGAACGCCTGCCTTGAGGTTTTTTTAAACAAACAAAGGAGGTGCACGCCCGGACACTACTGCTTTACGCCTTTCATCAACTCCACTGCCGCCTCAACAACTCTTTTCTTGACCCGGACACGCCTTTCAACAACTCCCTCCGGAGCCTAATACACTAAACAACTTCCTCACCGCTGCCCTCAGGCTTTTACCTCTGCCTGCCCCCTTTAGTGAGTTATAGAGTTATTGACTTATTGGCTTATTGAGTGATAGAGTTGTTCTTGTTACCATGTGCTGACTTGTTCTCCGCGCTACGTTGTTCTAGTTCCCGCAGTGAATGACTGATTGACTTAGTCGCATTGATTGTTGTTAATCGACTGATTGTTCTTCTTCGCCTCTTATTGTTGTTATTACTTGACTTAAGCCTCCCTGCCTCCTAACTCCTTAACGCCCACCGACACTCCTTGACTCCTATCCCTGCAGTGTTCTCAAACGGCGAAGCCTTATGTTCTCAAACGGCGAAGCCTTATGTTCTCAATCGGCGAAGCCTCACAACCCGAGTCGAAGACGAGGATATATGTACGCATACGAACAAGGCAGCCTTCAAGGCTACCGCTTTTCTACCGCCTACACTCAATTCATTTCATCCCCCCTTAACAATCCCCCGGGAGGTGAACCAGAGGGATCTGGCCCTCGCCCTATTCACTCTCTAACTCATCTATATCTAACTTCTCTCTCCGCCTATAACTCTGTCTCTCTCTATTCCGAATCTATCTCTAGAACTTAGCTCTTTCTCTTAACTCTTTCTCTATCTAACTCTTCCCCGGTAGGTACTCTTTAGTTATATAGTTAGTTAGTTGTGTTGTTAATACACCTCTGTAGCTAAGTATTAAAAGAACTAGTAGTTGAGTTATGCGTATTCGACTACTTCTTCGAATCGGGGATGCGGTGATGCGGGGACTAGTTGAATTAGGGGAATCGGGAGGCGTAGGCGTAGGTGAATATGAATCGGAGATGAATAGGCGAATCGTATGCGTACACACACATAGGTGAATAAGTAGACAAAGAAGAAGAAGTCGAGTTCGTCGGGCGTATAAGGTGTTATTGTTCGATTCGGTCTCCGGGCGTATATGCGTGTTGTTATGAGTGTTGTTACATAGCTGTTGTGAAAAAGGTCTTCGGGGAATCGATTCAGTGATGCGAGTTGTGACGCACCTTTGCCTGCGCCTACGATTCATTAACTCTTATTCGACTTCGTTATCGGGATCGGGGAGTAGAGTTACGGGGAGTCGAATAGTTCGCTCATACGCGTATTTTCAGAGACGCATATTAAATTAATTACTTTTTTCTCAGTGATCAGCCGCAGGCTATGTGCATAGTTAACCGATCACGAGCTGAGCGGTCTTAGTCTGATTCTACACCCGCGCCAGCGGCTATGTATTAATAATCAAAGAGGCGGGGTCGAGTCGGGGATGCGGGGAATCGGAGTTCTAGGCGTAGAAGTAGAATAAGAATATGCGTAGGGGCGAGGCGAACTCTGCTTTGCGTCAAGCCAGAAATAAACAACTACTTCCATTACTCCCTAATAGCTTACTCGCCTGAAAGCGCGGTACATTTGCTATTTCAACAGTGATAAGGGCACGGATTACTTTAATACAAGTTTCCGAAGTAGGCTAAGTTCCTCTATTCTTAACAGTTTGAAGGGGAAGCAGAGAGAGGAGAGGGTTGCCCGCACTCGAATATAGAGGATGAGAGGAGAGAAAAACATTCGGGGATGCTCTATTCACCAAGAAAGAACTCAAGGAAACAACTCACTAACTCAATTATAACTAGAACAATGAGTCCCCGGGGAAAGAACTATGATATACGCGCATTGCTTACTGCCCGCTTCGCGTAACTCATCCCAACTCCCCCAGGAAAGTCCTTTGCTGCCTTCTGCCTCTGCATCTATCCCTGCTTAACTGCAACAAGAACAACTATCCTTATCAACTCAATAAATCGAGAAATACGGAGATCAACTCAATTCCAATCATGCTACTTCAGCTATATGCTTCGGAAGAGAATACTACTTTCTTTGGTGCTTGGCTGAGCTTCTCTTTAGATTGGGGGAATACTGTTTATGGTCTTGCAAAGGGAAAAGGCAGTCTTCCACTCGGTAAAGTACTGGCAGGGAATTTCATTAGATGATTATTCCTTTATAATTCATTACAGAATCCCGGGTTTTTCGGATTGACTCTTTTTTTTTCTTGCTTACTAGATTCCGAAATCTCCAATATCTGCTCTTTGTATCGGTATCAATGCGATAAAGAAGAAAGGCAATTTCTCGTACTTCCGAATAATGAGAATCATTCCTCCAAATACTGGAATGGAAGGGAGACTGCTTTTGCTTTGAATGCTTACCCAAGCTCTTGCCACTCTTCTTTTGAACTACTCCGGTCCTCTTGAATCAATTGAAGGCAGGGCTTTTCTTTCTCGATGGGAATCATAACCTAGTCAAGATGTACCCTTGCTCCTGGGATTTGACTTTATTTTTTGCTCCTGCAAAAAAGGCGCAGCTAGTCTTTCTTTTCTCTTAGTCCTGTGAACGAATCAGCTGCTTTGGGGGAATATGAACTTAAGGAAAGGCTTTGCTTTCACGTGGCGAATGTGCTCTCTTTCCCGTAAACTGATTGACCGAATTGGAACGAATCTCTAGTCTTTTCGGAATCAAACCGCAGCTCGATTTGGCATCTCGGCTCCTGCTTAGCGCCCTTGCCCGGGAGAACTTGAATCTAGCTAGTGCCGCTGCTCTGTTCTCCGCTGCTTTTAGCTCTTTTCACGACTCTGCTGCTATTGAATCCGCTGCTGTTGCCGGTCTTGGTGGTAGGGCAGTAGGAGTAAAGGCAATAGGATCAGTATTAGGAAATGGCCTAACTAGGAACGGCAGACTCAAGGCCTCAAGGCGATGACTAGTAGGGGGTACCTAGAAAGCGAACAAATGTTCCGTCTTGCGCATGGCATGTATGACTATTCTTTCCATTAGGTTCTTCGTTTTAGCGAAAAAGGAAAGCGAGAGCCACGTCCCCATCCTCTATAAGATAGAGAATAGATAGTGTTCAATGTCAGTCTAAGACCTACGATAGCTGATCCAAGCAAGACTGCTCAGGCCTTAGCTGCCCCAGTGGATTGGCTGACTTCTTATGTTGAAACGCTACTGGCTTCCGTTACCTCGCCGTGCCCCGTACCGATGTGAATTGAATGAATGGACACCACATCTCCACTAGTTCGTGCTCCGAATCTATAAACTTCTGCCCGCCTTGCTCTATGCGAGCACAATGGGTGGGGAAAGCGACCCTCTCCCGGTGAAGGTCAGGCAGCCGCGGACCTGCAGAGCAGGGGACACGGGAAACGACAGAACCAGAAGAGCAAGGCACAGAAGAACCACAGGGCGAACCCTTAAGGGAGAGAAATCGTCATTTTAAAATGACGGAAATTAGACAATTGGGACCAGATATATCAAGATAAGGAGCCCGCTGTTGATAGCGAATGTCATTCTTATTTTCTTCGGGGGGATGAGACTAATCTCAGTCCATTGGGCCTAGAGGCGATCTATATAGAGATCGTGACTCTACCCGAGACTTCCTTTGTTGGTTCTATAAAGTTCCTCGCCCAAGACTGCTATCTTTCTAAACAAGGAGGGGGAGGGCTATTAGTCATTCCATTGATAGACAAAAATTTCCATGGTAACGAGATGAAGCAAGCAAGAGAAGAGTTCACAGCCGGGAATAGGAGCGAAGCGATTCTAAAGACTAGTGTTAAGGCAAAGACTAGTTAGGGCATATAGCTAGTGTTCACTTTCGAAGTAGAGTGGCTCCTCTTTTGATTCAATGGGGGAATAAAGAGTCCTTACTTTACTGAAAGCTTACTAAGGTTGGCTAGTTACTTCTCTTAAGAGGATGGCTTGGCTAGCTATTTATTCCAAAAGTACGGTGATAACATCTAAAACCTCAAAGGCGACAACAACCTAAAACGCGAATCAAAGCAGCCTTACGACTGCATTCAGTTGCATGAAATCACGACTAAAAAAAAAGAGTGAAACCTGGACACTCCCTTCATATTTCCAGTCTGACTTTCTGTTTCCATTTTTTATTTACCTTGTTATCTATTGCTGTGATGTTTTCTTGCACAGGATAAGAAATAGGGAAAGGAAATCAACCTCGCACACACTGCACACCTACCAAAATCACTCGCTTCGGATGTGCAGGGTCGGTTCCTACTTTGAGTTGACGCCTTTGGTTTATTTATGTAAACTTTTTTTATAGAAGGTAGGGGTAGGCATGCGGATACAGTAAGATCGATATCCTGTTCAGTTTGTAGACAGCTATGCCGAAATGAGGCATAAAGGAACACTAGGCGATAGCAGAAGGAAAAAAGGCTCCTACCGCGAACAGAGCGCATAAGCCTCTACGCGATAGGCTAGAACACATAAGGCTCTACCGCGAAAGAGCAAAAATGCAATAGCAATAGCGCACCTAAGCCAACAGGCATTAAGGAAGAGTGCGTCAAAGAGGCTTGCCTCCGCCTTCGGGTGGTAACCAGTTCCGTACGTACCCACGAGCGGGGCCCCAACTCCCCATTTACACGATGAACTAGACTCCGCACGAGCGCTAAGTTGAATAATTCCACTTGACTCCTGCCCCACGGGCAAGGCGCGGTAGAGAAGCTTCCGGAATGTCATGATTTGCAATTGCTCAGTTAACTTTTAGGGTCAAGCCCCACACAAGGACAACTCGAGAGCGGGCGTCGACCGACAAGATCTGATGACTACTGCGCAAAGACCGATTAGCGGTAGCGGATTCCGAGTTAGTTTCTAGGCTAAGGAACGAACTTCCCGACATTCCGCTATAATAAGTCTTTCCTTCGCAAAGACAATGGCTGTCTGTATAGAATGAGCTCCGCGCCCTAATAGCGTATACTAGCGGACCCTTTTCCTTTACCGTTTGGTTCTTTGGCAGGAACAGAACTTCATCCGGTCAGGTGCTTGGCTATGCCTTTCCACCCACGTTTGATGCTGCTTTCTCGGTTCTACGAGCAGCTTTCGTGAAATTCCGATCGCCCACCAAACAACGGTTAGTTGTGTATGGCATTGTAACCCAAGTCAAATTCAATCTTTTTCCTTCAATAGAAAATCTCTTTCTTTGATACTATAATTAGAGCGGAGTCTCCATACACATTCAACTTAAACATTTTTCATTCTATAGCTATAGAATTCGCCGCTTGCAATCCACTCACACACGCTTCATATTCAACTATATTTTTTTGCAATCGAAGCGCAACTTAACTGCGATGGGGAATTTCTTGCCTTCTGGGGAGAACAGCACTGCCAGAATACCGTTGGTTTCGGCCATTTAGGTACCTCGAACTTAGCTTTCTACAAAGATAGGTCCCCGCGGCCAATTGAAATATAAAAAAAGAGACTGTCATTTCTCATTGTTGACCCGCCACTCTTGGTCCTTGTTGGGTTGGGTCATTCTTCACATCCAATTAAGGGCAAGTTCCGGTTGGCTGCAAGAGATAATAGAACTCGAACCGAGGTGAGTTTAGCTACCGGAGAGAAAGTCTCAGCATAATTTTAACCTGGGATTTGAGTGTAGCCAAAGGCTACTAGACAAGCTTTCAGCCTCTCCATTTTCCCATCAGGAAAGTACTTCATACCCACCGATAACCAACAGCTTTCTTGCCCGCAGGTAAATCAGTCAATGTCCATGTGTGGTTGACACGCATAGCTGCTATCTCGTCCTCCCTAGCAGCTCGCCAACCAGAATGACTCAAGGCCTCATGATAGGAACGGGGAAGACTGAGACTCGAAAGAAAAAATGAAAACTTGCGAAGAGAGGCCTTTGATTAGTAGGGGTGGACAAGGTTAGGCAAGTCAGCGCGGAATTTCGTATAGTCAGATGGATTTCTTTCATTTCCAGGCCCCTTCCCTTTGACAACGAAAACGTGGTAGAAAGCTTTAGCCGTTTGGAGTGCTGGAGCAAGTAAGTTAGAAAAGTTTAGCCTTACTAATATATTCGGCAAGCTCGTTTGACAGCCCTTTTTCAACCCTTTTTCTTCCTCCCGAGCCAAACGAAGCAGTTGCGAGGGTTCCAGGTATAAGAAAGTAGAGCTAGGCAAGGTCTTCGGTGAGTGAACGAGATGAGGATCGAGGCAGCGGGTAGGTGCTTTCTTCGCGAGTATGTCTGTTGATGGCGCAGTGTCCTATCTGCTCAAGGAAACCAACTCCATGTGTTACGCATCAGCTGCATTTGCTACATAATCCGCATCTTTTGTAAGAATTCCTACTATAAGGGTAAGGGAGGAGCTCAAGTCTGCTTAGTATTATCGGACCCGGGGGGTGATTCAATTCACTTGTTCAACTGCTAAGAAGAATAGCTTTTCTTCCCAGTTCCTATAATAAGTAAGAAAATAAGGCTCCGGACAGCGATGAAGATTAGTGGGCAATTGCCTTATTAAAGGAGGAGATGCGAGGAATAGCTCATTCATTAGATCCATTCCACTTCGAACTCCAAGTCTTAAGCAAACTGGCATCTACCTTGCCTTGCTCTGTAGCCGGGGAAGGAGCGAAGGTAGTTTACTTGCTTATTTGCTAGAATAAGGGAAGAGGATTTAGCTTTGGCTTTGGTTCGGTTGACTTGGGTTCGGTGGATTGCTTTGAGCTTGAACATGGATAGCACTTGTTGACTCCGCTGTTCTTGCTTGATTAGAATCTTAGGCTTCAGGTATAGTTTCCCATTGGCACATTCCCGTACACGTATACTGACTGGCTCGCAGAAGAGTAAATAGACTGAGGCGCTTCGCTTAGTGCTTAACTACAGAACAAGACGCCCGGACATAACAACATGAACGCCAACACGCCTTCCTCCCTCACTGCGCACCTCTCCTGCCCGGTCGTTAACTCCCCACCTTTCCTCCTTGAGTTCTGGAGCTGGGGAAGAGAGTTATAGATAGAGGCCACGCAAGGAGTAGCCGGCACCCGAGCCTGACCTCAATAAGTCAATAACAACATCACTCACGCAAAGGAATTACACTAAAACCAGAGGTGCGGGCCTAACAACTCTTTACTTGACTCTCCCCTGACACTAACAACTCTATACTTGACTTCGCTACCCACCTCAATCACTCAATAGCAACATCATCACTCCCGCATCAACAACATAACTTGACGACTGACCGGACACTCAGTGCTAGGAGTACACTACGGAGGTTGCGCCAGCAAGAGATAGTTATATAAACACCGGATGTGCCACGCAAGGAATACACCTGACCTACCCTAAGTACTCTCCTCTCGCTATGCTCCGCTTATTGACAACCTACGGCCTGCCTTGATTTTATCCTTTCCGGAGGTGAGATAACACAGGGAGATAGTAATATACTGGGCGCTTAGCTTAGTGTGCACGCCTAGCTACACCAATGCTGTCCCCGGCTCATGAAAACATTGAAAAGATCCTGACACCCCTACCAAAAAAAGGAGGATCCGGGCTAAAGCTGACCGCAAAATCCTTCACATGCTGAAAAAAAAGACCTTCAACCCTCAGTGTCTGGGATACCCTAGCACTGAGTAAGGAGTTACGGGAAGCTCTGATTACAGCACTAAAAGAGCCGGAACCGTATGAAGCTCACTTGGCAGAACTCCAAGCTCAAGCATATGAAGCCTATGTTGCTAATGTGTCTTTCACAGAAGAAGACATGTTGTTGCCGCGATATTTATTATGCTGCCACTGGATAAATGCGGCCGTTGTTCATTTCTTGCCATCTCGCCTAGTCCTTCGCAAGCGCCTGCTATTCCTACGCTCTCAAGTCTGGAAAGCACTACTCGAAAGCCGGGAAAGACAAGCCAACAGTGGATATAGCAACTTTTTTAGAAGCAGGGTAAAGGGCCTAATTTTTAGCCAGTTCCGTTGCATCAAGTTCCATCCCAGCGATTGGGAGTTTCCTTCCTGCCAGACCTAAAATCATCTAATCTAATGACTTCTCCTGGCGAGCGAGAACTGGAAAGGACACTAAGTTAGTAGTAGGAAGGCCTAAGGGCAAGCGTAAAGAAAAGCTGAGCATATGGCATACTTTGCCTTTTGATGCTTGTGCTCTCTTTACTCTTTGGAAACCAGAACTACTCCGATCCATCGGAAACATGTGGTTTAAAACACGTGATCTTCCGGTCGAGGATGGCTGGGAACAGCCTGTAGTCCCGGATATGGAGGGAGGTCTTGCGTTTGGTCATTTCATCGCTGAAATGGGCCTGTCTTTCGGGTATGTCTTCCAGCTACCAAGAAAGTCAAGGGAATGGCTAGCACCGACCAAGTGAACGGCGATGTGCAGCCCTTACTGATCGGATTCAAGCAAAAACAAGGTGATACGAGCCTTTCAATGAACAAGGGCGTGGAGAGTTTGGAACTTTTCAATAAAATCAAGATGGAAAGATGGCAACTTCCTCGGGGTGAAATACGACTTCAATGGAAATAGGGGCAGGAGAACGACCAATACTTTTTAGCGTCTTCAAAGGAAGGATGTTCACGGGGGCCGAAGCGGTTGAAGCACCACTAGAAGCAGAGGTGAAGTGGAAGCACCAGAAATAGAGCCAGTGGGCCTAGACCCTGTGAATGTTCCAAGTTATTTATGATGCCGATGAACCCGTTTGTTTCATAAGCGCCACCCAGAGGAGGAATAGGCAGTTTACCTCCTGTTGACTAAGTCAAAGCATTTTTCCATTCTTTTCAAGACTGGTCTCATTGAGTTCTATATCCAGTTGCCCGAGCAGTTGACATTGTTTACTCAGAACATGAGGTTCCGCACCACTAGTCCCGGCAGCTTCTTCACCACCATAGGCAAAAAAGATTTTTACGGGAAGTTTTTTACTAGTGTTTAGGTTTAGGAAACCGCTAAAAAATGCTCTTTGTTTTCATCGAAGCGGGGACTAAAGTAGCTCCGGCCGGGGCTTTTTTGACCTACGGAACACCTTTGACCTGCAGGAACAAAGCAGAGGTAGCGCATCCATCTTTGAGAGCGGGGCATTCATTCACTTTGAACGGAGTATGGCGTATAGATACGAGACGTCTTGCTTCGCTTCGATAAGATCTCGGGTGAGACTCCGGAGGCATTTCTATTTCTGCAATGGACTATTCTGATATTGTATGCTTGAAAAGGCCTTCTTCTCATAGTACTATGAAGCAATGGGCGTATCTCGTATGCCTGGCCTGTCCTTTGACCGGAGAGATAGGTCCTTTCCTTCCTTTGACTTTTTGAAAGCGCTCGCTTGGATAAGGATCTTTTTTGTAACGCGACGTACCCGCCACTGCACATAGGGTTATGCAACCAGAGCTTGACTCTGGATATCTATTACAAGGCGGGCAGTAACTCGCTTTGGGTCTTTATCTCGATCAAGTAGTTTAAGTTTAAGAACCAATTGATCCAATTGTTGCTCGAGTGAAAGCTTCACTAGCAAAGGCAGAGCCTATTAACCCCCTGGTTGAAGCACAACTATACGTAGATCGTAGATCGAGTGCCATAGCCCGTAGCCTCCCCTCTCTGATAGTGCCAAAACCAAGAGCAATTTACCCACGTGCAAAGGCGTAGGAAAGCACGGGTCAAAGAAGCAGCATGGAGCACAGGCAAGGGAAGGGCAGCAGCATCAGAAGAGCAAGCAGCATGCAACGCCGTCTCCGCAAGCGCCTTCCTCCTCCTGCAAGTTCTTCACGGCAACCTAAAAGGGATCCCCTTCCTAAAAGTATAATTCCAGTGCACCCCGTACAGGCTCAGCCGGAACCGATGAATGACTCATCTGCCAAACAATTTATGTCGGGCTGCACCATTGAGGAGGGATCGCACCTGGTACAATCTGAGCTACCTTTTTCTCATGTGATGCCCTCAACTACTAACGGTGCTATTGATGCCTCTATTATAGAGTCTTTACAGCCAGCAGGTGCTATCGCACAAACATCCCATGGTCCCTTTACAAATCACGCATCTCAAATTTCTGAGAAAGATAAGGATTGGTGCATGGACCTCCAAGAGATGGACAGGGCATCGTCTCTTCATTCTTTGAAACTCTTTCAGGAGGACATTCTTTCTTCAGAAATTATATGGTGCTTCGCAGGCTTCATTGCCTGAGGAACCTCAGCTTATTTCGCCGGGCAGCTATGAAGCAAACACATCTTTAACCAGAGTTACAGGAAGCTGATCTCGAAAGTCCAAGAGCTTGTTCAGAAGATTTACATGTAAAACCACTTGCCCATAGGGTCCAACCCATTGCAGGCTAAATCTGGTGTTGGTGCTGGTAATCCTAAGAAAAGAACCCGTCGGAAGTACTCTCGAATTCCGGGTGGTGTTCAAACTAGATCTTCAAAACGGGCGGCTGCGCTCGTATCCTCCTAACAATGAATATTCTTATCTTGAATATTCGTATAAATTTCCCTCAGTTAGCAGACTGAGTAAAAAGGGCCTTTTATTGCATTTTGCTGACTCTCTATTGACTGCTGCCCCATAAAAAGAAGAGAATTGTCCTGTCCTGGCGAGGAAGAGGGCCTCTATCCAGATGAGAGATTGAAGAAGAAAGCGATGTGTGCCCCGCCTTTCCTCGAAAGGTAGTTGCAACGGGCTTTCATTCAATTCATTTTCGAAGTAGAGCCCAGCCCATTCAAGGTGCTTATACTATGAAAAAGATCATCTAAACGAGAGTCAGCCGAAGATAAGGGCATTCGTGGATCCATCAGTTGAGAATGATCGGTTTGTTGATCTGTCAACCCATCCCTTTTTTGATCGAACTGAAGGTGGATTTTAGCCGAGAAGAAGTAGGATCAATAGACGGGAGTCCACCAGGACGTCCAGTCAGTCCCGATAAAGAGCCCTATGAGTAGGCAAGGGCAGGGGTAGGACAAGTCAGGCTTTTCTCGAGAGCGAGAAGTAGTAGAAAGAGGCTCTCATTGATCAATCGTCTAGTCCTATCAATGTGTGATAATAAGTCAAATATTCGCCTCCCTTTGTCCGTCTCCTTCAAAAGGGCTTCCGCTTCCTCGGTGAATGTCCTGGTGGAAGATATAATTTCTTGGAACTGAGGTTTGAAATTTTTGTATGGCCTGGGTTGGTTAGCCTGAGAGACCACATTCACTTGTTCAGAGACCGTGACTCCCGTATTTGTATTCGTGGGCTGGGTGGTCTTCTTGGAGTATTTGGTTCTGGATTCAGTCTTTTTTTGTATTCTCTGAAGGTTCACAGCCTTAGTGTATAAGTGGTCTATGGAATGGCAATCACTAATGGCTAATTCTCTCCTAATAAATAGGGCCTGTGGCGTTGTTGATTAGGATATGGATCTCTTGGGCCTCGGTGAGTCGGACATCGGACCTTGCGGCCATGGCTCTCCACCTAAGGGCATATTCTATGAAGTCCTCACTATGTTTCATATTTTCGGCCATGAGGTCGACTATGTTGGGGACGTAGAGCCTCCTATGGCTAAAGTGAGCTATAAATTTCTGGCACACTCTTGGGCACGATCGGAGGTCTTCTACATTTAGGGTGGCTCTCCACCTCAGAGCTTCTCCCTCCAATGACTTCTGGAAGAGATAGACCAATAACGATTCGTCGTGAAGGTAGAGAATGTACCCGCCGGAGGAGAGGAGAATCTAACGGTCTTCGACTTTCTTATTGCAATTATAATAATATGAGTCAAATAACAAGTAAGAACTACCGCAACTAATTCAGAGGGGGTAGACAAAGGCAAAATCAAGGAAATCTCAATACCTGGTTCAGTTGGGGTGACTTCCCCTTCTTCTTCCTGGACCCGAGTTTCCTTAAATGAGAACTCGGAGATTGGCGGTAATGGTGTCTGAGGCACTGATGCGGTTTCTGCTTCAAGTTTGGCCGCCGCCTTGGCTACAGTTTGAACTCCGCTCACAACTGGCGGATGATCCTTTCTAGCCCGCTTCTGGGGCGCATCCTCGTCAAACACTTCCTGAGATATAGAAATTGGTTTCACCAGATCTAGCAGTTTCTCATATGTTTCATCTGTCACTGCACGACGAAATGAGTCTGTCAGCCTTCATGACAAGGAATCAGAGATAAGCTACAAAGATAGAAGTTGTACATAAAGAAGAATGAAGAGCACTCAAAATTTTGTCCTTTATAACTGATGGGGACCGGCAGATACTCTAAGGGATTAACCTTATCCCTAATAGCAGCAGAAATTATTATTTGACATAAACAACATCATTGATTGTTTCGGCACGATCAACAAGCTGGGATAAATCATAATGATGTCTTGAATATGGCAACAGATGTGATACGCATCCATACCCCAGCCGTCTGCATAATGGAATGATACAGGGACTCGGGCCTGCATCATCTCTTCAAAGCTGGTTTCAGCTGGGAAGTTGCAGTTTCTGATTCAAATTGGCAGCCATCTCATTGGCTTGGTCGCAAAGGCCTTACGCCTTGAAGCACGAGGCTGAACTTGAAGAAGTGTGAATTCGCCAGTCAGTCCTTAGTCAAAAAAGGGTATGTTGGTTGGGGAGGACAACTAAGATCCGGAGTAGAGGTACGTAGTTACTCGAACGAAGTGGCCAAGGCCCAAGCCCTAAAGAGAAATGAGTAAGGCGTTGGAGCCACCTATTTCTCATTCTCCTGCAATTGAAACTCCTCTACGGAGACCCTGATCACTTTTGCTTGACTGAGCGTACCAAAGTATTAACCTATCCTCATCCTTTTCTTTATTCACCGAAGCGGCTATGCGCCTCATACTTAGTACCTTCCATCTGGGCATTGAGTGCTACTAGACTTGTCCCTTCCTCCGGGGAGGATAGAGTTAGAGGAAGACGGAGTTCTTGAATTAGAGTTAGTTATAGATGAGTTATAGGAGGAGGAGCCCTCATTGAGCTCTTGTTTTATACCCGGAATTAGAGGCAGTGAGAATGAGCTATTGACTTCGATGAGCTCGGACTTTTATTGGGACCGGGGATAAAGGAAGCAGATGAAGAAGGGGGACTTTTACTTAACTGCTTAGTGCGTGCCTGAGACTTAACCACCGGAGGTGCCGAGCCCAACAACAAGAAGCAGGGACTTCTTTGCTTGACAGTGCCCAGACCTGACTCCCAATAACATTAACTACTCTCATCTGCAAGGAACGCCTAACAAGTCTTTACATGCCCGTGCCCCCTCGCTTTATTCGAGTAAATAATTCAATATCTCCACGCTTCGCTCACGCAAGGAGATAGTTATACATACACAGGAGGTGCCAGGCCCAGTACTCAACTCTCTCTCTTCCGCTTCACTTGGCTCTCTGCCCCACCGACTCCCATAACATCAATTCACACCTGCGATTCCAAGAACTGGACTTGAGACCCGCAACTAAGCCCCCTGCTGCTCTTGAGACCCGCAACTAAGCCCCCTGCTGCTATAGTTAGTTAAACCAGAGGTTGTGTTGACGCCGACTCTCCCCAGCAACTAAGTACTTTAATTGACTCCTTAGTGCTCACGCCTCAACAACGACTTTATTGACACGCCAAGCTTCACTCCTGGCCCGCCTAGCAACACAACTAACATCTAACTAAAGAGTACCTACGGGGAAGAGTTACGCTAAACTGATGTTGCTATGTTATTAACTCAATATGCGTCTCGTTCCGTGCTTAGATGCTTTTAGTTAAATAACTAGTTAATCGGGAAGCGGGGTGTGCGGTCGGCAGGCAAGGAAGCTCTCCTACAACTCGATAGTACTCGACAAAGGCCTGAAGAGCTACGTCCCCTGCGTAAGAGATGCATAGCTTTAAGGCAATGATTCAAGTAGTCTTTTAAGCCGGGTGGCGGGATATACATAAATTGGATAGCCGGTTAGCTAGCAAACCAATTATTGATGTATTTCTAATCCGAAGCGCATCCAGTTTGAGTCCTCTTCCCTGGACTGCGGTTCTAGTTTCAGTTAGAGGAGTTTTCGATCCAGTGGAAGTCCTCGGGTAAGATTGTGATTGCCCTGCCTCAGTTGCAGCCCCTTTTTTTCAAGAGGATAAGATCTTTTTCTTCCAATCCAAGAAAACAAGGGCTAATGCAGGAGTAGGAAATCAGTTTATAGGGCGGTAATTGGTCTACGCAAGGAGGTATGGTCAGAAAACCTGTCCGTAGATATTCGCATACCCCAAGCCGAGTTCTGTTCCCGCCATTTCTTATGTCTTTTATATAAAATAAGCACAGAAGCGCGTTCCCTTCGTCCTCAAAGCTTGCTGCTTGCTCTACGGCTTGGTCTGATCTCTCCTTGTCTTCCTAACTTGAACAAGCAAAGGTAGGACTATCTGGTGGACCTTAGCGATCTCAGCCTATCGCACCTCAACTAATAAACTTGACAGGGGCCCTCCTCTTTGAAGAGCTGGTTTGGAATCTTTATCATTTTGTTCAACTGAGTGAACCTGTTTTGATACGTAAGTGCTCGCTCCCTGGCTCCCTGCAGTGGTCTAACCGGGTGGGTTCACCGGACCTACTCCCTCTATTCAACGAATAGCTAGACCAGCCCTTTCTATCTTCTTGTAAAAAGTGCTTGGATAGCTCAGTGACTTCTGACAGCTCAATCCTCCAACTCATCTGTCTTTTGCTGATTCTACGCTGGAACAGGTACTCCTTCTTTTGTGAAGTCAGTGGCCCCTTGGCTTGCCCATCGCACGTATGTTAGCAGACGGACGTACTTCCTCTTGAAAGAGGTTTTTGCCAGTTCCTGATATGGTTTTTATTCAAAAGCTGAGGGAGGTGCGAGCTAGCGCTAAGGTTTGAGGCGAAAGACAAATTCAAATTCAATAGCACGGGTTCCGAAAACAAGGGATTATGAACGCTCCAATTGCTGCCCTATCGTTACCACTCGGATCCGACTGACTCCTGCTGGTCTGGCACTTGCCCCTCTGAATTAGTTAAGGTACTTAGGGAGACGACTCAATTGTCCCAATTCGCTTTTATATATGAAATGTCTTGTGAACTTTATGCCCACGCTAGCAGCTTCCTTGATGGGACTGAGTCTTGCTTATCCCCAACCTGAAAACTACGAATTGGCTGCATGCGACCCACCTGCTGTTACTAAATCGGAAAAGCTTGAGTTTCTTTGTCCTAAGTTTCTACTCTCCAGTAGCACGCTTGCCTGTGCCTACGTCCTTCAAGCCAAGCCCCGCCAGTGTCCAGCTCGAAAGCGGTAGTAACTCAAGCCAGTGTGTATGCCCGAGCGATAGTATGGCCACGAGAGCCTGTGCTCGCTCCTCTTCTCTTTCCTCAAGGCAGTGAGGAAATGAAATTCAGCCCTTTAGCCGGAGAAGTTAGAACGCTTGGAAGTTCCCTTTGCCCTCTATCTCTTATGTCTCGAAACGAGCCTGTGATAAGTCCGGACAGCGTAATGAGTTATCCCCAAAGCCTGTTTTTTAGTTAAAAAAGAAGGCATTTTTTAAGCCAAGCCAGTAGTTGTATCCGTGATAAGTCAAGCACCGGTTGAAGTGCGATAGTATAGTTTGATTTTAGGGGGGCAGGTTGATTCACCAGTCCTTTTTAAAATCTTCTCCATTACCAACCAGCGGGAAAGAGAAAGCAACGGAGCCATACAATCTCTAGCGGGTCCAATCACTCTGGAAGGAAAAACCAATACCAATAAGGAAGGTCTGATCATCAAGTCAGGGTCTCATAGTTTTGAGGCTTACTTGCTTCGCAACCTTGGCTTGCAGAACTTTAAGCCTGCGCTGAACACATTATCTTGACCCTAAGAGATTATGTACTATTCCCCCCGAATAACGAAGAAGAGGTCAATGAGGATGAACCGGAATCCTGCGGATGTGAACACTTTGAGTCTTGTCCGCCGACCTGACCAGCCCAGGCTAAGGATCAATCTCACTGATCAATCGGACGAAGGGACTTCGAACCCCGGCCGATGCTAAGGTACAGACAGAGCCAGTAGAAGTTAAGTCAGTTGCTCCTGCACCACAAAGAGTAAGCGCATTCAGCCGACTGAACCTTCCTCAAACTGCTCGTGCTATAAAAGTCAAAGAAGCACAAGAAAGATCAAATTTCAGCGCTCACCTTTTTTGGTGGGTCCAATTCGATCTGCATCTTTTTCTGGCAACTGGCTGATTAAGATCAACTGCCTCTACCATTGGTGGTTCTTAATCTCAATCCCGTAGGAATGCTCTTGGTCTTGATAAAACCAGATCAGGATCAATTGCTGTTATCACTCCCTATGCTTCTGCGTCCCATACCCCAACCTCTGTGGGACTGCTCCCTTTGGCAACAGGGGCCCAGGAACTAACTATAGGTATGCTTCGGGCTCCCGATCCGAGAGGGACGCGACGCGAGATGATGATGGGTCAACTGCCCCTAACTCAATTCGAATAGAATAAGCCCTCATTCTGGTTTTGGATAAACGACTGGATTTGGATCTTCTATTCCATTCCCATCTGCTTCTGGAAGTGGATATGCCACCCATTACTTATGAGGGTGGTGCCTCTGTCACAGAGGTCTGCCCCTGCCAATGGACCTGTTGGCTTGTGCCAGGAAGGGCTGCTGGTGGTCTTGTATTGATTGTTTCGGCAGCGGGAGGGCATCCCTAACTCAATCCGTGGCATGGTCCGGGCAGTCAATGAAGGCGCTTTCGTGAACGAAGTAGGGCATAGCCTATCCTAAAGTCTTTATCTGAAAATAAAAAAGATTGACATTGACTAAGGCAAGGAAGTAAGCGCTTAGTAGCACGCTTGTTAGCGCCCCGACTTGGTCTATCTCAAATCTCCCTCTCTGCGGGCCAAGTCAGTCAGCCAGTAGCAGTTCTAGCGGGATCAGTCCATTCATTCCTTTTGGTCGCCTTCCTAGGACTGAAAAGGGCCATGGTGTGGTTTGGTTATGAAGCTCCGTCGGCGACGCGTAAATCCAATTTGCATGCACTTCGCATAAACGAAAGAGAGAAAGGCGAGAACTATGGCAGCAATTGAACTCCTTATCAGCTTCCATCAACAAACCGTGGCTAGTTGGCGGAGATTTCAATGCGGAATCACGACCCAACCAGTGAAATTTGCTAGGAGAAGCCTCTTGCCCCCAAATGAAGTTGATATACATTCTTTCAATCAATCTGATGTATCACTGAAGCAGGAGCTGCTGAGATAGATAGAAAACATAATGCGGAATACTATTTTATAGAGAACTGATTTCAGCAAAACTAGCCTACCACCCTTTGATAATAACTTGCCATTCCATGATGCTATTTGCTTTCGTCAACAAGAAAAGTGAAAAAGGAAGCCTTGGAGCACCTGCAAATAGTGGTGCGACTAAATACATGATAGGCAATTCCTTTCTAGGAAAACCTACTACTGAACCAATCATATCCACCCTGCACCGAGGAGCATTTCTATGTATAACAAAGCAGCTCTTCGTTTGAGGTAAGAAAGAAGGCTAACAACTCACTGGAAAAACCCGCTGGAAAGAGGATGAGCTGCCTAACAAAACCGCATTCTCAATGGCTCGAAACTCCCTTCTCCCTACTGACTTTGACTTGCTATTGCTTTACTGGCTTGCTGCCTTTATTCAATAGGTCATACTCGTTTATAACTCTATTGAGGAAGAGGGCCAACTAACGGACTTCCTTGCTTTACATGCATATATTCAATGGTGTTTCAGTCTAGTGTAAAGTGACAAGAAATAGACTCAAAAAGCGCCTGATTGGTCTAAAAAGTGCATATGAGTATAGCATACTGGAGTGAAAGGAATGTAATCTCGCTTCCAGGCCCCTCATGTATTGATCACTCTCATTCCTTTGACCCAACGGACATGAATGGAACCCAAAGATTGAGGATGGGATGTGTTCTTGTGCCTCGACCGTCAACTTCCTTCTTTCGATGAAGCGTATGCGTCTTGCAAGCACCGACTTTGCACTCTTCATTTCACTATACACGACTACTAGTAGCTTGAGCTTGATAGGGGACGGGACGACCTTGGCAATCCTTTGATAGGGGCCTTTTTCTTCTTTATCCTAACGAACCGAACCGTAGAGGTTGACTCCCTTTGAAAAAACGACAAATGAGACCTCAGACTAGGAGTCTTCGGCTATGTCTTGCAGACTTGCTATTGCTGACTTGGGGAACCCCCGGCATTTCATTTCTACTGATTCTCAAGAAGGACTATTGACTCACTTCACATGACAAATTTGGTGATTTCCTCAAATTCCGGTGCTCCCAAACAGTAGAGAAAGCCAGGATTTGTGTCTGACTGCTATGAACGGACTGATCGATTCAACTACTTTGTTTGATGACCCACCGCCCCGGACCTTCCACTCTGTCTTCTAGACTGACTGATCTCACTTCAAAAGGCGCTTGCGTTAGTACGGTTACTTCAACGGTTGGACAACTACCTGACGGAAGTTCTAGTAACTACTACGTAGACCTTGGAGGCCACGTGGCAATCGATGGTTCCATGATTATAGAGTCGCATCCATGAATTCTTGCATGCTTTAGCTCAGCTCGTGCTTGCAAATAATTAGGCGCAATCACTTCTCTGAGCCAGATCAAAGGCTAGGGCTAGGGCATTGAGTGAGTTCAAGGCATAATCATGTTCCCTCACGGATGAGTTAGAGAAAGAGTTGGATAAAGACCGGGGGGTGATGTTGAGTTATTGAATGAGTTAGGGCATTGACTTTGTGCCCGCATCGACTGATTGTTTGACTTCCCGCTTAGAGCTAGGGGTTCCGGTCCGCCCCCTGACTTAGGGAGTAAAGGGAATGAGTTATTCATTTATTGACTTGTTGAGTGATTGACTTCTGGTAGTGATAGAATGAGGGGGTGCCCGGACACAAAAGAAGTGAGTTATTGATCAAAATACCCTGAACTGAATCTAATCTTTCTGCCCTACCAACTCTTTTTTCCATAAGAAAAATAGGCTGATTCTGGTGAAAACTTAGATGTTGAAGCATGGGCTTGAGGCCCGTTCCGAATGACCTATTCGACCCAGACGCTTTTTCCTTAAGATAGGGGGCCAAACTTTCATCTTGGAGCGTCAGCATACACGTTGAGCCAGCTTTGCCAGATCGGACCGCGTTCGTCTTAGAGCACCAGTCAAGCTCATCACTAGGTAACGAACGAGTCGAAACAGATGGTGATCAGAGGTGGACAGCTAGCCAAGCTCTAGCTGGTGGAGCAAGGGCTGAGGCTGTCGTTTCAAATCCAACAAAGTCTTAAGCAGAATCTAGGGCTGGATAGAGGTTGCCAACCGGGATTTAGTACCCGACTAACTAATAAAAGGGCTTGTTGCCCGCTCTAAACTAAAGGTAGTCTTGACTTCCTTTGGGGGCTCCTCGGGGATAATAAGGTATAAAGAGCGGGGATATGGGCGTCAGACCCTAGCCCAAAATCAGTATATGAAAGGTCCCTAAAGAAGGGGAATTTCCTGGTCTTCTCGGCTGGAATCAACAATGTCCCTCTAACCAGTGCAGCTTCGCCCTCCTGCCCTTTACCTGTCTGCTCATAACTTATCTTCCTCGCTGGGATGTACTGCTCTCAGCTACAGAACCCAGTCATCTCGAGATGGGGCCTATGACTTCGCAGTGCCTGGCTGTCACCATTTCCACACCTCGATGTCTTGTCTGACTTACCTACCCCTTCCCTTCGACCTGGCTTTCCACGCCCCACTCAGAATAGCCAACAGCTTTCTCGATGGCTCTCGGCCTTACTGGGCAAGAGTGATTTGACGAAGATTCGGAGCGTACTTTCATTCTATGGGCAGAGGTTCCGCGATTTGCCAAGTTTAGGAATTCGGAGCAGCAGTGCTTTCGAACAACAACTACGATGCGGCTTGGAAGGACAACAGAGGGGGTCCGGGTCTTTGACAAGGCAGTGAAGCGATCTCTCTCTGAATAGGCCGTACTTCAAATCCAAATTCGTGTTTTCGGAAATATGAAGGGTGCAGTATGCGTTGAAAGTTTCAGAGGTGGTGCCCAACGAAAAGGGCTATTCCCGCAAGGTCTGCCTTCATTCAATCTTATCCCGGTATGAACTGCTCTCGTTTGACTTCCTTCCGCATGAGAATCTATAACTCTAATGACATGGTCCTCTTGCAACAGCCCTCGCGAAAGCACGAATGAATGCGCTCTTTCGACGATAAAGTTCGGTTCACTCGGCATATCGTCGCAAAGTAGTACCCCCGGTCTTATATTCTGACTGTCCTGCTCAGGGTCTCGAATGAGACGCCCCATGCCTGGAGATTCAATCTTTATCTTCCAAACATAAGACATACCACCCTCGCCCCTAAGCACTCCTATGGACCAACCTAGTCCAGCAGGAGCCATCATAAAATCGGTCCCTGAATATCCTCCATAGATCCACCCTGCGAAGGGTAGGTTCAATTGGCCCAGTATTCCCGGACGAAAATGAACCCCTCTTTGACCTATCATATCATATACCTTCCAAACCCGACCGAAACGTAGTAATTCAACGTCTACGTTACGACGGGTCCAGTTGGTTTCTACAACCGGTATTTAGATTCATTTCAGCAAAAGATCTATTAAAGTAGGATCAGGTGCCACAGTGTGATACCATCGAACCCAGACTAACCACTGATTGACCCATGATCGAATCAGAGTCCTTTCTAGGATCTCAAGATCACCGTCAAAAGTAAGCTCATCCGGAGGGAGCCGAAGCTCCTTAGGACGAAGCTCCTTTCTTAGGAAGTCTACTATGATTCCTTTCAAATATGGAGAGACTAAGTTACCCCGACCTAACCATAATTCAAAAAGTAGTGGACAATCACTGCGAGGTCGGACAAAACCAATCCATAACCGCTCTAAACGACGCGAACGGCTATGAGAAAGTCGCCCTAGCGATCGATATCCATGTCCCCCGATGCGAGCAAGAGTAGCAAAATTGCTAATTTGATACTTGTCGCAGATGCCGAGGAGTCCACGGACAGTTCTAGCCATGAGGAGTGACCGGACAGAAACTGGAGACAGGTTCTGCCCCCTCACGAAGAATCGCTTAGCGAATTCGAAACCTCCTATGCTGGACACCAGTGACTTTGACTTATTAATCACCACGCCCAGGATGTTTGAATATTGTTGCGCGATGACAACATCATCACCGAGGACAGCGTACGCCTTAAAGCGCCTATAAGGCAGAGCAGGTCTTTCTATCCTGTCTGCCCTCCTAGCTGCCATCCACACTACCCAGTGATGGGACAGTGCGAACAGAGGCCATGAGGCGTAATAACCAAGTGGTTGACCAGTGAGAAATTGCACTTCTCTCTCATGACGAACCATAGGGAACTTTACTGTAAAGGTATTGAACCCTAGGGTTGAGTTAACGAGAGATGATGCTAAAGAAGACCCAAAGAACATCATCATGATGTGATACATAATAGTCAGAGGCCATCTATCGGTTGCAGCGCTCAAGTCGAAGCTGTAACACTCCTTCTCTCGCAACAGCCTCCTTAGTGGGGCTTCTTGATTAAAACATCATTTGGCAAACGACGAAGAATCGTCATCAGCCAATCATGATAAGGCTTTAAAAGTCTTTGCTTAACATAATTACCAATGGCAAACACACGGCGTTTACCGCCTCCTTCAACCACAGACGCCAATCTTCCGAGCTTAAGCGGGAAACCCGAGGCCTTCATGGCCGGGGGAATCGACGCTAAGACGGGTCCAACCCAGTTCTCATACCAGGTGAGATCAGAATTAGTGTAATCTCGGTTCTTAGGATCAAAGGCATATCTAATCCTTTTGATCCAAAGTACACCAGGAGACCACATACCCTCCAGCGAATTCGAAACCTGTTCAAGGAGTGAATACGCCGCCAACTCATACTTCAAAGACGTAAAAGAAGAAGCTTTCACCTCAACTTGACGCTTTGGGTCCACCCGGCTAGGAACAAACCTAGACGCGTCGATCCGAGTTGGGAAGAGATTTCCAAGACGGAATCCATGATATCCCCTGATGATCCAAGGAATGTAATCTTGCACAATAGACGCAAAATCGTCTTTTAAATCAGCACAAAACTCCAAAACCTTGTCGATATCGCGAGGAGGAGCCACTATTGATTTAAAGGTATCCTTCGAGACCTTTGGTGCTAAACACACCAGCCGGTAAAGGCCAAACCAAGATAGATAGATTCTCACGATTCGATCTGCCCTCTCCCCCTTAATTATTCTTCGATGAAAAGGAGGAATGATTCGAGGTAGACCACCACGGGTCAAAGAGACCCACACCTTCATGGTATCCCCTTCAGAAGCTCTATGTTGAGCATAGAACTGCTGCAATGAAATTGAACACTTAAATAAAGAGCAGTGTTAAGGAGACCACCACGCCGAGTGAGGAAGAAAACCTCTTTGGCAAAAAGATAACCAGCAATACCCATTTCTGATGACAGACAGTCAGTGACAACCAAGACGACTCTGTTTAGGAGTCCCCTCAGATGTCCCGAGCTTTCGAAGGCTCGGCGCCAAGTGAAAGTTCACTACTCCCCTTAAAGAAGATCACTAAGATCCCCTATGGAGGGCGCCTGACTTGACTAAAATCAGGTATCTGACTCTAAGAGAGGGAATCAACCCCTCTAAGAGGCAGGTCAGACCCAGGATAGTCTAACCATATCTTTCGACCGGTTAGAGTGCCTGTAGACACAGCTTCTACACTTACGTGCAAAAGGTGCGCGGGGGAGGTCCCCCACCCTCTGGTTGTGAAAGCCAGAATGGTGCCAAGTAGTACGCTCAAGTCAGTCTATTCTTGATACGGGAACTTTGTCCATCCAGCAAGTGCGATGTAGATGAACAGGCTAGCTTGCTGCATGCAGTCTGTGTCACGTACGGATTCGCAATAGGAAGTGGACGACTAGTTCGCTTGGTCAATTCCTGCTTCTGTTGATCCAGCTAGGACATGTTAGCAAATTGAATTGTCTCAGAGACATTAAGATTAGACTTCCTTAGCTTATGAGAGCCCTAGTATCCTTCCCTTAGGTCAACGCACCTTTCCTTTAAAATGTCATAGTTTATGAAAACCCTTCCCCCTCTCATTTATTGTGAGAATAGAGCTTACGTTCTAAGATAAGAAGAAAATGGGACTTCGCACCTCGGGAATTCTCTTTTCACCGGCCTCCACTTACTGTGGTAAAGAGAAAAGATCTGTCTGCTAGCACTCCAATAATTAGGATGTGGAGCAGCTAGAGTGGAACGTGAACACACTGCAGCCACACTAAGATCAAAGCGCTTATTTCATGAAAGAAAGGGACTATACTAGCACTTAAGGAAAGAAAGAAGGTACCGGACAAAACGAAAAGAAAAGCTTATTGGCAGCTGCCGACTTAACGAATGGTAAGAGATGCGTGCGCTAGATTCGACTTCTTTCTTACAGCCCCATAAGACCGCTAACCTTATCGCAAGCAAGGGTGAAGAATGAACCAGCAAGCGCTTTTACGCTATAGTTGTTGTCCTTTCCAAATGAAATGCGCTTACCTTCCTCTCCTTCGAGTGGTTCTTCCTGATACAGATCCAATCACTTTCTTTCTCTCTCGTACGGAAGAGTTCTTTCTCGAGCTATCTTATAGTTCGAGTAAAGGAAAGCAAAAAAGAAGCGCACTAAATAAAAGGTAAGGTACCACTACTTTTGTTGAAAGAACAAAAACCTATTCTAAACCTTGGAATGGTAGCAATATACTTTTTGACCTTGACTCTCCTTCCAGTGGTTCAAGTAAGCTCTTCTCCGCTCTCTCTTGCTGCTCTGCTCTCTCTGTCAGCGCTTTTTGCTCTGCTCTAGTAAAGAGTCAAGTCAAGATAAATTATCTTCCCGGATCTATCGCTTGCTTTCTTGCTTTATCCGGATACCGTGCAAGCAAGATAGAAGCTACAACAAACTCTCCTTAACAGTCCTAAGAGCGGGCTTGTTATGTTTCATGTCACCCAGGAGTAGGTCGTCCTTTGAAAAGACTATGTTTGCGGCCCCTCCCTCCTAGTTCCGATTGCTTTCTGGGCAAAAGCAACTGTATTACTTCAACTGGCTTACGTTCGTTCCTAAAGTTCGTGAGCTACGGTTCACTCATAGGGCTAGGCTAAGCCTGAACCCCTTCCATGGAAAGCCCTAAAAAGAGGCAAGCCCTTATCGTATTCTCTTGATCACTGGCTTGAAGATTGACGCTTCTCTGACTTCCAGCTTCCAGATACAATAGAAGACGGCTAAAGGAAGGTTTGTAGCTTTACCTCCCGAGCGGATATGAAATTACGCGAGACTTTCACCTAACTTTCGGAACTAACCAGACTGACGTTTTCATTGAGAACTCGTGCCATAACTACAATAGGGGAAGGCTTTCAAACGGATGCTCGTAGAGACTGAACTTTCCGGCTTGAAGCTACAGGCTAACGTAACGTCTACCCGAAGTGCTTTGATTTCCCGTGCTTCCTAACCTAATTCATATTCCACCACTTTCTCTATCTCGGGCATATTCTACTAAATGACTGGAAAGACGCTCACTCCCCTAAAAGACTTCGCAACTTGAACGCTTAGGCACCTTGCTTCAGCTGCTTTCCTTACTTCACTTCTTTTTCTTAAGTCACTTGCCAGGAGAAAAAGCACATCAAGAGCACAGCACCACCTTACAAAAGGGCTTATGCAAAAGAGAAAGAACTTCACCATTTGCCCGAGAAGAGAATCCGCTCTCCTAAAATCCCTACTTTATTTCTCTAGCTCTTGACTCATATGGCACTTTAATTGGATAGGTTTAGCTTAGGCTATGGATACGATACTCATTAGGCATAGGCAATTTCTCCTTATCTATAGTCTATAGTACACTAAAACTTGAACTCCAACTCCTACTTCAATTGGAAGGGGCGCCCCTTAAGACTAGATGTCAGTAGAACTTGGCCAGAACAAAGGGATTAGTTCACTAAAACGCAAACCCCAGGAAGGGCATTAGCACATACTGCGGGAGAATACTTCCAGCCGGGTAATACTTGAAGGCTTTGGAAAGAAGCCTTTCTATCATATAATCGTCATAAGATAAGCCCTTAGAGTTCGAGTGAAAGGGAAAGGCTAAGATCCAATTTCATGTTCATCTGCATCCTTCTAGTCTATACCCCCTTGCCTGCCCGATCCGTGGAATGAAGAGGTCCGGCTACATAAGTATTTCAATACGGAGGCTTTGCTATATCAGTTCAGTAGTTGAAAGTAGTTTCATTTTCCGACCAATCTTATCTTCTTTTCTTTCCCAGGCCGGGACCCTTGAGGAAGCGTTTTTAGGAGAGCCTTTTAAAGGAACTTGCCCGTCAGCCTATCGCTTTTTCATGTGTTCGGTCGTCAGATGCCCCCGTCTTTAACAGGCCTAGGCTTCGTAAGCTATACAGGGGATAAATGTCACTCTTTTTCTTCGGCAGAGGCAGAGCAAGCGCTTTCCTCCAGCTCTCTTTAATATTGACAGCCGTCTCCAAGTTGTACAGAAAGAGGTGAGCTTCATCCTCTCAGCTTGATCTATATCTCGCTTGCGAATTCTTCCTCTTATTCCATTCCGAGTTGTTCTATCCCGTTCCCGTACTGGCCAGGTTCCTCCGGATATCTCTTGTTGCTGAACGGTAGATGATATCCTCTATGAGGAGAACCTTACGTCCTAGGTATATTCTATATTGTAATATTGTAGATTGTAGAAAAAGAGAAGTCAGTCCAGATTGACTGTAGGAAGCATGGTTCCCTCAGTCTTCTTGCTTATATTTTAAAGTTTGAATCCCGTACTTTATTTTTCTAAGCCCTAGCCTTGCCAAGCATTCTCAGGAGAGTGTGTTGGGGAAGTGGAACTAGCTGATACTCTCCCTTTCCTCTCTACCCGTCCCCTACCTGCCGACCTCTACATTAAGGGATTGCCCCCTCTGGGAAGGCAGGCTATAACTTCTAGTCCTTTTGTAGCTGGGATAAATAATGGATTTCAAGGGTGACTTTGACTAGCCCGAAGTGGTTTTCATTCTGCGTAGAACCGCTTATAAAGATAGGTGCGGAATGCGGGGGTTAAGGCCCTAATTAAAGAGAAGATGATTAGGTAGGGGTGCACATCAGTCGATTCCCCCTGGCCTCGCCGTCTTCCCAAGCAGGCCCAAACCTTTGTTGCCCGTGCCGGGGAATCAGCTCTTCGACGATCCAGATCCCATGCTCCGCTTCGCGTCTGTCAGGGTAGGGGCAGTGCTCTCGCTGTAAGGTAAGCAAAGCGGTAGTCAACAGCCGCAGGAGAGGAGGTACGAAGTAAGCTGTAAGCGGCAGTGCTCTCGATCTCTGTCGGCGGCTGTCTACTTTTCCTTTTAATTTCCTTATTTATTTAATAGAATATATTATATTAGTATATAGTCAACGTTCTACTGAACTGAAAGAGAAGCCTCGTAGACCAGCTAGCAGCGGTGATCACGGTGTGTCCGTCCGAGCGGGAATAAGCAGCTTCTCCCGCTTCCTCCCGAACTGGATCTTTTCTCTTTTGGGCGCAGTCGAAAGATCTACGGCGTTGAAGGGTCGCTCGTGGGTCATCCCGCGAGGGGTGGGCTTTCTCATTCCAGAAGGCGCAGAGGAAAACTCCACTCGGGAAGCAAAACTGTCGGGGAATCAAGGCGCCGGTTCGAGATCCAGTCTTTCCTGCTGGGCAGTAGCTCCCAAGGAGTAAGCAACAGCAGCTCAAACCTGTTTGGATTAGAGCCTGTCTGAAAGACCTCAATCTAGATCTCAATCGAGGAGAGTAGTGTCTTTCAGGGAATCACTCCTTGGATTTCAGAAAGACGCGTTTGTAGATTTAGATTCCGTCTAGAAGTCGCCGGAAGAATGGTTTGGATCGTAGAGAAAGCGGCAGGCCTCTTTGAGGAAGAGAAGTGGACCCTTCTTCCTTCCCACTCCCGGAAATGAGAAGCCTTCTTTCTCCTACCCAAAGAAGTTGGACAGTTGTGTTGAAGCACCTGTCCTTCCAGTTTGACTTGATGCTCTTCCATACCCATATGCGGAGCTGTCGGCACCACTACCAGCAGCATTCGAGCGAGTCAAATCGCAGGCATCCCTTCCAGTGGAATTTTCCGATCGAAAGCCCGTTCCTTCTCCTTTCGGGTCGATAGCCCGGGATGGGGCAGAGACATCAGAGAGAGGCAGATCCGGATCCCGTGCCCTCTTTATTATTGCAAAGGCAGTGACAGGTTCGGATCGATAGCTATACCTAGTGGCACATCCAGCATGAGCACCCGTAGCAATGGCAGAGGTGGAAGCAGCAAGGAAAACAAGGGTGGCTGGGGCAGAACCGGAGCAAGCAGTAGTAGACCCAGTAGTTGCAGTGGCCAAGGGGTCGGCTAAGGCAGATGAAACAGTCGATGACCCAAATGCGCATTCAGTACACTAATGAGTACAGGATCCAGTCTTTGCGCCATAACCATATACATCTTTTTAATCCAATGGCAAAGGCACCTAAGTTCCGTTTGACACACAGTTCCAGAAGCAGGTGTTGGAGATCCGGGCGCATAGTCACGATATGGGAGGTAGAGGCATGGGCACCGGTAGTTGCGTCAGTAGCAACAGTAGCATAATCCGGATATGGAAATTCCATAATTTCTTTATATATTATATAAGAGTAAGCTGCTGCTGCCCTCGCTTTTTGGATTTATTTAGTGATATCATAAAAAAAACTTAGCATGGACAAGGAAGACTAATCACAACTAGTCGTGTGTCAAGATGGGACATGGATAGTTGTCAGGGTCATATATTCATATCTGTATCACGTCCCCCTTTTTCCTCTTTCAGCAGCGGGGGCTTATTCGGCAATAAAGAAAGAAGCCTAATCCATTCTTTTCCGGTCCAAACTAACCGGCTTGGTTGGTCCTTCTCTTTTATATTAAAGCTTCTTCAAGACTAATGGTCGAGTGCATAGGGAAGAATCAGGAAGGAATCTACGTATTAACAACGTGTTCACTCATCCAACGTGGAGAAAGTTATATTATATATATATATATATTAACATAAAAGGTCGAACCCTCTCAGAACACCTTATGACTGCTACTGAAGACCGAAAAGCCTTGGTACTGAGTGAACGAATGAAGCGGGATCACCACTGCTCATCAATTGCTTGTACTCTAGTTGAGTACCAATGGCTTTGTTAGACTGAGCCGATTTCGTCGACCTTGAGGAACCCAATTGTTGAGACTTTAAAAACGCGCTTGCGGGTAGAGATGGTCGATCAATTCAGAATTGCCTTCCATTCACATTCAGATCTTTGTGGAAAATCTCATCCTCTGCATGAAGGAAATCCCACCTTTCGTGTGGTTGGCGGCGAATCGGGTGCGCCCGGGACAGCGGTTCACAAATCGGCGTAAGCTGTACAATGAATCGGCTCAAATATTGGATTCGTCAAAAAAATCCCCTAATCTCTTTCTCGCCTATGTTAAGTAAGGGGGTGGCGGCATTTCTATGATTGCCTTCGCTTTACTCGGATCAATCTCAATCCCTCTCCGACTAACGGAGAATCCTAGGAGCTTTCCGGACTTTGCTCCAAAAACACATTTTTGAGGGTTCAATCGGAGCCTATACTGTTTTAGGTGATTAAACACATTTTTCAGATTGAAGAGATGGTCTTCTCGAGTCCAAGACTGAGAAATAATATCATCAACATAGACCTCCATCTCTTGGTGCATCATATCATGAAAGATCGAAGTCATAGCCCCCCTGTCCTTTCTTTAACGTAGTAGTGGCACCAGCTTTTTTCAATCCAAAGGGCCTCGCGGGTCCCCCCTTTTTTCTTATAGTTGTTGTAATGAATGACGTTTTCTCTTGGTCTTCCTCTGCCATCAACATCTGGTTATATCCTGAGAATCCATCAATGAATGACAAGATTTCGTGGCCAGCGGTGTTGTCAACAAGGATATCAATGTTGAGCAGTGGAAAGTCATCCTTGTTCCTTATTCATCTTTCGTCAGTCGATGCACATCCGAACTCCCATACACGCATAAGGCTTTCTTTTGTACGGGTACATTATTGGCCAAGTGGGATATTCAGAGACTTGCAGGAACCCAGCATTGTCTTGTTTGACAACTTCTTCTTTTATCTTTAGGATCCATTCGGGTGGAGTTTCTGCTTAACTGGCTTGACAGATGGGAATAACGGGGAGATCCTTGTGTCCAATCCTGGCATATCCTGAGACGACCATGCGAAGACGTCTCGATAGGATTTCAGGAACTCAATCAAGTCTCGGCGCACTACTCACAAAAGGCGGGGTCAACGACGTGCCGATTTTCTTTTGTGTTCATCCGATCAAGGGTTGGTCGAGGGTTCCAAACCGCTCCGTGGGCTAGTCCTATCTTTCCCTCTTCTCTTCATAAGTATAGACGGTCCCAGGCGCATCTATTGCAGCTTGGCCCCTTTCACGAGTGTTCGAGGAAGTAGCTGAAAAGTAAAGCCGTATTGCGCGAGTTCGTTTTTATATAACAAAACGTTTTTCAGCAACAAGCGAAGGTTGCCCACATATGAGTAAGCCGTAGCTTGCACGTTCCACTCCCAAAGCCAGCTGCCTTAACTGCAGGAATCCCAGCAGCAGGCGCTTGCGGCTACAAGCCGAGCTGACAGAGCGAGACCAGCTGTAAAAGGGAGATTTGGACAACCGAACTTGTCTTCAAGCCGAACTGCCTGAGCTGCTTTATCCAGAGCTGCTCTGCACTCGCTACCATCACTACTAGAGCTGCTAGACTTGAGCTAGCTACTAGAGATGCTAGGAGAAAAAAGCAGGCAACTGGGCAACTTGACTTTGAATTTGAAGCCAGATGAAAAACGTAGTGTGGTCCCTAGCGCGCCACAACTATACTAGTACTTGACTTTACTAAGCCCCTGCTTCAATTCAAAAGAAGGCGCTAGCGCTAGGTGCTTCAAAACGCTAGCCTCACGTTGCTCTGGCTTTCTTCGCATGCTTTTTAACAAGTCGTTCCTGCTCTATCTGTCTAAGTAAGTCGAACGAAGCCGTTAAAGGAGCGTTTGGAAAGAGAACCAAGGAGGAGGCGACGCATTAACTAGTGGAAGGCAAGGAGTCGGAGAAAGACCATTTCAAACTTATTATCCAAGTCTCGTGGAGCTAACTAGCAGTGACCAGGATCCGTCAAGCGAACAAGCCCAGTTGAACAAAGAAAGGTAGGCCTGTCAAGAAGAAACACGCTCAAGCTGTATCTCCTTCCTTCCCAACCCTGCCCTTTTAGCTCTAAGGTAAGTAAGCTCCTTGCTCTTTCTCCGGAAGCTAATCCACCCCGCCTGTCTGGCCTTTCACAAACGCAAGCGCCTTCCCGTTCCTTTCAGCGTCGACCTGTCTTTTCAGCGTAGAAGCTTGCAGGTTCAGGAGCTGAATCATCGTAGAAGAAGTAAGAAAAAATCATGATTTGCTTGGGAAGAATGGGTTCGTCGGGGGTTCGTTGTATATCTATATTGGACTTTCTTAAATCTGTGTACTCATCGAGCTTGGTGTGAAGCTCCTATCGAAAATCCTCCCATCCAATGTCTTTCTTGGTTGGAAAAACCAAGGCCCGCTCTCCACAAGTCTCTCTATTTTCACATTCTTGGGAGCAGAGAAGAAAGAGAATGAACCAAATGACTGTTCTAGTTCTAGAAAAGATCTTCCTCACAATCGCTCCTTGTGATGCAGCGGAACCATGGCAATTAGGATCTCAAGACGCAGCAACACCTATTATGCAAGGAATAAATGACTTACATCACGATATCTTTTTCTTCCTCATTCTGATTTTGGTTTTCGTATCACGGATGTTGGTTCGCGCTTTATGGCATTTCCACGAGCAAACTAATCCAATCCCGCAAAGGATTGTTCATGGGACTACTATCGAGATTATTCGGACCATATTTCCAAGTATCATCCCGATGTTCATTGCTATACCATCATTTGCTCTTTTATACTCCATGGACGAGGTAGTAGTAGATCCAGCCATTACTATAAAAGCTATTGGACATCAATGGTATCGGAGTGCGCCTCTTAACGAGGGTGATTTAAGTGCAACGAAATGTACCGGTGGTTCGCGAAGCATCTGGCTTACCGGTAATCTCCCTTTCCCGTAGTCGAGAGACTATAAGAACTATAGCATGCCAGAAACGGGGAGTTTCGGTGGTTAGACCTATACCCAACTCCCAGCATAGGAGCCTATGGTTCCATTCTTGTTGTTGCTGGAGGTACACATCCCTCTTCTCGGTGTGGAGCGATATACGAGAAATAGATGCTAAGCCTGAAATGTCCGATAACGGCGCTGAAGTAGTGAATCTATCGGCACCACAGCAGTGGCATACAACTTTGGACCTAACGGCCGGCCCCGTTACCTTTCGGAATGGGGGATCCCCGTTGGCAACAACCACGGTAGTAGTTGCGGAACTACTGGGCCAGGAGAGGACAATGGAATTGCCTGCTCCTCTTTTTTCGCTTCGGGGACGGAGGTCCTACGGTAGGTAACAGCAGGCACACGCACTTGACCGAAGGGGACCAGCGCTTCTACTCCTCCACCGAGAAGCCGTTCGCAGCGAGAAGCAACGGATGTCGTGAACGGTGGGAGGTCAAAGAGAATTGACCTATTCATAGAGTGATCCTATGATCTATATAGGATATAGACTCTTTCCTTATGAATATCTATATCTATATGATATAAGGGTGACTCAATCAATTGGGGGTGGCATAATGCATGCTGGAACGTGGGAATTCGAGGTCTCATGAACTACTACTTTGACTTTGTTTTGTTCGTGGACAAACGATTTCCGGTCAGGCCTCAAATGGATCCTTTTAGATCTACGGGCCGGCCGGCCCCGGCCGTTCACATGAGCATAGGGAATCTATACTCGAGCGTTCCCCCTGACAGGATAGGTGAGGAATCACTCTTGATCTGATCTATTGGGGCCTACAACTTCGCCGAGCCGACTAGCATCCCTTTCCACTGCGCATTTATCGAACAAAGAAGACGACTATAGGATCGAATTCGCTTTCCGTGGTGAACTGGTCGTCCCATACCTTCTGCCTGTCTCATGTGTGTGGAACCAGGTCTTTTTCGGTTCCAGCTTAACTGAAGTAGCCAAACCAACCCTGGGCGAGAAACGCCGTTGCCTATTTAGTAAGCGGGCCTTCGATTCCACCGGGGTCTTACGGTCTCTGAGAGAGGGGAGAACCACCTAACTAAAGAAGAATAGTGCTCTTGACTTTATAAGAGTAGGCGTGGAGAGCTTTTTGCGGGGAAACTTGCAAGTCAAGTTTGGGGGGAGGCGGGCGTCGACCCAACCTTATGAGTATTCGGACTATAACAGTTCCGATGAACAGTCACTCACTTTTGACAGTTATACGATTCCAGAAGATGATCCAGAATTGGGTCAATCACGTTTATTAGAAGTGGACAATAGAGTGGTTGTACCAGCCAAAACTCATCTACGTATGATTGTAACACCTGCTGATGTACCTCATAGTTGGGCTGTACCTTCCTCAGGTGTCAAATGTGATGCTGTACCTGGTCGTTCAAATCAGACCTCCATTTCGGTACAACGAGAAGGAGTTTACTACGGTCAGTGCAGTGAGATTCGTGGAACTAATCATGCCTCTACGCGTGCGCCCGGATACATAGGCCGACTGCTGAGCCCACTCTGGCTCAGCCGCACCACCCGGGGTGCGAGCCACCCGAGAAGCAAGCTATTACAGCGAGCGGCTGGAGCAGTAGGGAGCCGAGGAGCAAGGCAGTAGATAAGATAGAAGAAGGGGCCAGGCTCCCGGTAGAGCAGAGGAGACGGTTAGGATAACGAACTTGAAACGCGGAGCCCGAGCGGCCGGCGAGCGAGTGGTTAGTGGCAAATAGCGCCCTAGTTGATGGCATTCCTCTCTGCGGCTGGCACTCGAGGAACCACGGGGCACTCCATACAGAGCAAGTCTTAGGGATGAGACGCCCGCGCAAGGACCTCAATTCTCATTAGGAGGTCGAACCAAGGACCTATGGAAGTCGGGGCTACCCCGTCCCCATGGCAACGCAACAGTGTCCTGAGGGAGGAGTTTAGAGGCCTTATAGTAGCACGGACCTCTTTTTCTTTCTAGGTCATGCGAAGGGGGCCAGTCCAAGATCGTACGGTTATTCTACAAAGACAAGAGACGCTCTCAACGGCTAAGCGCCACTCTCTTGATGAGTTATTCCAGCTTCTTCATTCTTTTGTTTGTGCCGAACAAAACAAAAAAGAGGGCCGTCTCAGCGGAAGGAGAAGGACCCGCTACGGCAGAGACGACTTACCCTCTTCTTGTTCCTAGCCGTCTGTTACGAGTCCGGGAAGCCTGGAATCATCAATATGAGAGATCCCTCAAAATAGAGAAGGGCGGGGGCAGGGCTTCCGCAAGAGCCTCCCCCCTCTTCCCGGTCAATATAGATGGGAAGGAGACGGACATAACCAGCCTCTTTCTTTATGTACGTACACCTTTGTTTCAGGGTGGGGCCGCCCTCCTTCCTGCTAATCCGGCCATTTTCGAACCTTTCTTTCCCACCCTTCAATAGAGGACTTCTCAATTCTTGCGATTCCCGGCCCGGCGCTCTGCGTGGTTATGTACATGTTCCGACTCGCCGGTCATTATAGATCTAGTGGCATGGCGAGGCGAAGGGGGGGAAGCTAGTACTTCGCTTCGTAGACTCGACTAGTCGCTTCTGGCGAAGCTTAACGAAGGCCGACCACTACATAGAGACAACTACCAGTCATGAGCTATCGCTCATGCCGTCAGAGGCGCAGGGCAGAATCGAAGAGCTTAGTGTGAAAGGCTCAGGAAAGGAGCGGAGAAGGGGTTGTGCAAGGTACAAGGGTTTGGGGTGGACATCTGAAAAAAGGTGAGATAAACGGAAGAGTAGCGCGCTAGCGCGGCTCGCTTCGCTTTTCAACGCTCCGCTCGCTGCTTCACTTCAAAGCCAGCTTCAAAAGAAGGCGCTAGTACTTAGTTTAGTTGCGCCCCAAAACGCACTGTCGAAGCCGTAGCTTGCTGCTCCCTTTCTCGCTTCCGAGAGGCGAAGGGAGCTTTAGAGAGTAGGGGCTTACGGCTTCCAAGCCCGGCGCGAAGCGAGGGGATTGGATTTCACCTATGATCAGATCAGTGGGCAACCAACGTGTACTTTTTCGTGGTGTTGTTGTTGACGTTGACTTTAAAGCGAATTTTGAAGTAGGCCGGGATTTTCGGAGCTGCTCCCAGCTCAAAGGTGGAGGAGGTGCCGTGAAGATCTAGGAGTGTGAGCAGTACGAGCTGAAAGGCTCCCATACTGTTTGGAGGGCAGGGGGCATAGATGCCAAACCTGACCCCTATCTATCGTCGTAGAAGCTGTTCCTTTGAAAGATTATGGTTCTCGGGTATCCAATCAATTAATCCTCCAAACCAACTAAACCGGGAAGCTGAAACGGAAATGAAATTGTAGGGTGAGGGAAGGGGGGAAGCTCCAGGAAGGCTTCGCTCGCTCGCTCAATTCGCTCTAACGCTCGTTTAGTAGACAGCGAGTGGAGTGCATAAGCCGTTATTTCAGTAGGGCGAGGCCTTACTACACGAGCTCGTAAGTCAAGCACGGAACGAGCCCTGTCTACGATGTGAGACTTCCTCGTCTTGCTTGCTTCTGGCGAAGCTTAACGTCTGTAGGCATTCTGGTATGGTAGGAAGACTCCTTTTAAGGCCGACCACTACATGGGAGCGATAGCGAAGCCAAGCCGTCAAAAGGCGAGCAGCCCTTATAGCAATAGCAAACGGCCTACTTATAGCCCTTTTTTTTCTTATTTAGTTTAGGCGCTAAGGGCTATAAGACTAAATTGACTACAAAAGTACCAAAGGCGACCGGTCCATGAGATCGCCTTCAACACAAAAGGAACCCCCCTGTTGCTTTTCGAATAGCCGTCAGGGACCGGTGGGGTTGTTGTTGGGAGGTCCAATGCTAAGCTTACCGCTCCGTGGGGTAAGCGTAAGCAGACCTATAACCAACATTGATCAAAGATCTTCCCGTTCAGTTGCTGAAAGATAGATGCTGATAACGTTTCAAAATGAGAAAAAACGACTCGAATAGAACTTCTCCTTCCGGAAAAATGTTGTTTGTTTTGTTTTTGGGTTAGTTATTTTTCTCGATTTTCACCTCTTTCGCTCCGCCCCTTTGTTGCCGCTTCCAGACATGGGATAAATTATAGGAATGAATGAGGTACTGCGTCAGAGATATTCCCAATTGCACCAGCAGAGCCGGAGTAAGCGGATTGGCGTTATCAGATCCAGATGAGCTCAGAGCCATAGCCTATGCGAGCCTTACCTAATATTGTACATTTTCAGTTTACCTATGAGAGATCCGGCCTAAAAGGCCTATTTTAGAGACTTCGGTATAAAGAAAGACCTATAAAAGAAAAAGAGCTTGAAGAGGCACTATAAACATGAGGAGGGCATAGATCCGATACAGACAGATGTGACAAATGTTGCGACAGCTTCAACCCTTTTTTTAACCCTTTCGGGCGATACATAATTGAGTTTCAGATTCCATATTCCCTATGTGCCGCAGCCGTTCACTCTTGAATTCATTCCTTCACGGAAGACTCTAATACTGAATTGCATTAAGGTAATGATAGCGCATTGAAATTGGATACTGAGCACGGAAATGAAGGCGCCTTCTCGAGAGTTCTTACTGGCGGGGCCCCTATCTTCTCGATTGAAGAAGGGCTGTCGCTTAAGGACATAGAGAGACTTCAAACGCTAGGTGCCAAGGCACCCTCTTATCAAGACTTGTAACTGGACCCTAGTACCTCTCAATGAGAGAACTGGCATATTCTTACTAACTAAACAAAGGAAGGCATATAGACTCAGTCCCTCACTCCGGAAAGGAAGGAGAGAGCTTAGAGGGCAAAGGAAGTAGTCTTTCTTCCGCTTGTCGTCTTACTGATTGAGCACTTGGCAAGGCAGGAGTAGATTGACCAAGGATGGGATTCGCGCATACCTATAAATGGAGTCAATAACTTTATAAAATATAGATTTGTTTTGTAAACAAGTAAGCAAGAGAGGGTACTCGTGGACCGATTGAGATAGCAAAGAGAAAGAGCCTTTCCAACAAATTCGCGGACAGATGACCAAAGAAAGAGGAGTCTGAGACCCTTGTCCCAATTGAATTGCAAGGGATGACCTATACAGATAGTAGAGAACTCAAGGCTAGAGGCTACCAGTACTTTAATAACTACTTAAATAGATTACCGGAACAAAGAAGGAAGCAAGGGAAAGCTCCAAGTTGATTGAGAGAGTTGCCACTCCCGATGACGAGATTCGAGAAAAGTAGGAATGGGCGGATCAGGCCCAAGCAAATTTTTGCATTTTTCATTTTTCACTAGTAATAATCACTCTATTAGAGGGACTGAACAAGCTTTATTGAAAGAAAATCAACGAAACTGATTTTACAGGTCTTTGAATGGACCAAGAAGAGATGGAAGATGGGCAATAATTACACAGGATGAAAAGAAGGAAGTAGACCAAAGCAGAGGAAAGAAGAAAGCTCAAGCAAGGACAGCATGGAAGCAGGTTTCTGTTGCCTTTGTTTGTCGCGAAGTTTTAAGTTTTTTCCTGATACCTGATATAATATAGAGCCTGATCTTTCCCGAAGGAATTTGATCCTCGCTCATCTTTGGCTGCTTGTGAGAATGCTTCTGTTGGACCTATTTGACCCCGCCCGTTCCATCGCTTTTCCTGTATAGAATCATTCTATCGTAATTGAACCGGCTTCCTCTTACAAAGAAAACTCCAAATCATCTAAATACTTATATAGAGGCTTTCTCACCACCGACATGGGGGTGGGAGAAGGCATTTCACCAGCGACCCTCTTGTAATGCGGCCGGGGGTGCCTTTTCTCCTTGTCAGGAGTAGTGACTTTGTTCCCAGGGAGCGCAGCAACCACTTTCTTTCCCGGAGCGGCAACTTTCTTTCTAGAAGTAGGAGTTTTGCTGGATTTTGAGGCGGACCCTTTGGAGGTGACAGCCTTGGGATTGACGGGGATCTTCTTTTCTAATCTTTGCGATTTGAGTTGTTGCAGTAGCCACTGCGACTTTGGACGAACCGACTTTAGAGGTCGATCCTGATGAAGTAATTGATCTAGCCTTAGCAACCGGAAAAGCCTTCATAGGAGCTTTCTTAACAGCCAGTGGAGTGACAGCTAAAGACCAAATAAGTTGATTCCTTGTAAATGAATAGTTGAGATTCCATAGGAGGTAGGTGGAAAAGGTGTGAAACCACTTATTATTTATAATAAGGAAGCAAAACCCTTTTTTTTGTTTGAGAGAGCTCGAAAGGAAAAGAGGTAAGCTAAGAATGAGAGACAAATAGGAGACCGATCAAAGAGAGTAAGGAAGGCAAGATAGCGCTAGATAGAAAGCCAACAACAAAACTGGAAGAGGCTAGCGAATACCATTATCTCAGGATAAGGTGGGCTTAAGGCGGCTTACCCAGGGAAGGGATATTCAACAGAGGTTTGGATTTTGTCCAAAATATGATTTTTCCTTTTGAAAGAAGAAGTTGTTTTTCCAACCGAATATGAATAACTAGAAAGAGGCCCTGTGCTAAAGCAAAGGGCTAGAGAGACCAATAGCACAATAGCGTGCTCCGAAACAAGTTAGTCTAGCGCGAAGAGCCCAAATGTGCTCTAAAAAGAGAATAGCGCGCCAGGCACAAAGCTTTAGTTAGCCATAGCAAGACCAAACGAGACTAAGAAGCTACAGGTTCACTCACCTCCTGAGTATTGATCTTCGACTCCATCCCTAGAAACATAGTGTTCTTTTTTCACTTCCACTTCTACTTCTTGAATTGACCTAGCCTCTTGTCTTGCTAGTGGACTCTTGACCTGAGTGATGAAATAAAGTTGACGATTGTGTCGGTGGTATGTGAGTAGAGCAGCTAGCCTTGAGCAGGGTGAATAGAGTTCTAACAATCATCGATCGCGTAAGCGAGCTGGGAATTCAAATATAGGTTATAAGATGGGAAGGTAAGGAAGCAGATGAGGGGATCTTGTTTTCTAAGGTTGGTCCTCGAAAGAAAAAAGATAATTCTCAAGCTGCTATTTCCGAAAAAAGTAAATACGGCCGTGCTCGAAGAGTGATGAGTGCCTTGAAGGGCCTAATTCGAAAGACGATCAGGTGAATAAGTTTCGTACTCAATTGTAGAAGCGTGAAATGCACCTGATAAAGTACAAACTTTATTCGACTTCCACGCGGATAATCTTGCATTCACCTTATCTAAGATAAGATTATCTTTCCTGGAATGTAGTTTTATCAATGCGACCATGCAGTAGGGGAGTGCCAAGGTCTTTCCCTAAGTTGTTAACCAGACCGAAGCCACACACATCCCGCTTAGCGCCCTTGCTTGACGCTTTGGAAGATTTGGGGAGACATAAATCTTTGATTTAGAGGGATTTTTCGATTGCCCCTAAGCTTCACAGAAATAAAATAATTTCAGAGCTCCATAAGGGCCTTCATCTGAGTTACTGTTGCCTTGCCAAAAAGAAAAAGTAGGAGATCATCTGCAAAGAAAATATGAGAGAGACTAGGCCCCTTCCTTGCCATCTTGACAGGATTCCACTTCTTGTAGGTAACAGCTAGGTTGAAGGTTGTCTCCAGCAGTACTATGCTTGTCACAGTACTGAGGGGGACGCCCCTATGAAAGTGTGGGTGTCCTTGACGCGGACTGGTCTCCCGCGGATCATTCCTTCGTTTCACCGAAAGGCGATTCGGAGGCGTGACGAGCGGGCCGACCAGATCGTTAGGATTTGGCTGTCATGGTTTGGCTTGAATCGGTTAATTGCCTTGGCACCTCGTGTGTCTAAGGCTACGTTCAAGTCAATCATGGCTCCGCCTAGCGATATCCAACGGGTACTCGACTTCTGTTATGAGCTGAAGGAAGAATTCAGCTGCATTCAGAGTCGGTATGTTCCGTGGATTTCGTCGATCCCTTTGGAACAAGGGATCTCATGGGTGCCGACTTGGAAGGCCTTGCCTAACTCGGACCGGGACACTGCGACTCGCTATATGGAGAGCCGCACGTCCCCAGGGAGGAAGGTTGAGGTTAAACCCTCTTGCTTTACATCCCTAAAGTACGAGTTGGCGGCGTATTCGCTCCTTGAACAGGTGTCGAATTCGCTAGAAGGCCTGTGGTCTCCCGGTGTTCTATGGGTCAAGCGTACTCGTTATGCGCTTGATCCACGGAACCGTGAGTTCACAAATTCCGACCTATCCTGGTATGAGACCTGGGTGGGTCCCCTGCTTGCGACTATTCCTCCGGCGTTTAAGGACGCTGGGTTTAATCTCAAGTTAGGGAAGCTGGCATCCGTGGTTGAGGGAGGTGGGAAAGGCCGAGTGTTTGCCATTGGCAATTATGTAAAGCAGCGTTTATTGCGACCTTTTCATGATTGGTTGATGTCGATTCTTCGGCGTCTTCCTTGTGATGGTACATTCAATCAGGAGGCCCCCTTGAAGCGGCTGTTACAAGAGCCGGAGCTGTATAGCTTCGACTTGAGTGCGGCCACTGATAGATGGCCCCTGACTGTTATGTATCACATCATGGAGATGTTGTTTGGACCTGCTTTGGCCTCTGCGGTGGTTAACTCAACCCTTGGTTTCAACACTTTTACGGTGACGAGACCGATGGTTCGTCGACCTAGGGAGGTACAATTTCTCACTGGTCAGCCACTTGGTTATTACGCCTCGTGGCCTCTGTTCGCACTATCCCATCATTGGGTAGTGTGGATGGCTGCGGAGAGGGTACGCTCTTGCGTACTCTATGGGTGCTTTGACGCCTATGCGATCCTCGGTGATGATGTCGTCATCGCGGATCGTAGGGTCGCGCATCAGTACTCACAAATCCTGGAGGACTTGGGAGTCACGATTAATAAGTCAAAGTCGTTGGTTTCCAAGATAGGAGGGTTTATATCATGAAACCTCATTCGCCTTTCGAAAAGACAGAAATCTCAGAGATTTTCACAAGAATCTCATTAGTTTTGGCGGAGAGCAGATATCATGTATTATAGTTTACACTATTGATAATTTAATATTATATCTATCTCATGAGAAACTCATAACTTCATTGAAATCCGTGATTAATGACAATTTTCTTTTGAAACTCCTATCCGACTTTTTAAGAACGCGTGTGATTCTGCGTACAGGAGAATCCTGGACTCCTAAAACGGGTATATTAAATATAGAAATTATAACACCTGTCTTATTAAACTTTTATTTAGATTCATTGGATCGTGAATTTGCGAAAAGACTTCCGGGATTCAAATATGCGCGCTATGATAATAAAGTCTTTATACCAATGATTCAGGGACATGAATATTTATTGCCTAAGTTGAAGATCTTACTCGACGAGTTGGAACTTGATTATGATCAAGATTACTTAATACCGGAGGGGGAGGCATTGGAATGCCCTGGAGGTAGAACACACTTGTCTAAAGATGGGTCCGTCATTATCATACCAGAAAGTCTAGTGCTATGAGTTCAGATGATTGACTATAAGGCTCTACCTGACGAGAAAAAAGCAGGGAGAGAGGCTCAGGATCCGCAGTGGAGATCGGCATAAGAAGCAGGTCTTTCATCATATAAATGAATGATTTACAGTTAACCCATACCAAAGCCTTTTAACAAGCATCACACAATGGTTCGATAAAGTCAGTTTTGCATACGCCCCTCGAGCACAAAATCAGCTAGCGGATTCCCTGGCAAATCTAGCAGCTCTCATGAACATTCCTTATGGAAGGGCCTCCCAAGACATCACTGTATACATCCCAGAAGAGCCAGCTCATTGCTATCCTCTCTCATAAGAGAAGGATGATAAGCCTTGGTTCTATGACATTAAGAAATATTTATAAGAACAAGCCTTTGAGGAACACATATCCATCCCGGATCGAAAAACAATCAAAAGGCTAGCCCTTAAATTCAATATTTGATGTTATGTTGAATATTATATAAAAGGTCATTCAATCAAATGTTGTTACGCTGCTTAGATGAAGATGAGGCAGCAAAAGTCATGATAGAAATCCATGAAGGATGCTGTGGTCCTCACATGAGTGGCTTCATGCTAGCCAAAAAGATTATGCGTCAAGGCTACTTCTGGCTTACTATGGAAAAGGACTTCCATGAGTATGTTAAAAGGTGCTTCAAATGTCAAGAATATGGTAATCTTATTCACTCACCGGCATCGGAGTTGCACAACCTCACCTCACCATGGCCTTTCGCAATCTGGGGGCATGGATATTATTAGGAAGATATCTCCTAAGTCAACAAATGGGCATGAATACATATTAGTGGCTGTTGACTACTTTACAAAATGGATCGAGGCTACATCTTTAAAACAAACCCGAGGAGGTTCCCCCAAAACTTTCGTTTTAGGCTTGCGTCAAAATCTAGTCTAGTCACTGATGACTTCTTTTCTGTGTAGGTGGTGGTGAGTGACGAAAGGTTGTGTGTCACTCACGTTGCGGAATTTCTAGTGGTCGTTTTCTTCAGTCAAAGAAGAGTAGATGCGTTGCGGGGATCTCTGTCTTTCTCTTTCCAAAAGGTAGGACTTTCTTAGCTCCTGGTATAGCGGAAAGAGGCAGGGAAAAGAAAGGAATGACAGTTGAATCTTTTTTTTCAGAAAGAAAGGGTTTGTGTCGACAGTAGTGGAATCGCAGTCATTTCGCGAGAAGCCCCATCTCCTCATTGGTTTGAAGAAGACGGGTTCAAGGAATCTGCCACACCACATTCAGGCTTTTGCGTACCTGTACATTGCTTCACTTGTGGAAGACCTTAGGTCACTACGGTTGAATGAAAAGCTTTTACTCTGTCTCTTGGTTGTTCCATCTCCTCCCTTTTGATGGGCGAAGAGAGCCCTTCCTTTAGCTAGTAGTCGTCCTCACCCTAAAAGAAAGGCTGAAAGAATCAGTAAGCTCTAGCTAGGTACTTTCTACCGCCTGTTTGGTAGAGTAGAGGGTTCAACATGCAACTCCCTCTGTTGTGACTTAGTCAGATCTTCCCAAGACACTTTCCATGTTCATAAAGAAAAGAACCTTGAGCTTTTTAAAAAGAGTCGGTTGATGAGAACAAGGAACCCGCTGGATCATGATTTTTTCTTTGGTACTTCAGAAATGGACCTGTATTCCCGATCTAATTCTTGCTCATATACCTCCACTCCCTCATCGGCTTGAGTCATTGAAACCGAAACCTCTGTGGAAGGTCTACATCTCTCTTGCTTTTCCTTATGGGTTCCTTCTACCTGTAGAATTCTGCCCGAATCTCTGAAGTTCGTTTTGATCCGGGAAGGATTTCCAGGTTCAGTCTTTCTTATATATAAAAGAGGGGCAGTTCACTCTGATCACAAGGAAGGTTCAGCGATCTGATCCGGCACGAAGCAAATGGTCGAGGTGACTTGAAGCTAAACGGATCGAGTGTCAAAGGATTGGGAAATGCCCGTTTCACCATCTGAAGAGCAGATTTATGGAATTGAGAGAAGGAAAAAGCGCGCCAGGCACAAAGCTTCATTCGATCTGAAGGACTGGACTTTCGCCCCGCCTGTCTTCTCTCTTTCTTTTGTACGCAGAGGACTTGGATGTCAACCTCGTTCTATAAAGTCTCCGCCAGACGGAACAAGACCTTGATAAATGACTTTGACAGCCGACATGCGTGTCGCTCTTTCCTTTGCTGCTAGCACTTGATGAAGTTGGTTTGGCTGCTCTTTCTATAACGTTCTTCTTTTGATCTCTCGTAAAGCAAGTAGGGCACCAAGGTATGGTATTGTCTCATCAAAGCCAACCTGGCCATCATGGCTCCTTATTGCAACGATCTTACTCACATTAGCTGCTGACACCACCATCATACCTGAAGTATATAGTTGAGCTTAGAGCCTTTTATGCTGTGGGAGTAGTAGGGATCACATTAGGCATATACATCTGTGCTGAGTATTCTATTCAGGCCACAATGTTCCATCCTTTTCTTGTTGCTTTGTAAGTGCCTCTTGTTTTTGTGGTATTCACTCGCCTTCAATTCATCTTTTTGATAATTCAAACAGTATTTGACTCTCACCTCGAACGAGAAAGAGATCTAAGGCATCTTGAAGAAAGTCAAGCAGGAATAGATAGTCTAGGTTCACATCCCTGTACTCTTTCATCAATCTAGGCTCGGTAGGCTGACCCGCCACGTGCTGTTTGAAGCTCTGTCCCTATCTATGTTATGTGGGTTTGATCACCTAAGCTAATAACAGGTCTTCGTCACAGGATAAATTCCAATTCCCAGGCAAACATCACAGGTCGAAGTGAAAGCACCAAGGAGAGGGTCAAGCACGACCTTTCTTCCCATACCAACAAGCACAGCAGAGAGAGGTTCACTACCATTGAGAAAGAGACTTTCAAGCTATGGACGTGGGTTCGGGAAGCTTGTTCAGCCCCAGGTAGCGAACACAGACCAGAAGCTTGACTGGCATGGATGAACAGCCACCACCGATACAGGTTCAGTTACAGGTGCACACCAGTGGGAACTAGCAGTTGGGATTGAGACGAGAAAGGCCAAGCACGGTTCTCTTCCTTTCTTCCCATAGCACCAGTTGTTATTATCTTTGGTCTCGGGCAGGGAATGAAATAATTCTGAAGCTGTGTATGAAGTCAGACCTATGAGACCACGTTACGCGTTTATTGTCTTCTCTTACTTATAGAAACCAGAACCCCATTTTGGCCGAGCGCTCCCAGCAAGGATGGGTTGTTCAAGAGCTCCCGAAGTACGACAGTTTCCTTTAATAGGGAGCGAGACTAACAACGAGAATACAAGTATGGCTAATCCGTCAAGACCCCCTGTATGGGTAGAACTCAAACCGCGAACAGGAAGGCCGCGACAGGCGCCATTTCTATTGCAGCAGCAGCGTGAACAACTGGTGCAGCAGCAGCAGCCTCATAAGGCCCAGCTTTTGCAGATGATGGACCGGGCACCACGAGAAAGATAAAAAAATTCAGTATATAATTTTGGCGACTGGTCTGCTGTCTATTCTTTTTGTCCGTGGGCAGCTTACACCGCAAATAGGGCTCAACTTCCATTCAAGATACCAGAAGGAAGAGGAAGAACTCCTGCGATCGCCAGATAGAAAGCCGGGACTTGCAGATATCAATCGGGAGACCTCTAGAATAAAAAAGTTTAGGCTATCTGATGCAATAGTATACTCGTATTGGAAAGATATGCGTTTCGTACTCGCTCTTTGCATTATAATTGGCTTTACGCCCCGGAACCATTACTTGTAAAGCCAGACGCTCTTTGCTCACCAGACCTGAAACTTCTTTTTAGAGTGGCGAAGGATGAGAGTTCCCAGAGGGATGTGAGAAAGGAGGGCACCAGGCAGACTTTAAGGGAGAGTGAAGTCAAGTTCCCGTAGAGGAGTCGAGTTTCGCTTCTTTCTTGTAAGTCAGTCGATCTTGATTTGTTCTCCTCTCCCTTTCGGTAGAGATCTTAACTCTATGATTCGATTCTTTATTCTATGATAGAATTTATCTTTATCAAGAGGATTCGAACTGAATAAGAGAGAGCGAAAGACTTTCTGCGTAAGAGCTCTTCAAACCTTGTCCTATCGAAGCTGCGCTGATACTCCTGGAAGTGTAAATGGTTTTAAAGAAGAATCATAGATGCGAGACCCTTGATTTGGCCAAAAGGATAGCCAAGAAAGATGCCTGCTTTGGCACGGGGATCCTCTGTTTTCTTTATGCCTAGTGGGCAAAGGGAGCCACAGACAGGGAGATAAGAATAAGTGGGCTTAGTATGAACTTCGTGAGGAGACTTTTCCAGAGAGCACGGGTGTCGGCATTTTATTGATTCAATACAATAGGGAGCTGTGCGAATGCATTCTCCCCAAAGAATAGAGGGTGTTTAGCCTGGGCACGAGCAACTTCAAGAAGATGGCGGTCTTTGCGTTGGGCAACCCCTTTCCGTTGAAGGAGAGGTCAACTCCTGCCCCCTTAGATGATCTACTGCTTATATGCGTCTTTCTTCTCTCTTTTCGACTCGAGCCTGACGGTCTGCTTCCTACGAGACTGCCTTTGCACGAGACTGATTAGAAAGTGAAATGGAAGGCGACTCGATACTGATTTAAGTGGAAAATTTCTCCAGGCTTTGAATCCAACCGATCTGATTCTTGACTTTCAATAGAGCCAGCTGAGACCAAAGCTTGAGACTTGGCCGTGTCCTCTGATACTGAAACGTCACAAGCTCCAGGGGAATAATCTCTTTCTTCGCTTCGTTGAAATGAGCGAATCGAGGGCTCTGGCTCCAGTGTCCATCTGTGAGCAAAGACCACAACAGCCGAGTATGGTGCCGATGCTTGCTGCTGTCCCCTTGTGAACCGGCCATAATCAATATATTTGCTGGTATAGAGGGGCTAGGCAGTGCAACCCGAAAGGTTCCGTTCAACCGGAACCTTTTTTAATAACTAGACTTTCGGCTGCATTCCTGACGAAGGTCCTCCACAAGTCTGATAAGACTATACGTACTTTTAGGAAGAATTGAGGCTCATTATGTGAACAACGGTATGTACCGCAGCTTTTCATTCAATGCTAGCTAGCTTTCTTAGTTGTTTAGCCTTGGCTTTTTGACTCAAAAATTGATTGATGAAGCTGGCTTTCTAGCTGCCTTGAAGTCCAGTCGAGTAGTTGCTAGAAGAAAAGCGAGTACCAGCTGACTTGCCTTTCCGGATGGGAAAGTGACTAGAGAAGGTCAAGGGTGAGAGATAAGGGACAAAGGTATGGGACTACAGTAGAGGTACGGGATGGGTGGATAAAAGGGAGAGTGAAGTCAAGTTCTTAGCGAAGCGGGGAGTCGAAGACGCACCTACGAATCGAATACTCAGACTATGCGCCTTCGGCTTCGGGCTGCGCTTCTCTTATTCGTAATGGGAGTCGTATTAGTATTTATTCGTATCGTACGGGGTAGAGTAGTTGTTTCGGGGAAGCAGGGAAAACCTCTATTTATGATAATACGAGCGAGACCACCAACTGGCAGCAGGCACTGTTAAGTGTTCTGGAAAGCAAGTGAAGTTAGCCCTTAGGCGGAAAGCCTTGAAGGGAAGATTCATTCCAGTCAAGGATCCCAAGGGCAAGTCATGGAATTGGCAGAAGTTTCCCCCTTACCCGGAAAGTCTTTTATGAATGAAGCAATGAAGCTCATCTGAACTCAATGATTGCAAGTCCAAGATCAGCTGTTCAATGAAACTCAGCCTTGAAAGAAGAACATGAAGCTGTGGGATCGATCGAACTGGCAGCTAACTCTCCGGCTTGTCATTCCTAGCCTAATGCTTTGCTTTATTATAGTGGCATAGAAAAGATATAACCTTCCTATTCCAAAGGAGTCAACAGTCAGAGTAGGATAATCAGCTCTTGCCTTTGCCTTAGCTTAGGATGAGTTCATAGGCACAGTACAGGTTTCGTAGTCAGAGTGAACAAGATCCGTTTCTAGTCTTTGCTTCACTAGTCCTTGCTTCAGTTGGTCTACCTACTGTTTGCAAGATCCAAGGTCGGGCATGAAGCTTTTGCTCAGTAGGCTTTGCTTTGGCATGCCATAAAGGAAGCATTTCGCTGTGGCAGTATACTGTATGACTCTCCTTTCTGAAGGAAGGCAAGGTCAACGTAGCTAGCGTAGCCTCGCCACATATTGAACTCGTTTATTCCACTCGTCGATACGGCTTTATGTTCTTCCAGCTAGTCAAAGGCTTTCTCTTTATTAGTTCTGTTCTATCTGCACAGCTCAAGTAGAAAAAGATGTGGGAAATCCAACCTGTTGAAACGAGTACTAGGTTAGAGCCCCTATGTGTGTAGCCTCCTGTTTTCCATGGTCCTCAAGCCGAGCGCTCCAATCCTTGGTCAGTTTCGAGGTTTGGCTATTCATCTCTTTTTCAGCCTTTTTTTGTCAGCAGGAGCATATTACCAATTGAATTAGTAAAATAGAGTAGTAGTTGTCTCTGTCTAAAAAGTATTGGACTATCTATAACCAGGCCTAAAGATGGGAGTTCTAGGGGTCGGAGTGCTAGGTTATGATAGATTGAGTCGGATAGCCGTAGATTGAGTTCTTGAGTCGGGGAGAAAGAGTCTGAGGTCGGGAATCTCGTATATGAATCGATTCCGGGGTATATAGTATTCGTATTAATATGCGTATCGGGGAGTCGTATGCGAGTATGTGAATAAGTCGAATAAGAAGTAGTCGAATCACCGATCCCCGAAACTCAATTAACTACCCGCTTCCCCTAATCGAATAAGAACTCCCAGCTTCCCCGCACTGGACCGAGAGCCGAGCTATATGCTCAATAGTCGACTTCTTCTCCCCACCGGAAAAGAGAACAAACTCAGGCACCTTATACCCCTTTGGGAACTGATGAACTCGGTCGATCCAATCAGGGTATGGTTTCCTAGACGTCGGCCTCATTAAGGGCCTGACGTCAATTCCAAGCTGCTGTAGCGCCTCGACCATGTAATTTCTTTCCAGATCCGATGGTGCCTGTGGAACTGTTGTGGCGGGGAATGTCCCTAGTTGTGATGCTTGCTGCTCTGGTTCCCTTTAGCCCGTCGACCGTCGTACACGTGATTGAGACTCCGCACCTTGCTCGGTTCCTTGTTGGCCGACAGGCATTCCTCCTACTTGACTCGGAAGCAAGTGCGTGTAAACATGCCCCCCAGCCTGGGCATTCCCTATACTGGTAGCAGGATCGGCCACCCCGGCTTGCCCCCCAGCATTGCTCTAATTTGAGCTCTGAGCTGGAGCAGTATTGCTTTGGCTCCCCTGACCGACCTCAGGCCTCCTGATCAAGTGCACATTCCCATACTGTAGGATGGGCCTGAGTTGAGGGGAAAGCTCATTGAACGCAAGCGCTACGCGCCTTTATCATGAGACTGAGGCCTCCCTTCCATCAAGCTTATTAACTTTCTCATGGGCCTTTAGTTAGTGTTGACTCGACAAATGGGAGAGAGATCAAATCGCGCGGGAGAGGGGGTCCCTCCCATCATCTAGATTCAAAGTCAAGGTGTTGTTCGGATATTGATCGTAGCAAGCGTCACTTCCTTCATTGGATGGGTTCAGGCTTGCTTGTCTCGCTCTCATATTGGAAGGCTAGGTGCTTAACGCCCTCTAGTAACTGAATCGCTAGAAACATCTCTTCTTTCGTTTAAACCAAACCTAGGTGGGCCCTAAACCAAAGCTTTGATCGCTGCGCTTCCCCCTTATTGTTAGTCCTCTTACCATACACCACTTCGAATGGTGACTTCCCCCCTTACTTAACATAGGCCGATTCACATCGTTTTTATAGGCAAACTCTGCAGTTGGAAGAACTTATTCCCACTTGCTCGGTCTCCCTTGCACTAATCTCCTCAGCAAGTCTTCCAGTAAACCGACGACTGGAGTCTGGCCGTCCTGAGTGATAAGCACTGCAAAACCTCAGTTCAGTGCCTAATTTCTTCCATAGCACCCTCTATTAGATTAGAGGGCAGACTGGTGTCTTGGTCGGACGTAATGCTCCCCTTTCGTCACGTCATAAGGCGTGGTTTCTCATCACCTAATGATGATCAAATCACGATCATGGGGTAGCCCGGTTTGAATTCCATATGCAGATTATAATTGAAATCAAGACCCCGAAGCTGCAACTTATCCGCTTAGAAAGAATATATCTTAGGGTCTCGATTCAGAATCATTCCAGACAGGCGATGATCTAAGTTCAAAGCACTCGCAAAGCACTTTCGCCGAGAAGTTTCTCAATCCAAAGATTTTTGTGAGTTGATCTTCCTCTCCTCCATAAAGAAAGTTCTTGTATCTAAGCATCAAGTCCGCTGGAAAATCCGACCCAGAGCTTGAACTTGACTTTGTTGGTACGGAACCTGATGGACAGTTTGAGAGTGAAGCGGACAGGATTCAAAAACCTTATCCTGACGCGCCGTGCGCCATCTAGCCTGAGAAGGGGCACATATTATATCTCTTTTCTTCTTTTCACATCCAGTCGGTAACTAAGAAAAGGATATAGCTAGAAGTATGAGAGCAAGCCCAAAGGACGACAACGAAAAGTGGATCCGCTACCAACTGCAAAATAAGAGCTAGTGGTCTACCAACAGAGCGCTTGAGGTCACGCCAGCCAGGTCTTAAGGATAGGGAGCTATGTAACGCATGCGGAAATACGATGACAGGTAAAGAATCGATCAGAGTTTCTGTATTGAGGTAATCTCATTCTTTCTATCCCTATGTCCCAAGGGTTGACCAACTTATCTGAAAATCCCGTCATTTGGATGACCAGCTGACAACAGGCCTTTAAAGTGCTAACTGCTCACGCTACATAGCGCCATCCTAGGAAGGGAGTTCACAAAATCAAGACTAAAGAAATCGGTCACGGCCTTTCTCTGAGTGCCCACTATTCTAGGTTTAGGGCAAGACGTCACTTCCAGGAGCGGATGTTGTTCGAGCATGGGCTGCGGAAGACAGAGTGAAGCTCTAACTAGAGATGAGATAAAGCGGGGCAACAATGCATTTGAAGGCCAGCTCCCAAGGCTAATCCCATAGGGACGGAAAAGGCCTCTGAGAATGCGAGTAAGAAAACTCTCGAAGGTAGAAGAAAGCATTCCAGGAATGTCGGTAACTGAACACAAGAAAGCACTGGAAGTCAAAAATCAAGCAATGGGACGGCAAGAGCTCGTCTTGCTAGCCAACTGCGTCAGTTGAAGCTAGTATAAAAAGAGGTAGGCTGAAGGGAGAGCCGGCTATATAACATGAAAAGAGCCACGTATTATTTGATTGAATGCAATGGAAGGTAGGGAATCAATGAGAGTCTCTGGCTAGGAGTAGTTAGTCTCATTCTGTCCCTTTCTATGCCACGGAGTATAGCTGTAACTAGTCGGTAGTCAATTCGGTCTTTCTTGTCTTCAGGTGCGTGCACTTCATCTCCATTTATAGCCGCCGCGTAGCGTAATTGGAATGTCTTCCTTTCATTTAGTGTCCAATGTGACTGACCAGAGTGCTGCGCCCTGCCTGCAAGTAAGTAATTCCCCGCTAACCTGGGATAGAGCTATAGAGCGTCAGCGTGCTATTTTAGAGCGTAAGTTACCATGCGCTGGAGGAGCCGAAGGAAGGAATTATATAAGTTCAAGATGATAAATAGGAGTAGGAGACTCTGCTATAGAGTCAGCTATCCCCTCGCTGTATCCAGTTTGGTTTGTAGTAGTACCCGCTAACCTGCCAGCCAGTATTGACTCATTCTACCAGCTAACCCTAGTAAATCATTCCCAGGGGATATGATATAGAGGAAGGAAGTCTACCCCTGCCCTTGTTTCCAGCTTGGGAATGAGAGTCAGGATATTTTCAATTAAGGAAGTCCCCTGAGATTGGGATAGAAGTCAGGGTAAACTATAATAAGGATCTTCTAAGGAAAGTGCTGGCGCGTCAGTCAGTAATTCCCCTTTGCCCATGCCTTTGATTTTAGGAGTTAGCCTGGTGCTAGGAGAAGCAAGCCAGCTAAGCAACTAATCAAGTAAGCTAGTTACTCATTCAGTCCAAGGGGAGATTCTATATTAATCAAGGGTCAGGGAAGTTCAAAGGCTAGAGTAAGCAAGGTTCTTTCTCCCACGGGGAAGGTTGTCTTTTAAGCCAGTAGTCAGTCAGCCTATGAGCCTTGTAGAAGTAAGGAAGGTGATAGCGTAAGATAGCGGACTGGTGCTAGAGGAAAGAAGTCCCACGGGATTGAATGAGAAGTCAGAGAAGTTTGATTTTGAGAACCATCATACCCTGACGCGTCAGTTGGGGAAGAAGAAGAATTTAATTCCCTGCCATGTCTCCATAAGCTAACCCTCTTCCTTTTAGTAAGCTAAAAAACTAATCAAAATCAAGGAAGCCAATGAACCAGCTTTTCCCAGGTGAAAGAGTAAGGAGGGTTCTTTTGCCACGGGATAAATAGAGGAAGCGCGCTCAGTCCCCAGGATCTTTCATAAGTTAAGTCAGGTTCTAGAGTCAGCGTTGTAGTCATTCCCTCGTGCTGTATGAGCAAGCAAACCCTGCCTTTGAGTTGTAGGAGTATCCCAGGAGCAAGATGGATTATAAGCAAGGCGCGAGTCAGCCAACGTTCGAATCCCGGGTTATCAAGAAAGGGAAGTTCAAGATGAGAAGTAAACGTTCAAAGGCTTAAGAAGGTGATAAAGTCCGCCCCTGGTTCTGTAGCTAGAGCTAGTCAGTCCCTGGTAAGCAAGTACGGATATCGTAAGGAATGGGAGAAAGAAAGTCAGCCAATGCGTTGTAGGAGTTAGCCTCGTTCCCTACCCTCTTTTCCAGTAGTTAGTAATCCAACGCTCTCTCAAGTAAAGAAGGGGATCCTAAGAGTAAGGCGCTTGCGGGATGAAATAGAAAGCTAAGGATATCCAGCAAGTCAAAGCCAGTCGAAAAGAAAGTATCTTTGTTCTGTGAGTGTGAACAAGCCAGTTTCCTTCGATTTCAGATGGAGGCCTTATCTCTTTCCAGCTCCCAGCGGTTTGAGAAGGAGCTCCCTGTAAGGCATTTCCCGGACTTTTCCAGTTAAGATATTTTGACTACTTCAGATGAAGAGAGGGATGAAATTACAGAGTCTTTCCTTTATGTTGATGGGTAGGATACCTTCATTGCTTGCTGGATAGACTAACTCCCTTTGCTTTGAGCAGGAGATTTTAAGAGAGCTGCTTTGATAGAAGCAGGAGAAAGGGTCAGGAGCCTATCAGTTGTACCAACCCCTGTTCAAAACGAGCCAGTTTAAGTCCCTCTTGGGTTTCTTGCTCTCGAGCCGTCCACTAGAGTAGCCCTCAAAGGCCAGCCATTCCAGTTGTAAGCCTCCGTCCTGGGAGTTTTTTTTTCCATCCGGTAAGCGGGTAAACGTGTAAGGGAGGAAGTACTATATGGTAAAGTCTTAAAATATGTGTTAAGCTTGTGATCTCTTCACAAGAGCTTTAGCTTTCACTCTCCTGGGAAGTTAGTTTTCATACCAGGTTACAGTTCAAGCCAGTTCTGTTGGATCGCTTACAGTCCCCGTAGTGTCCAGTAGCTTTCTCTTTTTCTTACCTTAGGCAAGCGCAAGACATAGGCTTGAAAGACAAAGTGAGGATATCTCCATCCGGTGGGAGTTGCTATCCATAGAGTTCCATGGCAGTTCTACTTGCAGCCATGGAGAAGTTCTCTTGCATCCGCTTTCAATCCAGCATAAGGGGCAAAAGGATCGGATCTTTAGCAAGTTTGAAAGCAAGCTAAGGATCGACAGAAAGCTAGGGTTTTTCTAGATCTTCTCCGGGGTTTTTCGTGCTTCTCCCTCCCCTCCCTTATTATCCTAAGGAGTTAACGATCTCTCGCTTAAGGAGCTATCGAGCCAAGCGATTCACCTGATCCAGACACGCCAATAGTGGGTTGGAGGATAGTAAGTCAGAGGTTCCATAGAAGGCACCACTTGAACTTGTGCATGCTGATACTAGGGAACGAGCTTTCTTGGCCAAAAACAGTAGTATTTCAAGCAGTAGGAGCCTATATAGTCGTAGTGGCATTCTCATCAAAAGGAGAAGTAAGTGAGCAATTCAGTCATCAAGTGAAAAAAGGTGCTTTTCTCTTCGCATATTCCCTGGCTTTCCTTGGTAGATCGACATCTTTCCCTGGTGAGGATATGCATATAAGATTTTTTATAAAAAAGTGCATCAAGATTCTAGGTTGGTTACAGGCCAGTACTAATCTGACGGATGGATTCTGGCTTCTGTAGGACTACTAACTAGACTATGCTTTCTCTCCGGGCGTTTGCTAAACACGTAGGAAGGAAATCCGTGCGAAGGCGTGGGTAAGGCAAAGGTAAGAAAAGCGATATCTGAAGGTCATCAAACAAAGCTAGGACAAGGGCAAAGGTTTTTTGAATATTGCGATATGTGTCTTACCGTGGTAATTCCTTTCTTTACCTAGTGGGTCTAACTAGATTGTATGTGTATGTCTATCTATTATTAGAGGATAATCGCCCTAAAGAGCCTTCCTAGTCCTTCTCGAATCCTGTGAGTTTTTTGACATCCTCAGTTCCTGCTTTTTTTTATCCAAGCAGTGACTTTCCTTCCTGTGCGCGAGTTCTCCTCGAATCCATACATTGTGAGGTCCCAGCCAGCTAATGGGAAATGGGACGTTAGTTATAGTTAAAGTTTAGGAATATCAAGGGTTGAGGAATGAAAGGGGGATGAAATGACTATAAAAGGGGCTTTAGCTAATAGATAGATTTTCTTCCAGCGAGGAAGAGATCTAGTTTGAGTGAGAGTTGTCTTTGGACTTCTATTACATCTCGCCCAGTGGCAGTGTTAACGGTAGAGGGCTCCAAATAAGAGATCTATTTATCTGGCTGGGGTATAGCTATAGATAAGATTCCGATAATGGGGGGTCAAGGGTGAATTGATTGTTTTATCTGCCAGGTCCAGGAATTGTTCTCTCCATAGGACCAGTGCCAGTTGGCGTGATAAGATAAGCGCTTTCTACTACCTCTAAGCCTGATAGTCCTGTTCCAATCAGTTCGAGTTTTCTTCCATTTCGTAAGCGAGTGTTCAGTTCTAAGTTTTTCTATTCAATATCCAGCCAAGCTTACTACTTCGATGTAAGATGGAGTTGTTTTCGATGTAGTACCAAGCGAACAAATGGGGTCCAGCCACCTTACCTTCTTGGGGATTGCTTCTCTTGCTAAGCGCTTTTCGAAGGCCTTCCCTATAGTGACGCCTTCCCTGAGGTTTTCTGCGGGTTTCTTTTCTGTGGTTTGAGGTTGAGTGGAAGTTGCACTTGCCTTTGCCCTTAATAATATGTCTTGGCCATCCAGTTTCAGTCTTAGGTTAAGCCCTTGCAGCCAGCTTGAGGGCTAAGGCTTTCCCAAAAAGAGGTGGAAGCACGCTAGGTTAATCCAGCAGGCCAGTTTTAAACCATTCAATTGCGCAAGAACACCCAAAGGATGTCCTGGGCCTATCCAGCTCTACTTTGAGTTGCAGTTAGAGTTGGAGTACTAGGGGCATCTAATCTAGTATAAGTTCATCAGTCTATCCCGAGTTTCCTCGGTGTGAGGACCCTTTAAAGAACGGATATTCTCGCTTTAGAGTTTTTGGGATTGAATTGTGGTTCCAGTTTCCTTACATGAATTTCTAGGCGATTGCCTTGCTTCTATCTGCCCCAATCTAATGTCTTTTCTTTTCCCGTCCCTGCCTTATCCTTTGTATCCCTCTATATCGCCTATACCCGGCCCAATAGCATTGCTAGCCAGGCCTAGTCCTTCCACTTTCCCATCGGGTTGAGCGGAAGTTGGAGTTGCGTTCTATTATATATACCTTTCGTCTAGATAGTTTGCCCCTTCGTCTTTCCTTCCTTAGGCAAGTGAGTGAGCAAGATCATTCCTGGTGTGAACCATTCCTTCAGTTTTAAGGTAGGAGTATCTAGAGGACTACCTAGGCTATAGCGGACTTTTTGAATAGATTTTCTCTTCGGGCTAGTTAGTCTGAAGAGCCAGAAAGGACAAGCACTAGGGCAAGTGAGGGAAAAAGAGGTTCTGGTCTAGGTAAAGTAGAAAAATAAAAGGCAAGGTCAGGCAAGTTAGGGTCTCGGGCGGCAAGGCAAGCAGGCTCCACGGACAAGTTTGAAAGCAGAAGAGGGAAACCTCTAGGCCCAGTGTATAAGTCTTTCATTCAGTCTAATAGAGGTATGGCGGCTAGGGCAGACAAAGGAAAGCAAAGCAGTTTCCGGTAATACCAATCGTTGGAGGGCTCACATTAAGACCAGTGCCTAATACTAGCACTCGAACTACCCTTTAGAAGGAGTGTAACGGACTAAGGAGCTATCAGTTCGACCCATTCTTTTGGAGACGACCTTTCATCATTCGACCCATTGTGCTTATCAATCGAAAATAGTACACTTGATATCACAAATAGTAGCGGAGAGGTAGCTGATAATGAGTTATCTCGCAGCCGTATGGGTTACGTAATCGGTGTGATTTTGATATCACTAATAATCACAGGGTGCGCAACTCAGCTTTCGCAGTGAGAATATAGGAATCAATAGGAAAAAAAGAGGAGAATAAAGAAACTATCATGTCGATAGAAACGCGGATATTATTTACCCATTTTTTACAAATTTTATCAGAATTTAATTATATTAAATGCCCACTGCTTCAGTGGGAAGTTGCAGAACTCAAAAGTGAAATTATCAATGGTAATTATAAACTATCACCTAGATTTATGACTGAAATTCATCAATCTCTGGATAGAACCAAATACGCCTCCGTCGTATATAAGAATTCTATTATATGGTATACCATAAATGACTATTTTATCCTTAATACTTTAGGGTTATATATAAAAAAAAGCATTTTATCCGAATTGCTAGACCCTAAAGATGTGCTTGAGAATCAAATTGATTCAATTCAAAGCTGGTGCAGCAAGCTCTTAAACCCAAAATCACCCATTCCCATATACCAACTTGAATCCATTTTCATAATCCATTTGGATTCAATGGGAAAGATATCTCTTAAGAAATTAATGAAGAAAGTTCAAACTTCTCTATTAGACGCTACTCTTTCAAGAATAATCAATGATTTTCTTTTTAATGAGGGTGTTGAGTACTTTAAAAATGGTTTGTTGCCTTTCCCACATTTGAGTGACTCCCTCTTCTCTCTCTATTTTAGATCCATTGCTAATAGAATTCCTTCGAAGGAATACGCGCGGTATATAGACTACATCTATATTCCAATCTATATTGACGATGAAATAAAAGAAAGAAAGATACGAGACTTCTTCAACTCTTTAGGGGATACCATATTCAAAATAGAATCTTTATGCAGAAACGGCGGGTTGATTAAAACTAATTTTGGTGGTTTAATATCCAAAGATAACCAATTTTGTCCTTTAATCAATGATGCTCTTATTAGATAGTCACTCTGTTGGATTCCTTAGAAATATTATATTGCGTGGTATGAGCTGGCAGTCCTAGAGCTATAAAGCAGGGTTATCCTGATAGAAGAACCTAATGGATCTAAAGTAATGCTACTCTGATTGACGAATCTATATACGATATATACTATATAGATTCAATATAGAGCTGAGGTAGGGCGGAGAGGGCGGCGGAGAGGGCTCCGAGGGCGGAGAGGGCGGCGGAGAGGGCTCCGAGGGCTCCGAGGGCGGAGAGGGCGGCGGAGAGGGCGGCGGAGAGGGCGGAAGTGAATGTTAATAGTTATTTTGAGTTCGATTTATAACATCAAGGTGCGCAGTTAGGCAGTAGTTAGTAAGTGAGACTTCCCCGGCAGTTAGGAAAAAGGCAGTAGTTGGCGGCAGGAAAGGCGGTAGAGCGGCGTGAGACTTCCACGCAATTAAGCAGTTATATGCTACTAAAGATGACTCGGCCCTTTATACTTAGACGAAGTGATTGCACCTATTTGCAAGCACGAGCGGTGAATGCGCTAAGTCGGCTAGAGAAGTGATTGCGCTGCAAGCACGAGCGGTGAATGCGCACACTGAGCTAAGGCGGGTAGAGAAGGGATTGCGATCACGAGATGAGCGGTGTTCGTGGCATGCAAGAAGCAACGAGCAGAGCTTTCACTTAGTCTGCTTATGGTGAGGCATTCGAGTGGCTTTGGCAATTAATGGCGGAGTTCCTTTAACAATAAGTTCATATGCTGGTGCGGAAACGGAAGCAGTTTTATACGCAGCAGATACAGAGGCATCAGCTATTTCGGTGGTTGTTGGTGGGCTAACAGCTAGCGGAGGAAGAACTATTTTACACCCGAAGCGAAGGAAACGAAAGTCCAACTGTCGCAAGCCTGCGAGACTGAAGTGTGTAAGGTCAGTCTAAGGGCAAGAAAGAGTCGTTGGGCAAGTCTAAGGGCTAGTTCCTGTGGAAGTTTCCGCTGTCCCAGTTCGAGTTGTTGGTCCAGTTGGTGGGCTAGTGTAGGTTGTTAGTTTAGGTAGGCAAGGCGAGCTAAACGTGAGGTAGATGCTACGTGAGAGGCGAGCTATGTGCGTGAGGAGTTAGTATGCATAATAACAGAGGGTGGGAAAAGTCAATGTAGCACTATAAGAGCTACGTTCGAAGAGTTTGTATGCCTCATCCTCATTAATCATGTAGGCGGGATAAGAGCTTCCGGGTGGGCTTGTTAGGGGATAGGGAAGTCGTTTTCTCAGCTGAGCAAGAAACTGTAGTTGGGAAGGTAAGGCTAACGGTGGGGGGAGGCGAGTAACAGCTTATGGCAGAAAAGCCCCACTCCGCGGTAAGGCTAACGGTGGTACTGGGGATTCAGGCTAAGTAAGGCTAGCCTAGTGAGTGAGATATGAAATAGAGTCACTACGTTCGTGAGTATGCCTCATTAACGAGGGTAGGAATCTTTGCTTAATGGGAGTATTCGCTAGAACCAGACGGTAGTGATGAATCAGGTAGGTTTGGGGTTACCGGTAGGGGAAGGAGTATAAAAGGTCAGGCAGGCTCGCGGAGTGAGGCAAGCAAGCTACGTGAGGAGACTAAGCTTAGGGAGTCCTCGCACTAACCAGATGGTAGTGAATCAGGTGGTCCAGGAGTATTCTCTTCAATCTCGTATGAGAAGAAATCTCGTTACGCGTAGTGAGGTGATTCCATCAAAGCAATTGGAGACTAAGCTTCAGGATGGGCATCAGGAAAGGTTGGGAAGGGGCAATGACCATCTGGTAGTGATCATCTGAAATATCCTAAAGAAAGGGGTTAAAGTCGGGTGGTCCAGGCTAGGCTAGCGACTTCTGAATTTGCACTTCACACTCTCAGAGCGGAATGAGGTGAGGTCTCTTATGATAGAGGAGCAAGCAATTGGAGTATTCGCTTCAAGGGCGAGCTAAACGTGAGAAGAATAAAGAAAGGTCAGGCGAGCAGAAATATCATAAGGAGTCTTCGCTGAAGGGCTATTAAGGTAGGTAAGGGTTCCGGTAAGTACGTATTCGCTAAAAGGGCAGGGCGTACAGGTGTTCCAGGGAAGGAGAGCTAGTAGTGCGAATCAGAAATAGCATAAAGTAAGGAGGGAGTATGCTTCACATTAAGAAAGTAGGGTGGGAAGAATAGCTATTACCATCTTCTTTGTAGTTGACGAGTTCGACTAAGCCTTTAAGCCTTATAGTGTTGGTATATGGGGAATCTTTGCAAGTAAGGTAGTCGTTCTCCTCTGAACTGAACACTATCAGAGTCACTACGTGAGGTGAGCAGACAGAAGGAGACTAAGCGGATTCCATCAAAGCAGAGGGAATAACAGCAATTGGTCAGACAGGTGGGCATGGAGAAGCTACAGCAACGGCAACGGACTTGACCCCGGCGAAAGGAGTTAGCTACATACAGGTCTGTAGTTCTTTGAGGAGAAGCTCGAAGATGATAATAGGGCCGCCAGTCGCATATAGTTCCCGTATCGACTACGTAGTTGAAAGCCTTTTTAAAGGCGAAGCTTATCATGTAGTCCACATGTCTATTTCCACCGAGTCTATCTCCGAGAGAGACAGTGCCCAGAAGATCGCCTTTCGTGCGGGTAACTTACCCGACAAGTCATTTCTCGCACACCTGCCGAACCGATCAAGACTGATCAGGAGGGAGCCTCAACCCGTCGGGACACGGCAAGGCAACAAACAATCCCTAGCTTGGAGAGGCAACAAGGTCGGACTAGACACCCCTTTTGACTTGACTAATAAATGCCCTCGTCAGTCACCACTCTGGCAACGTGAACCCACCCGCCCATCATTAAGCAAAAACCGATGCCATCAGTTACGGTGGCAAAGAAGAAGAGTAAGCAGCTCGCACATCGGAAGAGGAGGTTTGAGGACGTTTGTGTTCGTAGTGATTTGGAAGAATCCAAGTACTCATTGAGCCATTCCGGACCTTCAACTAATAAATGGGCTTGAGTCCCTTACTTTGTAACCCGAGGGATTAAAACCGAGCGAGGAAGACGAAGACAAATAAGGGCAAGGGCACGCAATCGGGGCAGACAAATAAGACCGACCACGCAATCGGGGCAGCATCATCTCACTCATCGCTTTCCGCGGATTCCTTAGAATATCTAAGAAAGGGAAGAGAGTCCAAGCAAACAAACAACAAAACCACTGAAAACAGAAAGAGTTCTCCAACCAACTATGTAAGTTCGGTTTTTCAGTTCACTAAACGTTTCAAAAACCCCGTAAATTGGGCTCGAATCAGTTTACCGACCGAAAGCAGAAGTGAAGCACGCCACTACTTATGTTTACCGGTCCAATGGGAATAAATCAGATATAAATAAGTTATGATGAGATGCCGAAGACTACTAGACTAGTAAGACGTCCGGGTGGTCCGGTAGCTGGAAGCCTGAAAGCCGGGCTGCAGTTTTGGTGGACACGTTTAGGGCGTAAGGAAAGGAGTCTTTTGTTTTCAGGTGTGGTATTCTAAGCCTATCCGTTTCGAGACCCCAGTTAGGTTTAGGGCTTCACAATTCCAATCTGGAACGTGCTTTGCGGATGATTTCTCATCTGAACTTATCGCTTCAGGGTATGGCTACGTTCATGAGTGAGAAGAGACTTGTGACTCTGGTTTAGGTACAGATGTACTCTAAGGCGATCGTAGTGAGGTGGGAATCTTCGCTTTTAGTTGGTCAAGTCAGGTGTCAAAGGAAAGGTCAGGCCTAACTCAGGTAAGGTCAGAGGCTTAGTAGTTGAACCTCTATTGTAGGCGTTCAGGTCTCCTAGCTAACGGCATTAAAGCTCAGGTTCGCCCCGAGTGGAAAAGTCTTGGCTACGGAGGGAAGTAAGCAAGAAGTTCTGGTTGCGGGCTAACGTAACGGCTTTCAATCGTGTAGTTCAGTCTGGGCCTATCTATAGTCCGGTCGGAAAGGCATCAGGGCGGGCATTTTTATCAGCAACTCACTCTCTGGAGAATTGCTTTGCCGCCGGGGAATCTTGTTAGCAATAAACTATAGAATTCGAGGCCAGAGCGAGTTCGTCTCCGCAAGCACTTCGGCTAAGTATAAGGGCCGCCTTGATGAACTTGATTGAAGAGAGCGCATCGCCTCACCGCTCGTGCTAACTACCCAGTTAGCCCTTCGCTCATACTTAGCGCGCCGCCTTTTGTTCTTTATTAAGAGAGCATATGCATCGCCTCACCGCTCCTCTCGTGATTACTTCCTAGTAATCACATCGCTTCGCTCACACCGCTACGCTTCACTCTGGATAACTACCTAGCTATCCAGAGCTTGCTTCGCTCAGCTCACACCGCTCGTGCTTCTCTGCAAATAATATAGGCTACCGGAATTCCACCGCTATGCGGAATAAGTAAGTTAGGAAGTCCACGCTATGCTTAACGTAGGCCCCGTCCCTCGCTTGCTTCGCTCATCCCTCGCTTGCTTGCTTTGCTATCCTTTCTTTACACTTGCGCTAGCCCTATTAATACATTCTGAGTTCGCTAGCACATTTAGATACATTCTGAGTTCGCATCGCGGCGCCCTATTAATACTCTGATTTAGCACTGACGATGAAAGGGCCTTCGCTAGCACTCTGACGATGAAAGGGCCTTCGCTCTCACGAATATTTAGGTTCCTTCGCTAGCACTGAAAAGGGCCTTCGCTCACACCGCTACGCTTCACTCAGGATAACTACCCAGCTATCCCTCGCTTGCTTCGCTCTCACGAATATTTAGCTTCCTTCGCTAGCACTCAGACTTCGTACCTTCGCGAAGATTGAGATCTGACTTCGCTGCAATTACTCCTTTCGCTAGCACGAATATTGAGATCTGACTTCGCTAGCACGAATATTTAGATCTGACTTCGGATATGAGGAAAGGATCATCGGATTCATGCATCGAAGGAGCTGTCTTTGTTCTATCAAACAAGACTCTTTCACTCCAAGTTGGAGGAATAAACTTATAGGGATAAGGGCTGGCACATGACCTCCTTCTCTGAGAGAAAGATCCCCTCTTCTCGAGAAAGAGTTAAAAGATCTCCCCTCCCCTCTTCTTCGATCTTATTGGCTTAGCCTGGAGAGTTAGCTGATCTGGTAGTGTCAAAGAGGCGATTCTCAACAGCAGAGGGACATGAAGCAGTCTTTTAAAAACCATGGGTAAGGTGATTTCTCACTGAGGTAAGGGGCCACTATCAATTGAATAAGCGTATCAAAGAGGTCTAGCGCCCCGGCATCGAGAAAGAGCAATAGAACAAGGTGGGAATAACAAAGGTGTATGACAAGGGCAATTCAATGGCTTTATGGGATAATCGGTATACTTGGTGCGTAGGCAGGCCCAGCGGTATCCTGTAGTCAGCGGAACAAGAGGAAAACGAGAGGGAAATGGAGCTCGAGGAAAACGAGAGGGAAATGGAGCTCGAATCCATAGCATTCTCCACGCACCCACCATTCGTTAGCAGCGACCTTACCACCAGCCATTTCACTCGAATCTGTAGTACCCTTCGCAACTAGAGGAGAAAGAATATGATTTTCTTTCTTGGCATCAACAACCATAGGTGCACCAACCGAGGCAGAGATTGGAGATAGAATGATTTACGTGACCGAGATAGATCTGAACCGACGGAGAATAGGTGCAACGAGAGGGTACGTAGGGAACATGGCTGACCAAGCTCCTTTTTCTAAGGATTGAAAAAACAAATCGGCCGTTCCCAACTGCAGCTAAGTATAAAGGGCCTACACCCCATCTCGTCTGGAGAATGAAATGATTGACCGAGAGTACTTATGAACTAAGGGCGTTAAGCTCTGCGACCTCCTGTTCGCATCGCTCTCTTCGGTTCAAGCAAAGGCGCTTGCGGAAAGTGCGGATCGGCCTCCTAGCGTACGGAATTGATTCCAAAGTCCCTCTGTTTTAGCTTATACTAACGGCACCGATTCCTAGTGCTATAACAGAAACTGCCCTTAACGCGAAAATTCAAGCCCTCACTCGATACCTGCTTATGGTAGTAGATAAACAGGTGGACATGTATTTGGTGGATTTACTGCTTTATAAGGACCTGGGGCTGCAACTGAGGGTAGTGCTTGGGAATGCTACTCTAGCTCCCCTTACTAGATCAAATAAGGCACCTACGAACCGCTAAAGAGAGTTTTGATCCCCTATCCTTTAAAGCGAAGCGGGACTTCTTTCTCTCTCTCGTCTCGGCTTCTTCAACAAAACTTGTGAACAGCCGATAAGACCACTAATCTAATCCAAAAGCTAGCCACTAATCTCAGTCGAATTGGCCTATCGGTTCCTATAGACAATTACTACTACAGTTACCTCCAAATGCAGCCCACGTTCAAGCTCTAAGCCGTCAAGAAGAAAGGAAAGTCCCATCCCCGGGATACGAAAGATAGCCATTCTTCGCATCTCTCAAGGCAGAAAGAAAGTCAGACCGCTACTACTATTAATATAATAAGATTCAGAGCTATACCCTACTAATTCCGTCTATTGCGTGCCAAGCTAAGGGCAAAGAGCAAGACTTATTCCAAAGATATTTAAAGGCGGATTCTCTAAAGCAGTTCTGATTCAAAAGCATCGGCTCACTGAACTAACACCAAAGAACGATTTTCGTGTCATATGAAAAAGCTAGAGAAATGTGATTCCAAAGAAGCCTTATATACGATAAGGATTGCCTCAAGAAATTCAACTATTGCAGCTACCGACTGACAGGCGTCAGCGTTAGAGCATGGGATTCGTAACCTGACTCCTATAGTACAACCAAAGAAAGGCTAGTTCATACAGCGCTGGACTTGCTCGCTGGGATAGAGGCTTAGCTTTAGAGCTGGTTTGCAAAATATCCTAATAATAGATCTAGTTTGTGTATAGACCCTAGCCTGTGAAAGCGAGAACGTCTGGAGGAGGATACTGATTGTCGTTCCAATAAGGTTCCGCAGGAAAGGTGTGGCTAATAATAGGAAGTCTCAAGAATTCCAAAGGGATATGATTAACTAGTTCTTTATTTAGACTTCGCTGCCGTATACTTAGCTGATGAATGAATGACATGCGCGGGAACTCTTTTGTTAGCTATTGACTTGCACACCGCTCACGTAGTAAGTCGCTCACACCGCTCAGCTCGTGATTGCTACCCAGCAATCACATCTCTGTGCCGCCTTCTTTCTTTATTTCAGAGAGCATCGCCTCACTTCTCTTCGCTCAAAAGAGACGCATATAAGAGTTAGCTACGCATGCCACACCGCTCGTGCTTGCTTCCTAGCAATCACTTCTCTACCCGACTTAGCTCAGTGTGCGCATTCACCGCTCGTGCCTTCTTTTTGTGGAAAGGCTACGCGCCTTAACTTTTTTGAGAAGCTTGCAAAGGGGCGTAGCCTTGAACGCCTCCGCTAACCCATTAGGTGTCGCGTTGTAGGGAGTCGAGTACTGCTGTTTGATATTGTATTTGGCAAAGAATTTATCCAACACTCGGTTCCGGAAAGGAGTTCCATTATCCGAGGATATTTTGGCCGGTACACCATATCGGTAGATGATATGGGTGCGAAAGAAATCTTCAACCGTGTGGGCTTTGACATCTCGCAGAGGGATAGCCTCCGCCCACTTTGAGAAGTAGTCGGTCGCTGCCAGAATGAAGATGTGCCCTCTGGAGGACGGTGGGTTGATAGGCCCGATGATGTCCGTTCCCATTCGGCGAAAGGCCAAGACGTCACCGTTGGATGCAGTGGCTCCGGCGGTTGATGTATGAGGTCGCTGTGAATCTGGCACAGGTGGCACTTCTTAGCGAACTCGATGGAATCTCGAACCATAGTGGGCCAATAATAGCCTAGTCCGAGTTGCACGTAGAGTTTGGGTCCTGATTGATGGGAACCGCAAACCCCAGCATTGTCTCTTGAAGTGCTTGTTGGGCTTCTTCTTCGGAAAGAGCAAGTTCAGTAAAGGCTTTTTAGTCGTAGGATCTCCTGTAGAGGGTGTCGTTGAGGAAGGCATAGCGAGGAATCCTCCTCCGTATCATCGATCTTTGTTGAGGATCGTCAGGAAGTCTTCCGTATTGAAGGTAGTCAATGAACGGCTGCCTCCAATCAATCACATGGACTTCCATGACACTGATTGCATCGATCTCGAAAAGATCAGATTCTTCTCTTTCATGTAGTGAAGGAAGAATCCTTCGTTCTGACACCACAACCTCGACTGTGCTGTCGGTCGAAAGATATGACCGTGTAATCCTCGGTGAAAGGACCTGCGTCATTACACACGATGACGTAGAGCCAATCACACCTGGTTGACACCCAGGCGCCCACCCTCGGACCTTCATTGGTTCCGTTTAGGAGAGTTATAACTTTAGCGTTGTTGCTCGGCGCAGCAATGCGTTATTGGCAATCTAAGTTATATGGCGCAAGGCCTTTTTCAAGCCTTGGATGACCTGAGGACTTAAACATCCTTGGGTCGTTACTGGTTGTCTTTCATCATAGATTGGTACCTAGGGACACCTCAAATGACCAAGAAAGTCATTTCTTGGAAAATGAGGCTTGATTTACCGCACTTTGGGCATAGTCGCTAGCAGTCAGACCCCTAGGGAGTGCACAACAGTGGGTCCTCTCCATTTTTTTAATGCATGGGCCGGTTTCATGTTCCCGTCCTTGGCGGTGAAGACTATTGCCAGCTTCAGTTTGTTTCCAAAGATCTTGGAATTTGCAGGCGCTACCGCAGAAGACATGACGGCCCAGCTCTTCAATGTGAGAGATTCTATTTCAAATATTCCAAGGGGCCGGGACAATCTGCTTTTCTACATTGTCAGATCACAGCCGTCCTCTAGTTAACAGATTTAAATTGCTGCACGATGGGCAGAGAAAGGATCCCAGGAGTGGGTTGTTGATACAGAGGCCGACTTTGAAGAACGATTTGCGGGATTGGGCTTTGAGCCATATACTAAAAAGAATGGTGAGCAGAGGCACTTCCGACCAAGCAATATTAATTCCATTGATCCATCGATCCTTATGCGGAGGAGTGATATCTGGTGGGCCTCTCCTCCTGGGGTGGGACCCAGGATGGGATGGACGGATCGATTATGAAGCTTCAATTTCAAGCGCTAACGCCCTCCTTCTTCTTATCGCCCTGCTTCTAGCTATTCGGATAGACGACACCTCAGAAAGAAAGTCCGCTATTCTATTAAATAAATATCATGGCAGAAATCCCGGGAACGGACATCCATTATCAGATGTCTAGGCAAAAAAATATAATAAGGATAGATATGCCAGAAAGACACGAGACGGGGAGCCATACTCTACTCTACGGGAGAAGGGCAAAACACTTGTTGATAGGGTGGTCCCAGTCGGTAGAAGGACTATGGGGATGGGATTGGGCACGCTGAAAACCTAAGTCCCCGCTAAGCGGGGTGATCAATTCCATGCGAAAGTGCGTTTGCTAGTTATTCTTTCAACATCCAGCTTGAGGTCTTCAACTTCAATGGATGCGTCAGACAGGAGAGTTTGTTCGCCCTTTGACTGATTTTTGTATAACGGAGTTGAAAGTGGGAAAGTGAACCAATCAGTCCGGTCAGATCTGATTGCGGGCTAGCCTATTTTCCCAGTGATTAAAGGGTATCCATCAATAGGGCTTTAGACTTGATCTATCCGATCCAGTCATAGTGTTTGGAGGAAGCCACCAACGGGAGAGAAGACAAAAAGGTTCGATGTGTTCATTGAGGCTAAGTGCCGTAGCTATTTCTTCTTTTATTGGACTTTCAAGTGCCAAAAGAGAGTACTTTCTTTTCCCTTTCACTAGTTATTGAACGAGATAGAACAGTGAGAGGACACTGTTTAGTAAGGAAAGCCTCTTTCTAGTACCCCCCACCCCCCTATAACGGTTTGGCCCTGTAAAGCTAGTTGGATAGCCTGTGCGAGTAGTGCTTCTCTCTTTTGGGTCTATGGCTGTCAAGCATATCCAGTTATCAAGCAGGAATCGCCATCCCCATCCTTAAAAGATCTCCTGGTTTCATAAAGGGAGGGATAGAGATAAGCTTTCAGTAAGTAGGGGTGGTGAAGGCATCTGCTCTTCTATAGTTATAGTGGAACCCTTCATGGACGGATACATAGGCTACAACCAAATCCGCATGGCACCAGAAGATGAGGAACTCACAGCCTTCAGGACACCTAAAGGAGTCTATTGCTACAAAGTCATGCCCTTTGGACTCCAGAATGCTGGGGCTACGCAACTTTTTTTAGGTGGGGCTATGACTCTCATCTTCGGAGACCTCCTTCACGACATTATCGAGTGCTATATGTCGATTATCTCGTCGTCAAAACAAAACGGGGAGCTGACCATCTGAAAGACCTGCAGAAGATCTTTGATCGACTTCAGAAACATCAACTCAAGATGAACCCGCTCAAATGTGCGTTTGGGGTCACGTCTGGAAAATTCTCCGGATTTGTAGTTAGACACAGGAGAATTGAAATCAACCCAACTAAAATCAGGGCCATCCTCGAGATGCTGCCTCCGAAGGAAGAACATCTTTGAGTTAAAAAGCCTACAGGGGAGACTTTCCTATATCCTAAGGTTTATATCCAACCTCGCAGGGGGGTGTCGGCCATTTTCTAATAGGGGAAAGGACTACTGTTTGAATGGGATCAAGCATAAGAATGCTTTCGACAGCATCAAAGCATATCTAATGAAACCCCCAGTCCCCATGAGCCCGAAAAAAGGCAAGCCACTACTATATATATCAATATATCACGGCGTTAAATGGTTCCTTGGCTATTCTCCCCGCCCAACACTATGAACAAGGGAAGGAGAACGCACTATACTACTTGAGTCGGACCCTAGTTGAAGCAGAATTCAAGTACACTCCAATAGATAAAACATGTAACGCTTTCATGTTCGACTTAAAAAAGCTTAGGAATTATCTGTTGGAACACAGAATCAAGTTAATCTCCAGGGCGCGCCGCCTTCTTTCTTTATTTCAGAGAGCAAGAGTGCCTCACCGCCCCTTAAATAAAGTCGTGCTAACTACCCAGTTAGCCCTTCTCATCGCTCATGCCTAGCCTAACTCATACTTTGTTCAAGCTTAGCGTGCTAACTACTCTTCGCTCATACTAAGTTCAAGCTTAGCTCAGCTCGTGCTTCCCACGTCATTATAGCATGCCACCGCTCGTGATCGCTTCCCCACTTCTCTTCGCTCATCTGCATGGGAAACTTCCCAGCAAGAGAGCCTCCCTTAAATAAAGTCGTGCTAACTACCCAGTTAGCCCTTCGCTCATCTGCATTGGAAACTTCCCAGCTTCAGCAAGAGAGCCTTCTTTCAGAGGGCCTCACCGCCCCTTAAATAAAGTCGTGCTAACTACCCAGTTAGCCCTTCTCATCGCTCATCTGCATTGGAAACATCCCATCATGTTAAATCATTCCTTCAAGCTTGCAATGCTAATGAGCACATAGTTCTATCTCATGCTAATGTTCATCAGATTTGATAAAGATGGTCCCATCCTGTCCCAAGGACATTAAACCACCAGGTATCTCATGTGCCTCTCCCTGAGGTTCCATGTACTCAATTTGATAATTGATTTGAAACTTGTTGAGTACATCGCGAATTTGACATACTAATGTCTCTTCTCCCATATCAATGGGTATATAGGCTAGAGATTCATAGCGCGCATATAGTTTACCCGGAAAGCATTCAGCAAATGCGCGATCCAATTCGTTAAAATATAAATTTAACAAATAAGGTGTTAAATATATAAAGGGAAGCAAAGGCTCGGACTCAGATATCAATAGCAGCCAGCCAGTTAGTTGAACCAATGCCAGTTGACCGTGTCAAAGAAATAGATCCAATTTCGAGCGCGGTCACAGAACCACTACGGGATAGTCCGTGAGACAAGATCGGGATTCAGATTCATATCCCTCAGCTACTAGTGGAAGACCTTTCAAAGGAAAAGTACAGAAAGAGTAGAGACGGATATGGGGACTGACGCTCCGACCATGTCAACTATGAAGGTCTCGCTGCTGCCAGTCCTTCCACCAGTGAATGCTGGCACGCGCTCCTTCCCGAACCTCCGTGTCTAGGTCCTGCCGAAAAAGACTGCAGTGGATCTAATTCTACGAATTAGCCTCGCCGATCGATCTGAATTAAATGGCGCTATGCTTAACATATGTTAATTTAAGTGTGTTTTCGGGGCTAATCTACAAAGGTCAGGAAGAGAAAGGACGACTCTATCTCTTAGTTAGCCGGGATTGAAATCTCTCTCCCAGTTCTCACTCTGCCCGGTGACCAAGAAAGCTTAAAGAATGCCGAAAAGTGATCACAGAAACTTCATACCGATTCGCCACGTGAAAGCGGGGTTAAGGTAAGGCTGGAAAGACTGGCGCCTAAGGAGAAAGTCTTTGCAACCGAAGTGAGCCGAGGAGCCGAGTAGAAGGGCTCTCGCCCAACGGAGATTCGTTAGGTGTTCCGTGAGAGGGGTGAAGAAATACCAATAGAAGTACTGGATCAACGTTATCTTATTAAAGAGAAGTCCTATAAGGCTTCGTTAAAGCTTTATAACGATCGTTGCCTACATAAACCATGCCTACAATATAAACCATAAATAATGGAGAAATAACAATTGGAAATCAACACCCTTCTTGCTTCAAAAACGGAGCTTTGACTTCCCGGCAGACAGACCTAACGGGCTAACTTCACCGTGCACGAAGGTAGGGGCAGTTCTACTAGCCTTAGGCAAAGAGTTGGCTTCTGTTCACATCTTTCATCGCTACGCGCCTTGCTTCGTGGGTTTTCTGTGCTTTCTTCTTTTTTTTTACGACTGAATTGGCACCTTTCCCCTTGCAAGCAACCGTCGCCTCGCTGGGATTGAACCAGAGGTTCTTCTTGTTCCTTGCCTTGCGGCTTCCTATTCACATATTTTTTTGACTCGATGCAATAATTTCGTATTAAAATCCCCTCTTTCCTGCGTAGTTGACTTTTTGTTCTATCTTTCTTCTCTCCCTCTTTCAATTGAGTTCAGTTAGCCTAGCCTTCGTTTCTAGGTCTGGGTAACTTTAGCAGTTTTCTTTCCTAACGCTCGACCTCGACGATCCCTAGCTGCTTGGCTTGCTCTTTGAAGCAAAAGAAAAGGAAAAAGGACGAAGAAGAGCGGGAAGAGAAGAGCGTTGCAAGCAACCTAATTCCTATGTTATAGTTCCCTGGTCATATCTCTTTCTTAAAAAAAAAATAACGTATTGACATCTACTCCCAACGCCCATACCCTAGTCTGGTTAATTCACAAGTCAGTTCCCCTACCTCGGGCTATCTCAGGAAAGAGTTGGGAGTCTCCCTACATCCGATCGAATGGCACCTTTTGCAAGCAACCTCGGTGATTATTCCCTCCTTCGGACCCTTGCTTGCAGCTTGTGCTGCTACGACTACTTGCATTTCGGTACAGTTGCTTACCTTTTCTTCGGGATCCTTGCCTAGGCTTACTGTCTGACCTGCTTTCTTATCTCACTTTCTCGCTTGGACTACTTTACTGCTCATTTTTTCACTAGGGCTACATCTGCCTAACTCTATGAGTTGCTGGGCTGATACGGCTACCGCTTTCTACTCTGACTACGAGAGCTAGGAGGGTGACCGCTGCTTCCATGCTTTTCACTTACTGGTGGGGCTATGACACCTACTGCTAGCTGGTCCATTCAAAGACTTAGATTGCCATCCCGCTTGGGTCACACAGGCTTGAACTGCTCCTATTCCCTTGTCCCGAGCGTTTGAACTACTCCGAATTGCTTGAATTCTTTAGTTTAGTCGGATCTCACTTTCATTTCACTCTTGCCTAATTTTTAAACTTAGCCGTGGAAGTCTAAGAGCGAGTACCTCTCATTCCTCTAAAATAAAACTCCCTTGAACAACCGCTTTACAGTAGAGATTTCCAGTGGAGGAATTTCATTCTTCTCGTTGCTGAGCTTGCCGATAAAGAGTAAGATGCTGATTATATAGCAGCTCCGATTCCTTCCACTACTATTAATGGGTGGCTTTCCACGACTATATATAATAGGAGTATATTGCTTATTCTATTCCGAACAAGCGCTAAAGAAGGTTTGGGTGGGATCTCTCCTAAAAGAAAGAATTGACCTCGAGCCTGTCCTACTTCTTCTTCTTCTTATCCCGTTCCTGACCCTGAGTGGAGAGGTTGGCCTTGAGCCCGGTATTCATTGATCACAGCGACAACAGAAAAGACCAGCAGCGGCTTCCCGAAACCTTATGGCTATTTCTTTCCTTGACCTTCTTTCTAGTTTGACCTTAAACTAGCAATTCTGACAACAGGTGAAATAGCTGACCTTATTCCGCCTTTGATTTTAAGGGCTTCTTTTTTTCTTATTAAAGTGGCAACGGATCCATCTTCTTTCGCTCCTAAATCAAGAGAAGGGCTTTCCTCAGAGTTTACATCTTCTCTTTCAGAGACAGCAGGGAATGAACTAGCAAAGGATGGCCTTGAGCCAGGTCCGGGACCCTAAATGGGGAATTCGTCCGGATCGCCTTGAGCTAGAACAGCGGATTCCTCCTCTCCTGAACTCCTTTTCGAGCTAAGAATCAACTTACAAAAAGAGCTACCGATACCTCCTCTAACAAATCCTAGGAGCTATACCGCAGAAAGCACAGTCACACGGGAAAGCGAAGCACGGAAAGCATTTTAACCACAGAAAGCGGAGTGAACAGCTCCCTAACCAGACTAATGAAAGTCGAATGCCCCTTAACCCCAGGTTCTAAAGAACCTGACACTGAATCCCAGGTCCTATCGAACCTAGAAAGATGGACTGACCAGGATTTTGATGGCATACTCTTTTTTTTATTATATATAATTGATACCCTCTCGCCCAACTTTATATCCGCTGCCTTAATCCCGTAAGGCACTTCTCTTTCTTCTTAGAGCTCAATTCACGCGAAGAAAAAGAAAAGAAGTTAACTGTCCCAAAGAGGCAGACATCTAGCTAACAGCTCCTTGCTTTGACGGGGATATCTAAACAATATTCATTGCCTTCCTCCCCTGACTCGGACAAAAAGGCAGTTAGTTCACTTAGGGCAAGCAGTTCGTCGCAGCCTTTTCTTGTTCTTTCTAAGAGGTCATTCTCTGCATCAACAATTTCATTGCCGCAAGCGCCCCTTATTCAGATTAAAAAAGAGAACTCCCTGCAACTAGATAAGATATGAGTATCATCATCATCGGTCTGCTCTCTAATTCGCTCTCTCGACGTGGCGGTGTACACGTAGCTCTATACTATAGCGGAGCCAGTCTGACGCCTTCCTATTGATCTTGATTTGATTAGTTCGTCGTCAACGTAATCGTGATTGAATAAAGGGGTCCTCTTTCTGTAACTAAACCGAAGTTAAGGCGTCAGGGAAGAAGCATGGGGAGCGAGAAAATAGATATCTTTCGTGGGGCGAGGTGGGCCTCTTTGAATTGACCCATGGGATGGGAGGGAGTAGGTCTTTTTCTATTTCTTAATTTTCTATTTCTTAATATTAACATAGCCCGTAGATAAAGATCGACTAGCCTCATTCGATACATTTCCCAGTACTTAGTATCTGACGGGTGCCATTACTTTGAGTCTTCTTCAGAATAGTCCCTTTCCTTTAAAGGAAGCCTTTCTAGAGTAGGCTGCCCGAGTCATCGAAAAGCCCCTTCCTCCTTCTTCCTCTATGCAACTTTGGTCCATGGCCTGGTTGCCTTGAAAGGGGACGCGAAATTCCTTATTCTATCAAATAAGTGGTTTCACACCTCTTATAATTTATTAGGGGAAGAAAGTCCAACTTCTAACTCCATATAAGCAAACTTGGTTGACAAGAAAGTAGCAATGGAAAAAAAACACTATTTGAATACGAACTCGTATAGTAATATTATAGAATACATACAACATAGAAAGATCATCAGTGAAGAGGAATGCTTCATTGCCAACTCTCACATTCACTGGATCTGAAATGAAAAGCCCTCAGAAAGATCGCATTCCCAACTGGCTTTGACTTCCTTTAAAGAGCTGCTTACACTGCCTCTCCTTCTTTGAAAGGATATTCTATGTCTGCTTATCGGCCTTTGGTAGCCTTCCAGTGAAGCGTAGGCGAGATCCTCACTTGATAGAAGAGCGAGGCATAGCGTCGTCAATGGTGCGAGGTCGATCCTAACCTAACTCCCACTCCCTCCTTGCTTCTTACAGTTCCATCTGAAACCTGCCTTCACTAATGAGAAAGATGAGTTTAGTTCTTTGCCGCCAGTGGACGCAAACACCTTATAAGCAGCTCAACGTGCGTTCTAAGCGCTGCAATCTGTCTTGTCTAACGTTTCATTGCTTAGTCTAATCGTGCTTTTAGTGGACTTAGAGGTCTCCCTATCCTCTCTCTTTCAAGCACAGTTGAATGAAAAAAGCGTCTTTTTTGCATACAAAGGGAATCTATATATTCTATATACCTTACCGCTGACTTGCTTTGCTTCAGAAAGGATAGCAAGAAAGTATACTGCCACAGCGTAATGCCTTACCGCTTTACACCTTGCTTGGAGTTCGATCCGCCTATTCAATCTTCTTCATAGACTGACTTTCTGATGAAGTAAGAAAGTCAACTTTCCTTACCGGAAAGGCAAATCCTAGATTTGAGTCCACCACAGCTTCGTCCAAAAGCTTCGATGGAGATGCCAGTACTTTGCCTATTTCTTAGGACTGATAGTCTTTCTGTCTCTAAGACAACTGAACACCCAATTATGCTAAAAGCTTTCTCGACGTTTCCAAGGACTCCTTGCCCAAGACCGACCTATGCGGGACGTACATATGACCCGAAAGAAAAGAGCTTTCCCCTTACACTTGAACTGGAATATCGCGATGTGTTCGCAATATTCCAAGAGTAGAGGCGCTTGCGTGAGTCTCTCCGAAACTCTGGTATCGGCTTCGGTTGTTATCGCTTTTTTTGCAAATTACGATGCTTTAGTTGAAGTTCCCGTATACAGTCGAATTGATTCGCTACAGTATCATAGGCCTAGAATAGAATCCGGTCTAGTTGAAAGCGAACAAGTTTTGACGCCTAACAAGTCCCGCCCTAACGCTAGCCAGCGCAAATGTCCACGTCCCGTAAGCCCGATAGAAATAAATAAAAATACTGCTTTCCCGTTAATTAAGTGTGAATAGTTCCAATAACCAGTGCCAAAGAGCGTCCCAAAAAGCGAGTCTCCTTTGCGAGTGCCCCAGCGCAGCGCCAAGCCCATAAGTTTCGTTTTGGGCAGGATGAAGCGAGAGAAAAAGTGACATTCGAAAGCCCCACAAGATAAGATTAAAGGTGCGAACCTTTGCCATGCTTAGCGCCCTCTATCTTCTAATTCAGTCACACGATCTTTGTGCGAGTGTTCATCTATCTCTGGCTCAGCGGTATGTTGGCGGGGATGGATTTCAACTATGGCATCTATGGTGAATGGGGAAGAGATATGGTTATGAATGTAGGGGCAGACGACGTCTTTCCCACGGTATAATGACGAAGTGGGATGTCTCCTCCCGGTGCTCTTTCCCAAAGAAAGTATGGATTTATGTCGGTCTCGGATTGAGTGAGACGTAAGTGTGATGGTCCCGAGCGGCCCACCATGCCCAGATATATCAGCGCTGGATTTACCAGAATAAGGTCTTGGAGCGCCGCTTTGAAGTAGGAGATCTGGTTCTTCAGAAGAGCTACGCCCTCTGCTGCACCCGGAAAGTTTGGGCCAAACTCGTATGTCGTCACCATGGTTCACCCTGGAATGCATATAGAATAGCTAACTCAGAAGGAGAAGAATGAGCAGATCCTCTCAATGCCATGCATCTAAAAAGGCCGCAGGCCTCGATGATGCAAGCTCTTATGCAAAAGGCACGGGTCAGAAAGCTAGCTTTCAACGGTGGATCTGGTGTAACCGCCGGGGGAGAAGGGAATTGACGGAGCGAGTTAGCGCTAAAGAACCGGAGGCTGCACGCTCAAATGAAAAACCAACTCGTATTCGGTTCCTTCGACCGGAACAGCTTCTACTGTCCTGAAGAATCGGACATTGAGCCCCTTCCCGCTTACTAACTTGCCTTTCCCTTCCCAGAAGATTGTTTCAATCAATCCGATTAGGCTACGGCGCATATTGCCAATAAAGGCCGCTATGCCTCTTCCAAGACCGGTATACCAATCAAGGAGTGTTCATTCCGCGAGTTTGTTCCCGCCTATTAACAAGTTCGGATTCGATCTCTTCAGTTCGGGAATGAATTCTCTTCATTCGCTTTCCCGTTATAGATACTTATCAAAAATGTATCGAATGCTCGCCCTACAAAAAGCAGGCAACGTAGAGAAATCATGAGATGAGGAATCGAGAGATAGCGAATCCGTAGTTATAATGAATTACTTGAAGGGGGAGAGTGATCATGGTAAGAGAAGACACTGGCTGGCTTGGGAACAGTTGTGTTTGCCTACTCGTAAGGGGGATTTGGCATCCGTTCTCTTTACGATTTCGGCTTGGCCTTAAAACTCAAGCTGTGTTGGAAAATAGATAATATAACAGAAGAGGCATCTGGGCAGAATTTTTTTCTAGCAAATGCCTACATTCAGAACATTTGTTTGAAGCCTCATAAAGCGTTCCTGTAGGAGCCCGGGTCGCTCCAGTCTGCGGGGCAGCCGGTTCGCTATCATAATAATGGGTACATTAGCTTTTTTTGTCAAAATTTTCCCGTATTTCGGGCGGCATTCCTGTCCATCAAGTACTTTAAGTAGGGTATTAGCATATGCGGTTCCCATCTCCGTGGAGAATGTTAGGTATCCGTCCTGCTCTGGCTCATGGAACTCATCAAAAAAAACCCAAAAATCATAGTAATTGTCGGCTTCCGAGAAGTCATTGCTACTTGAGCTTGCGAAATATACACGGAGTACTTTGGAAAGAAAGTTTATGATAAGAGTCTTTTGGGTGTTTGGCAAGCCGTAAACAACTATTTGTTTGGTCTTTATTGGCCTGTCAAAGACGAGCTGGCAAGCTATCCAATCGAGAAGCACGTATTTATCAGAGATTTCCTCTTTACTTTATTCTTTACTCCTCTGGCCAATTGTTTTATTGAACGAGATTTTCTATAGGCTGGACCTCATTGTCCTCGAAGATCGTTCTAACAGCGTTATAACTATTGAGGAGTCTTTCTCTTACGACTTCGTACACTTGGTAACAATCCTTTAGTTTTTCTATACCTTCATATACCATTTGATTGCTCAAGAGCTTCTTTTTGCTCTTGGCGCTCTCTGCTATTTCGAGGATTTGTTCCCTTGTGTAAAGGCCCCAAATTAGGGGATCTTTGTCTTCCTTCCTAATATAGGAGCAGATTACGCCCCATCCCTTCGGGAACTTCACGTCACACCTTTCAAACTCTGGAAAGAGCTGGCGGATGACCCTCACTGCAGTGTTCTTGGAGGCGCTCTTATTCTTTATGGCAACTCAGTGAAGGGAAGAGCTGATTCCACGGCTACGAGCTCCTTCACTTTCACTTCCCCGCTGTCCTTGCTTGGTAATTGATCTTTGCGATCCCTTTTCTTACTTAGTTTCTCAATAATAAATAATAAGGAAGAGAAGACATCCCAGCTTCAGATTGAATTTATTCCAAGTCAGTTGTTCACCCTTTCTCTGCCCCGGATACTTGTTGGATCTGAGGAATTGCATTACTTGCTTCCCGTGATGTGACTTTCGATTTCGAGTGACTAAACGGACCTGCGAAGGGACGAGAGAGCAGTGCTTCCAGTTCCTTAATAGTATGCCTCTTGGGATTTGAGTTCTTTCCTAACACGAGTTGTTGATGACTATCTTCAGAGGCTTTTCCAGCTTAATAGCCTGCCAATAGAAATCGAAATCGGAATGAGAATAGTCAAGCAAGCAATAGGAACTGGTACATAAGCACAAGCAATCGGATCTCCTCGGGTCAAGTCAGCACACCTGCAGTAAAGCAATCTTGAATAGGAAAGCAAGTAGGAATAATATGAGTCAATCTTGTCTTTGCTGTAGCTCTTTCATACCCCGGCTTTTTCACTATACGAACATGGATGTCTTTTTTGGGCTTTCTATCGAACTCGAAAGCTATTGTTTGACTTTTATGCTATACAACCAACAAAAATGGCATTGCCTCGCAAAAGCGCCTCCTCCTCCAATGACCACACCTTTATCTCCTTTTCCATACTCCCCCCCTCCTCATCCTCAATCTGGCGGTCCCTCTCCTAGCGCCCTGTTTTTAATACGTTGCTTCTTTTTTCGCTTTTTCTTTTCTTGTGCTCAACCTCAAAACCTTTTTAGGTTGGGAGAAGGCATTAGTCGTATAAGTCGGGCTGCTCATCAGTGCGTACTGTGCTCCTTCTTGAACTTCCGAGCATCTGGTCATCAGATTCCGAACATCTAATCTAGTCAGGCCTAGTACCGAAGTCGAGTGCTACCACTGAGCTTTGAATGGGTCTCGTCTCCCCCTTTCGATGAGCAACAATCTGACATTGAATGCTTGAGCCATTGCTCGGACAATGAAAGACCTTGTCTTGTCTCTTTTGAAGACCTGTGCGCTTTCCCTTTGGCGGGCCTATAATCGCGAGTGAATCCTTTGTGCCCAGAAACTACTACTTCACCTGATCGGCAACAAACAGTTGATTGAAATCATGCCTTGGATTCCTAGTGAAAACTACACCTTCATCTCGTGGGATCCCAATTTGAAGCTTCCTATTCGCCTTTCGGGGGGTCCCCGTTGATAGATAGGGGCAATCTCAAGGTAGACTACTCTACGACAGCTCTTCTTTTCGTCCCACTTCTAGATTGAACCACCTGAAAACATCACAGGGCTATGGTGACTCTCTGACTGGCTCTTGCTTTCTCACTCATTGATCAAGGGAAGATCATCCAGACAGATTTGGGTCGGGCACTTTCAAGCTATCGCTTGAGATAAAAAACATATAGGTACAGAGCCGTTACGGTAGGGGGTCTGGGTCCGTCTCAGTGCAGTAGGGGAGTCCATTGTGTTGTGAGAATCTTTTAGAAATGCATTTGATCAAGAGGAAAGGATTGAACGACTGATCGACCAGGGAGAAAGCTACCTTTTTAATGTCCCTCCCAAAAAAGTAGAACTTTCGGTCCACTCAGATAGGAAAGTCAAGCTCATGTGGAAGCTTCAGTCACAGGTGGGGAAGCAAGAGAGAGAGAAGGAAGCTTGGTTCGACCAGACATTGATCCTCATTCCCTTGGAAAACTCCCATGTTGATGGAGATCCATCCGTTGGGGCATCATACCCCACCCACACCCAAATCAATGCTCGGCTAGCTTGTTTCTGATGACTATTTGGGATGAGACTTTCCAACTCGAAGAGGAAGATGACGGGAGTGCGAAACTCAACCACTGAAATTGGTACACGAAGGCTCCACTATGTGGGTTCACCTCTAAAGATCTTAAAAAACACGAAATGCGGGCTCAAGAGAAAGCAAAGCGAAAGTTAGGAGATATAGGAGAACCATGGGTTGAGGACAAAGGGCATGATCAAACCGTCTTTTCGGATGAGTACTTTGCTTCGGTACCGGGCTCAAAAGTCTGACAAATGAAGTGAACTCTAAATTGACTGCCTAGTACTCGACTCGGAAAGAATAAAATGGCACATTGACATTCATCTTCCTCTCGAAGGGCTTACAACGCTCGAATAAGCATCCCGCCTCATCAGCTAAGTCTAAATAAAGAACTAGTTAATCGGGAAGCGGGGAATCGAGAAGGAGAGGTACGGAGAGAAGGAGACGTCGAGATGGAAGAACGTGAAGCCGAGGAAGTTGTCGCATTGATGGAGGAAGAAGCCGGATCAGATTAACTAGCACCAGAGAAGTGCGGGAAGGAAAAAGTCCCATTCATCAACTGCTGGGAAGAGATTGAGATTCAAAAAGCGCTGCAGGAAGAATACCAGATCCCAGCACATGAGATTGATATCTTCATCGAAGAAGAGGTTCGTCAGGCCAGAGGGAGACTGAGCCGAAACCGCCAAGGAAGGTGGAACGGCAGGAGATGAGGTCTTGAATCTGTTCGAAGCGGCATTTCGGACGCCCCTTTAATGCAGTTCAGTAGGAAGAGTAGGCGTCCTAGCGGGGTCAGCTTCTGAATGCGATTAAGGGGACAATGAGTGAGTCGAGCAGGAGAAGCGCACGTCGATGTCACGGTAAACGGACGAGACACTGTGGCCTTAGTCGACACGGGGGCATCGCACAACTTCGTTGAAGACTCCAGTAAGCGCGACGAGGTAGTATAACTCACCCTGCAATTCCTCTGAATCCTGCGAGAGGAGTGACCCACCGTACCATATCGTATCAAGACGTTAATCTCTCACGCTCGATCCAATTAAGCTAGTTTCTAGCTTTAGCTTGACCTTGACTCCTCACTCATTCATTTTATTATGAATTTCTTCAAACTTCAAAAAAAGAGACGTGGAGATGGGTAACTCTGAATCACTCGCGCTCGAAGGAAGAAAATGGAGACAGGAATCATTAGCCTTAGCTTGAAGCCCGAAAGGCACTCTAGTCTTCGTTGACTCTGACGCCTTCGATCTAGTGGAATTAGTGGACGACTCTGAATGCGGAGTAAGAAACTACGCTACGGGTTTGATCGACAACTTGCTAGTCGCGTTCTCAAAGGTGGATTTTCAAACTCGAGGTTGAACTACTTTCTGGAAGTCTGATAGCACTCTCCTTCGCCTTCTCCAAAGTCTTGAGTGCCCTACTAAAGACTTCAATCGCGAATTCTCTGTTGGAATCTTCTTTGGAAGAGAGGTAGTATACCGGGCTAGCAGGACTGAATGCTTAGTAAGTTACCCGGATAGAGGTATGTGGGAAGTAGTGATTTTATAAGGCTTTGAATTGAGGGATGTAGGCAAGCTTTAGCTTGGTTCTTTTCTCGATTGATAGAAAGACGGATTAGAATAGTGTTTTGAACCTTGCTCGCACAAGTGGCCTGTGTGGTAGCGATCGATAAGCACCTTATCCATTAAGTGGGGTGCATCTACTGGGAAAGTGTCCAACTCAACATGTTGGATGCGAGAGAATACTGGTCCGCTACTATACTATAGGTGTGTTACTTGCCGTACGAATTGATCCCCGCCTGACATTGCTCATAATGAAATCAAAGGGCGTAGCAAATGGAGTAGCTATTCCGCTTCGTGCGTAGTAAAGAAAAAGGAGAACTCTTCCGTAGGTTACTACCTTAGGGCACGCAGAATGATAGATTTTTGAATCGCTCTCTGCGATGAGTTGATAGAGTACGCCAGGAGACGAAGAAAAAGCCGAAGAGGCTGGGAGTTCGCTTCCACTGGATTCGATATAAAGAGATAGCTTAGAGGGTGGTGGTTCGCCTTTCAAAGGTCTTAGTGAAGGGCTTAGGCAGCTTCCTTGACTTCTTTTGATGGAGCAGATGGCTATTGACCCAAGGATTGAACCTGCTAGATTTGAAGCAAGGGATGCTCTTTCCACCTAGACCTCAAATAAAAGCTCCTTTCCGTAAAGGGTCACATTGACTCCGACCCCAGTCAGGAGAATCAGCAGCTCCTTAATGATGCCAAGGATAAGCTTGTTGAAATTCATCTTCAGGAGGGTCCGCAGGAGGAAATGAGGAACTATGTAACTCGATCGTAAGGGAGAGGGAGCGAGTAGAATGCCTGGAACGAGCGGGTTAGGACGGAGTCTGGTTTGCTAGAACCAGGAGTTCACTAGTCTTACAAGTACGAACCAGGTATGGGCTAGTAGGGAACCGTCAGGACGCACGAGACGAATCGACTGCCCATATTAGTAGCCGGGCGCTGGAAAAAAGATAAGGAATCCCCTATTCCCACAACTAAGAAGTCAGAAGAGCTGCTACCAGCCAAGCCAGTAAGGGATTGTGCAGAAAGTCGCTAGTGGGATAGTCATCTATTGCCATGTATGTATCAGCGGACAGTGGGATAAGCGCTGGAGTAGGCATTAGCAGTTACCGAAAAAGGGCTGAAGGCACCTCGCTCCTTTTACTTGAACTGCCAAGACTGGCTCAATCCCCTTGCTCTTACTTAACTGACGGAGAAGAAAGAAAGCAAGATCAAGAAGGTATAGTTACCACTTGAACCTTTCACCATGCTTTGACCCTGCGCCCTTGCAATCGGGATAGGTACCGTATGGTATGTATGAAGATACAAAAAACTCTCCTAACTCAGATAACAGGATTGCCCGGACTAAGAAAGCATCGACTTAGGTGTTATAACCCCCAAAATCAGGCACCTTTCCATACCCCTGGCTGAATACTGGCTTGTAACTGGCTGGCTAGAGAACTCACTTTCGCAGGTACCCATTTCTATATCTCGGGAAATAACTCGTTTAAGGGAAAAGATAATATATAGAAACTCCTTTATATTATCTTTTGTCCATCTTCGATTAGCAGACGATTTTCGTTCCCTTCTTCTTGGTCACTGAGGTCTGCAATCCTTTTGCAGCTATTCCATATGTGGATGAATCTAGGACAAATATTATGTTATATGTGGCCGATCTTTGACCTCTTTTTCGCTGTTAAAGAAAGGGCTGCTAGAGAATAGGGAGCTATTGAATCAGCCTCAATTACCTGAGACCCTTACGCAGCTGCCTAACATTAGCATTCCACCTGATCCGCTACTATCTTATCTTACTATTGATGGGAGAGGAATGAAAGGCAATGGGTTTACTGGGACTTACGCAGCTTGCTTGATAAAGTCTCAGAAGTGGAAGCCTAAAGACCTTCTGGCTACCACTGGCTTGAGGGAGAGGCTTTCGGGCTTGATTGGCCAATATTCAAACCAATATTCAATAAAGGCCCTTTCTTTCGGGCTTGATTGGCTGGACATACGCAAAGGCGGGATGCCAAACAAGTCTGATTTCGGGGCCTTAAGTCAGAGCAAAAGATGAATCCTCCTCTAAGGTGACATTTGATTCTTTCTTCGGGATGAAACTATTGGCTTTCAAGTCAAGTGCAAGAGTGGAAACGGGTGGCATTAGGTCTCCTATTTTGGCAAACTAAAGGGTTTGTGTTGATCCTCAATCTCGTCGCCTTCAGGTCTCTAGACATGTGTTCTTTCGTCGAAAGCATGTTGTTTTGTCGCAAGCGCCTTTGGTTAAAGATGGGGAAGACCTGCTAACTAACTAGTAACTAACTACGCCCCGTACGGACCTAATTAGTTAGACTTAGCTTCGGGTGCGGGGAGGAGGCTTTGCTTGAGCTTTGGACGTGGCTTGGGCTTAAGCCTGGGGCAGTAGCGGTGCAGCGGCTCACTCACACGATCCTTTTGCATCAATCAATCAATTCATCCGATAAAGCAACAGAAGCAAGAGAAGCAGAAGCATCTAATCGTGATATTCGATTCAATCAGTCTTCTGCTAAAGCTTGACCAGCTAGATCTTAAGTTATAGATAAAAAATAACCTTAACGAGATTGGATTGGGCACGGGCAATAGAGCGCCGCATACAGAATTGATGAATAGAGCAGGCAACTCACCCAGAGCGCGGGCACACGACATTCGTGACCCACACCGGGCACACCTACTCATTCACGCTAGCGCGACTACACTACAGGCAAAACTCCTAAGGAGAAGCAGAGCAGACAGAGAGAGGGAAGGCATTATGCCTTCATGTGAAAGCGAAAGGGATACAGACCTTAAACAAGTCAATCTACCTTACCGGATAGGATGCTAACCGCTTACTAGCGCGTAGGGACTCGGCGAAACCATCGCGCTGAGTCTTGCCAGCTTTAATAGATCTCGGGTCTATTCACATTCTGTTAAGGCTAATGTGAGCTTGAATGCCGTTGGTCTCTCTCCGTAGGGGGAATTTCTCCAGTGGATGCTCAACTTGCCCTTAATTGCTAGCTTGAATTGAGACAGGAATCTCTCCATTAGGCTTTCTCTCCCGACCTCTTTTCAATGGAGGAGAAGTCACTTCTTCGCTATGCAATGATGTCAGCAATCTTGGCTTAGCGCTTTGCCGAGGGGTTCAATTCAAAGGGCTTATATGTGTGAAAGGCTGGGGTGGCACCCCCCCATAAGGACTCAAAGACAGCCATGTGCCCCTTCTCTTCTCACTAAGAAGCAGATAGGCACCACTTCTCTAATGAATTAGCTTAGGTTGGTGTGGCATCGTTCCCCTCATCAATCCAATCGCTCTGAACAGCTCAGCCGGCATCCTAACTGGAAGAAGTTCCCAGGGTCTCCGATGAGGATTTGGTATTGAAGGAGCTTTCTTAGGTGGTAGGTATTGCATAATTCAATCATGTATCGTTGTTAACTCAATGATCCGGTTTTTTTAGTGTGGTGCAAAACTCACTTTGATGAACTAATTGCTCTCCATTTAGAGATAGGCACCTTACTTAAAAACTATCCCCTCATTCAAGCCTCGCCTGCGTATTCGGGTTCCATTGGTTCGGTGTTTAATGGTTCTTTCTATCCGCCTTGGGTTGAGTGCCCCAATGTTGGTTTTGTCGCCAATACCTTTGTGGCTGACTGAATACCTGTACTAAGGCGGCTAAGGAGAATTCCATTGTAGGGCTGTCTAAAATGGATAGCTTTCTTCCTTGATATCCTTTCTGTTCTTCCATGCTTCCCCTAAACGAAGATGTGCTTTCTCTCCTGGTCAGTGACTTTTTTAAAGAAGTGAACCCTGTCTTTTACTAAAAATAAGGTGACGTCCTCTCCTCTATAAGAAGTAAGAAAGTCAACTTTCCTTAGACACCCCTAGAAAAAAGGAGGAATCTCTCAAGCTAGTTTTCAATCCAGCATGAAAGGGAAAGCTAGCAGTCTCTACGAATGACCCTGCATAAAAGATAAGTATTTCCAAGCTACCCAGTGGGACAAGCATAGTGAGGGCCTAGATTCGCCCCAAGGAGTGGGAGTTGGGGGTTCTTCCCTTCGCTCTTTCTTTTTGGCATACTCAAAACCTTCGCCTTCAATTGCTTAAGGCCTTATAGCGAGCATGGCATATTCTCTTTCGAGTGCTTCATCCAATACAGCAATTGGGAGTTCTTCCGCCATGTCCTCTTCCAGTGGTGAATAGTACATCTATCTGACGGTTATACCGTTCCAAACACAAGCTTGTAGATTAGTTATTCACTAGTTAGAATAAATAAGAGTACGTCAGTATCTGAATAAGGGTGGAATACCATATCCTATTACTTAAAAAACTCGTATAAGTCAAATAAATAATGAAAACTATTCAAACGATCAGGACTTCCGGGGTCTCATTTCTCTCATTACTAGGCTTCCACGCCCTAACATTAAAGTGAACGTGTACATAACATAAGTAGGGGTATATATGCAGTTTGAAGTCCATCTCGTTCAATGCCTTTTTCTTCCTTTGTTTCATTCTTCCTTATCGCGAGTTCAAGCTAGGTATGTCCCTTGACTGTCTTTCTTTCAATATATAGTCAAGTCAGCTTCAATAGATAGCGTAGGTGCCGCCGGCCTTTCTCTTGACTTTCTTTCAATAGTCAGCCTCTACCGGAGGAAAGGCCTGGAGTCAGTCTCTATCAGAGGAAGTAAGCGCGGAGATTTCACTTTATCCTTTCTTTTTGAAAAGGAAGACTTTTGAACTCGTAAGGGATTTACTTGTTGATATATTGTTCTATTCGATCTTTTAGGTCCCTACTCACCTCGATGGTTATGCCGTGATGTCCCTTGAAGCATATATGCGATGGATAAACTCCTGTAACCATGCTATATTTGCTTACTTGAACAGAATCTCTCTCTAAACAAAAATAGAATGGCAAATTGCTCTTTTTTCGATTCCGCTGACTATAATAAAGTCACAAACAAAAGCAGGGATAGATCGCTCAAGGGACGAGATAGCTGACTTGCTTGCTCATACAAGAGCTTGCTCATAGTTAGATCGGCCAATAGCCCTTAGATCCTTTGGACAGCTTTCAAAGGCGTTAAGGAAGGGAATGAGCTGGCGGAGGAAGTTAAGTGAATCCGAATAGGTTGTTTGCAATAACCGGTGTTGATGGGTTTGTTGTCGATTCCCCTGTTGGTGTTATTGAATCAACAGCTGTTGAATAAGCGGTGTTGAATAGGCCCTTGGAGGAAGGAGATAGAATAGGTAAAGAAATACATTTCCCTGATTAAATATCACATCGGTTTTGAAAGTAGGAGCTGCTGGCAATGCAATAAAGGCTGCAAGAGTATGAGTAGCCGCCGTTGAATAACCAGTGTTTGCTGGCAGCTGTGATCCCAGGAAGGTGAATAAGCAGTGCATAGTAGGTAAGTGTTCCATTAGGGGATCTTGGAGCTCTTTGCCCATCTATTGAATCTGACTCTAGAAGGTTGCGAAGCAAGCTCGAATAAGCTTTTGCACATTAATCACCAGTAGAAGATAGACCCACACACGCACACTATAGGTAGGAAGGAGGACTCTGATGCCAGGAGTTGGCCTGTTCGAAAGCTAGTTATCTTATACAAGACAGTTTAGTTCAGGCCAGCAAGCAAGGGATTTGAGCTTTTCCTAAAAAATAACTACGCAAGCTAATTTATTGGAATTACTCTGCTATTGCTCTGAACTTGCCAGCAAATATAAAAGACATCTTGTTAGCCTTGCCAACCAATTAGATTGCAGGAACAGCAAGACAAACTTATATGGATTCACAGCAATGATGGGGACTTCACCACAAATATATAAAAAGCTAAAATATTTCTCAAAATCAGTCGGCACCACTCCTTTCCCTTTGAGAAGCTATGGCACAAGCTGATCCCTAAGAAAATCTCATTCTTTCTACGCTGTGCTCTTGTTAATAGGATTCCCACAGACTCGGAAGTGCAGAAGCTTGGGGTTCATTTGTCTTCTGCTTGTAATTGCTGTGAGGAACGTCAATGTGAGACACCAGAAAACATCTTGTTGTACAGCAGCACAGCACAGACAGTGTGGAACTATTTTAGCAACGTCTTAGAGGTGGCTGCAGCTCATAGCGACACGGTTATCACAAGATTTTGACGATAGAGCACAGCAGGTTATGAAATAAAAAAAGCTACTTTGGCTTTGCTTGCTATTTCCTGCCTTTCTTCATTTGCTGGAATCTCTGGTTGTTCAGAAACTCACACAGGTTCGATGAATCGATCCAATCCACAGCCTCAATTATTTGGCGAGTTAGCAATCAGCTGAAAGAACATATGGCTTTGTTCAAGCCGCATTGCACGGATAATAGCATACACAGGCGACGGCTGAGCACACTTGCTTTGGTTTACCAGCAGAAACCAGCTATTCCTCCAATAGCTGTGGTTTGGCATAAGCCCCCCCAAGGAATGCTGAAACTGAACTGTAACGGGGCCAGCAAGGGAAATCCAGGAGTTGAAGGTGGTGGGGGTGCTTTGAGGGACTGCAAAGGCAAATGGATTTTTGGCTATTCCTTCTACTTCGAACATGGAACAAGCTTCATGGCTGAGCTACGCTCTTTACTAATTGGTTTACGGATATGTAGACGAACTTGCCTCACTCCCCAGCAGGTTGAGCTCGATTCCAAGGTCTTGGTAGATCTCTTAATCCACAGGAAACAACCTCAAAGGCATGCTCTATACTGGTGGCAGGAATTACAAGAATTACGAGACTTCTTCTCCCCATCTATCATGCATATTTATCGAGAGGGGAATTCCCTTGCGGATTGTCTTGCAAATGAAGCAATAGCACAGCAACATAACCAGCTCTTTTTTGCTGAGGCTGATCTCCCAACTAATAGCTCTAGGCGCGAGGCATCATCAAACTTGACAGATTAGGCTTCCCTAATTTGCGCACATTATAGTGTTATGTTTTTCTCCATTTTGTGCTTAGCATTTTGAACATCTCTTTGAATTGTTGATTGTACATGGAGGTCAGGCACTAAGTCCCCCTCACAGTTATTAAGAAAATTGCCGAAGGGGCGAGGGAATCATAGCCCAAGTCTCTAAGGCCTATTCATTTAATAAAAAGAGTGCAAAATGTAAGAAAAAGAGGTTTCCCTTTCAGCCAGTCCAAGAGTTCAGTTCATTCGAAAGCGGGTAGCCATTAAGGAAAGCAGCTGTTGGATATTTGGTTTGAACCGGTCCCGCCCCACCCCTTATAGTAAGTACTGGTGAGAGGGAAAGAGCGCTCCTGCCCTTATTATAAATAATAAGCTATAAAATTCCTTTACCCAAAGAGTACAAGAATGGCAATCCACCTATTGGTGTGCTGCTGCCCTCAACCGACCTGATCGTCCCAATCCGGTTGCCCTCACTAAGAACAGATCCACAATCTCTTATCTAATGAATATGAGCTATAGTTTCTTCGTTTGCCTAGCTGCCCATTGCTAGAACTTCCAGCGCTAAGGTGGTTGGTGTAGTAAGGCAAGCAACTCCTCTTTCCGAAGAAGAGTGCCTGCCCGAGCTATCTTAAAGTAAAGCTCTCTAGGTTAGCTATAGGTAGAATTCTCCCAGAGCCGGAGTATTTTCATAGCCGGCCGCTACTCCTTCAGAAACCGGGAATCCGCAAGGAAGGATAGGAAAGAGAATAAAGACCAAAGGATGATACCGAGAACCGAAAGATGTCTATCAAAGAGCGAGAGGGATGAGAAAAGGAGGAGGTGGAATTTCTTTCAACTATAACATTTATTACAACATCTGTAAAGACTTAATATTACAGAAAATGACAGAGAATTCGGTAAGGGGGTAGAAGCACATCCTGCACCCGATATGTCAAAGCAGCTTTCAGCCCTGCAACTCGCGCATACTGAAAGGGAAAAAGCTGGCCAATTCACGCCCTCTATCTGTCCTTGTACCAGAAAAGCCCTATGAGCTAACTTTCCATTTGACGGCAAAGAGCAAGCGGACCTGTGAAAGTCACATCTTTGACTAATATACACGGGCTTAATCGAAGATTCTTTAATCAACCTGCAACAGAGTTCTGAATTTCTACCACTTACAAGTTGAGAGATGTTCCATTCCCAATGGCAGAAGAAGAATGCAAGCTGGAAGGACAAGATATTCTTCACTTGGACAGGAGATGCAGCGCGCTTAGCGTCGGAAAGATCCCTCTACATGGGTGTGCTATAAAACTAGGAGAAGAACAGAACTAAACGGATCAATTCCTTTGACCGGTCGTTTCGAGCTGTAAGTTCTTCTGGATTGCTAACGTGGTTCGATGACGCCGATGGAAGGAACCACTGGAGATTCATCCAACTTCGATCCACTAAAGGCAAGTGCGTAGGCTATAGAATCAAAAATATAAGAGAATATTAAATAGAGAATATAATAGACGGCTCTAAACTGCGCATGGATATCTTAGCTTATTTGGTCTATCAGCTACTCGGCCTGCTACTGACCTAATTGGGAGCTTTTCAGTCAAGTCGTCGGATTTAGAGGTCCTTTCGCAAGGGTCCAGATCATGGAATTGGGGAGAAAGCAGTAGAGAAAGACACAGAGGCATTTCACAAGGCTCTCAAGAAGCCAGAGTAGAATGTGGCGGAACAACTGAAGAAGATCCACCCGCAGATCTCAATTGTTGATCTATTGATAACCTCGGAACATCACCGAGAGCGGATGATTGAGGTTCTGCAAAAGGACCATGTAAAAGACTATATCACTCCCGAAAGGATGGCAGACTTGGTCCAACAAATCATGTTGGGTGATTCACTCTAATTCTGCTATTAGTGTGAGGGGGCAGATTTTATTTTGAATTTAATAGAAAGCTTTGCGGTTTATAATCGAATAAGTAATCCAATCTCCCTCACGCTCTTTAGTTCATCTCGGTAGAACAAGGCGCTTGCGGAATTGATAGAGAAATTCATAGGTGGGTTCGACTCCCACAGGAGCGCACATTAATTACCAATCAGCTGCTTTTCATTCAAGGAAGGGCATGATTTAATCTACTATGATATTATTTCGCGGTCCTGATTGAATGAATCCACTATTTAATTTCATAGTAATGTAATCGGCTATATGGCATCTCTTTTTCAAGTGCGAGAGATTGCCGGGGTCACATTTTGTCTTCTTTGAAAGATGGGAACGGAGGATCAACTCAATAATCATTGATAATGGCATTTCCGCGGCCTGTAACACATGGTTATCAAGCCGTGAAGGTCCCTTACTATAAATTTACTGATTTACAAACCTGGGGAAGTTAAATAGCAAAAGAGAATGATTTTCTTTCTAAGATCGGAGGGAACGGAGGGGAGAGCGCTAACAACCTGTTCAGTTAATCTCAAAGAGCTAACCGAACCGAGGTCGATTGAAAAAGATTAGGTAAGCATCCAAACCAGCATCAGCCGAACTAACATATCCAGTCCAGTTTATCCTGAAGCAGTATTTCGAGAAATAGCATTCCCCTAAGCCATCATAATTAATTACGGTCAAAACCTTCAATCCTGAATTGCGAGTTTGAAATCATTCTCCACTGGGGTAAAGAGATTAGACGAGAAAGTAATATATATCGATCGCAGCCTTTGATGCGATCAATACAGCCTTTGACGCCAGAATCTCAAGTAGTGGAAGAACGACTTTATGAATCATTTCCGGGATTGGGATTCGCCTCCCACTCGCCTGACTTCATCACTTCCCTAGGGACTCTATTGCCCCAGGGATCGGTACCCGACACGACATCAGGTACATCACATATAAGACTTCGCCGCCCTACCTACCTCCTTTCTTCGCGCTTAAAATCCCTCTTTTCTTTCATGTCCAGAAAATCCAAGGAAAGAGACTATCCTGTTTAGGAAATTTCCCAGAGCCTGTTAGAGTGCCTCAGGGCTAACATGAGGAACATCGTTTCCTTCTATACAATGCTCACCACGCTACGGAGGTTGATAAGACCTCCAGTTTAACCATGAAGGTGAAACTCCCGTATCAACTCTCTCTCTCGCCTTTCTTCAGCTTGCTTCTTCCTGTTCGTCCATTCGGGACGGGGCAGGCAGCCCACATACATAAAGAGAAGAAGAGGGGGGGTTCCTTGTCTGTCGGTCGAAGAAGGCCGCAAGTGGAAGCAACCGATGCTTTGGTCATTCAGTTGACTCCTTGCTGCCAGTCTGTGCTTGCTGTCATGCTGGCAAAAGCGGGGGTTTCGGCCGGGAACTTACCTACTATTGGATTTGAACCAATGACTCTCGCCGTATGAAAGCGATACTCTAACCGCTGAGTCAAGTAGGTCAAGCTGAGTCAAGTCAGAGAAAATAGACCTATAAGAGAAAGCCAACCAAAGCGCAACCAGAGTTCTCCGCGGGGCGGAGCGCTAAGAAAGAGAAAGCGTTATCGCTATACGAAATGAAGCAGCGGCTAGCACGCTAAGATCAACCACTTGGAGAAGGCGTCGCCTTTCTTTCTCGGTCGTCTGTCTTAATAAGTGTTGTTGATGGAGATTCATACGGTCGTTCTCTGCTGCATTCACTCCCCACTCTCCACCATAACATAATTCTTCTACCATATCTCAGGAGTAGTAAAAGGAGCGGGCATTCCGAAATTCCCCAAAGGGGCTAGGAAGAAATTCACTAAGAAGTGGGGGCATACAATAATGGATCAATTCATTCAACAAGATCCGTTCGGATCAGACCAGGATGAATGGGATTGGTCTGACCTCTTGCTCGGATGGTTGACTCCCGACGCCGACAGATTATACATGCCACGTTTCGTGAACAGCTCCGAGAATGAATTGTGATATAGCGCCGCGCCGAATAAGTCACTTACTGTAGGAGAGGCGCTTGCGGGCGTGAAGGACAAAGAAATTGTTGGAGTTACCATTTCTATGACGCACTTATATGATTGGTGTTAAGAAAAAAACCTCTTGCAGGAACTAGAGATTTCTTGTAAAAATACCAGCCCCTATCAGTTCATAACATAAAAGGTTTTTTTTTTTTTTACCTTTTTTTCATTTTCTAGTATTAGACAAAGCACAAGGAGGATATGACGCCCTATTAGGTAGGGCGACCGTCGGCTCCAAGCCGGGTGGTCCATGATTTGATTGGGCTAATCTCATACTGTTACTATCTGTTACTATAGGGATACGAGTCATGATAAATCTCCGAGATAAAAGGCGAGCAGAGTCTTTTATCCTAGAACCGGCTCTCTTTTTTCGGTAATTCAGATGACCAATTCCGTGAAGACGACGAGATATGCCGCCTGCTCTTTGCGTTCCTTCTCTTTCGGAGTGGAGCACTCTTGCTGCGCACCTTTATAATAAGCTTGGTACGTGTTCTGAGCGATCCTTCGGGTGACGTGAACGGTACCTGGGAATCCTTCTGTCTTTTCTTCCACCAACTAAGGGAGTTGCGTTCCGAGGGACTCAAAATCTCCACTGCTATCGTCAAGCTTGGACATACTTAACACTGACCCAATTGAGACCATGGCCACACCTTGATAAAACAGTGATGATGTGGTAAACCCTGGAAACGTGGCTCTTCGATGGGGGAAGGACCACGCTAGTTGTCTGAGTGTGTGGTGTGTAGTGGGTGCGTCTTAGTGTCTTCTTACTACGAGAAATCAATGAGAAAATAGATGATTCTCGTTCTCGAAACTCCACTCTTTTTCTCTTTCAAACTAGGAGGATTGGCATTTGGCCAAGATGTGACCTATCTCTTTCCTTGGTTGGAGTGGAACTTTGGTTTTATTTAGCGAGGAACCGGCGGAAAGTCGAATGATCAAAGCGAAATGCTTTAGGCATCTTTGGAGCATGTTCAGCTTCCAAAAGCTAAAAAAAGGAGTCCTACGGCATTCTCACAGAAAGAAAACATGGCAAGTATATAATATACTATTTTCTTCTTGTAGAATAGAAAGCGATCAGTTCTTCCGATCTTGTTCGGGCTTGGAAAGGTTTCTTTATCAATTCCAGAAGTGGAGGAGCCTATGTAGAAGAAGCTGTAGAAGAGCACCACGGTTCAGGTCCCGGGGGATTCATTCAGCTACAAGGATCTTGAATCAAGGGAAGGGAAGAATGAGACCATAATTTTGAAGTCACCCCCGACCGAGACCTAGATGGCAACCTAGTACGTCATAATTGAGAAAGGGAACACCCCCCAGAGCCAGAATACAGGCGCCGACCTCTCCGCCACCAGCACAAGTGAATAAGATAAGATCACGTCTCCGAAGGTGGCGGTATCACCGTCTACCGGTCGAGTCACGAGATCTAAAGTGCAAGTACTCGACGCCGTGAATCAAGAAATTCGGGTGATAGACGAAGGCGTTGGTCCATCGGTGCCTTAGGGGCAATCATCTGCGCCAGTGTATAAAAAGAAATTTGAAATTATTACAGTTGCGAGGAGAGCTTATGGACAAAAAATGAGGATTCCGGCGGCTTTTGCCACTTATGATCAGTGTTCACTTTCACGGGCACAGGAAGAAGCGGCGGGCAGGAATGAAGGTTCACACTACTAGTAGGGAATAGGCCCATGGGTTTGAACTTACTTAAAAAAATCTTTGGTCAAGACTAATTGCTTGGATAGCCGTAGGGAGAGGGAAGATAGTCCAGCTTGAAAGTGTTAGGTATAGTTAGAGATATCGGCCATAGGAGAAGTTTGGTGTATAGATTCTATGCGGAAGATCCAATCGGAAAGGTTCTTTCTCGTAATTAAGTAGAAGAAAGACCCACCTTAAGCTTCAAGTCAATTTTGTACCTTAAAATAATAGTCCGAGTTGAGAGGCAGGGTGGACCTTCTTTAGTTCTTTGATCAGTCGCCTGAACTGAACGCATAGGAGAGGTAGTGGAAAGTTAGGGATCAAGGGAAGCTAGCTGTAAGAGTAGCCCGGTAGGGTATATGTGCTAAGCCTCACTTGACTCCGAGGGTGGATTGAAATCAATAATCAGTATTAGCGGGGGAGGTATGTATGTGACCTCGCGTAGTAGAGTAGGACCTTGTTCTTGCTTGAAGAGAGATAGAGTTTTCGACTATTTCAAGTTACGAAATAGAGTAGAGGAGAGCAGAAGTTAAACAATAGGCAAATAAGCCCCTTTCCCTTGCCTGCCTCACTCGCTGGCCGGCTTACAAGAGGGCTCTTTCTTCTCTCAACTGTCCTACTGCTTGCTCACTCGCTGGCTGACCTGCTGCACTGGCTTTCGGATGAGGAAATAAATCTCACAAACCAACAGAAAGAGGTACGAAGTTCGCTCGAGCCTATTGGCGAGAGGATAGAAGTGACCTGACTTACTTGCTTGATGACTGCCTTTATCTAACTTACTTATATCAGATAACTCTCTAAAGAACTGGCCCACTACAGGCTTGCTTCCTTCTCTTCCCTCTCTGGCTGCCCTAACAATTTGACCTGCTACCCTGTCTGCTCAAAACCGAAATGAATAGCCAACTCGCTTGTCTTACCCCTGGCATTACTCGCCCTAACAACTAATGTGCGTAGCCAATACACCAGCCACCTTAGAATTAAGGAGCTCTCCCATTCATGTTCAAAAGGCAAATCGCAGTTCTCCGCACATCTTTCCTTTCCCTAATGCTTTCGAGCCAGTGCCATTGACTCTCGATTTCTCTTTCATTGCGTGGATTCTCTTCCTTGAGATCTAGCTCTCCGCTATCTATAGGAATAGAATAGAATCAGTCCCGGTAAGGAACTGATCGAAGTCTCGGTGAAATGAATCTATTCTCCAATCTCTCATTTGTAGTCCAACCTGTCTTTAAAAATATAATAATAAATTCATTTTTTTCAGTCTCAGCTCTTTCCCTATCCATAAGGGAATAAGCCGTACCAGACAGTCATTCAGCCGTGAAAGAGTCCCCTGATTATCAGTCATCCCATTCCGTTCCAGTTGGCACTAGTAATGCATTGGATGCCAGGGCAACTGCATCTAGTACAGCAGACTGAACACCAACCCAATCTCAATGAATCGAGGGAAGACAACGCCCTCGAATCAGAGCAGAACGTGCTGCCATGACTACAAGGAGCAAGCGTAGAGGACGACCGTCCCGCTGCTCCTCCCTGTGGGGTCTTTAAACCCTTTTCGTTAAAAGGTGACTGAGAGAGAATTTGGCTCAGGCGCTCGAGCAGCAGGGTCAAGTAGTCATGAGAGGTGACTGACGCCAAGAGCCGGGCCCGGCCCCTTATATGGATCTCCCCACGGTCCATTGGTTTGCCTGTCGTTGTGTAGAAGTTCATTCGTGGTAAGCCACGTAAGGAAGGGCTCGCCGGTCACTAAGCAATTGACCAATTATTTGAAAGAAATTCAGTCTATTTATAGGCGCCAGGGAGCATATACGTGTCACGAAAGATTCGTTGGTCAGGTATAGCCGAAGACGGCTTGCTAACGTCACTTCTCGGCGGAAATAGCAAGGGAGTAAGGATAGCCGATCACTTTCTGTTTCAGAAAACCGTTTTCGGAGACAGTCCATCCATAACTCAGCTCGACCTATGAACATAAGTCAATCTTATGTACATAAGGAGAGTAGAATCCAACTAACCTCACCTAGAAAGCACACAAAAAAAGCAGACGGGATACTGAAATAAGCAGAAAGAAGGCACTAAGGAACTAAGAGAACGCAGACAAAGCAGAGGGAGGAGGAAGTTGACCCGTGTGTGGTTGATCACCTTCAAGGGGGAGCCTACCTAAGCGTCCCGCGTAGAGAATGCCATCAAACCACCGGTAGTTCGACGGGCCCATTCTTATACTGTTTATGATACGGCATGGTGTATCAGTATTCAGTCCCCGTATCCGCCTAGCATAGGCGAAACTTGTTGCCAAGAAGTGCACCTATCAAGCCTGGGAATTATAAGCGAAAAATCGAAGAAAATGAGCCCCGATACAGGGGAACCTTGTTAACCTGGTGAGGTTCCCCCGGGTAGACCCGCCAATAAGGAGGTAGTGGACCATACTTACCAACTAGAGGAAGGCCCCAGGGCCACATAGGCTACCAGGACTAACGAATGCCCAGCCATCCACTTCTAGAGAGACGTACGTTCCGGCACGTGGAGGGAGGGGGATTCTAACGAAAGGGACGGCATTCGAAGTAGGTGCGGGTGAGGCATTCGAGCTCGAGTGGCTTTGGTACCGGCCAATCTTACTAAACTAAAGAGACTGAAGAAAATGAATATTGACATAGCCTTTGCCTTTTAGGTTTTCCTATTCCAGCAGGCTAGCGATGGGAATAAGAAAGGCTAGGTAGCCGGCTTTCGAGCCCAAGCCCCTTCTGTTCGTAGTCCATCCGTCTCATCTTGTGCAGCAGGAAGCAGCAAAGGAGGAAGCAGCTGAAGAACGGTATTTACTATTAATAAATATTGATGAAAATCGGATTCATGCCCAGAAGAGGATGCTCTATCTGCTCTCGAAGATGATAGTGATCTTTCTAACTGCGCATTCTTCCTTCCTTCCACCAAGAACGGATTCTCTAGCTACGCTTACGGATAGTTGACCAAGAGCCTCTACGATCAGATCTGCAACGGAAATGCCATTAACAGCGGGTAGGCAAACAACGGTTATTCTCGATGCTGTGGGAACAGCGGCAAGGGTTATTACCAACACTGGGTATTCAATAGTAAGGGATGAAATACCAGCTTATTCCCCCAAAAGCAAGAGCGGATACGAGTACTCAAGCAGCGGCGGCATTCACAGCAGATGAAATAGCTGCCTATTCTTTCGGCGAGTAGGGGGGTTTCCTTTAGCACAACCAATTTATAGCCCAAGGAAGAAGGGATGAACGCAGTGGTAGGGACACTCTCTCCACAGCGAGCAGACTCGCTCCACTCGTCCTCACACTCTGGTGACTACTCATCCAAGGCCTCTTCTTCTCTCCGTTGTACTTCAACAATTGCAATATGAAAGATGAAATTTCTTCACATGAGGAAAGCACAAGAGAAGAGGATCGGAAAGATCTTATCTAAACCCGGAGGCAACTCCCTCCAAACCTGTTCCCTACCCACCCGGCGACCAAGGAGAGCTATCGTCAGGGTATTTAATTAGACCACTCGCAACAGAGAAAGATGAAAGGAAAGGCTTGCACACCATCACTGACTGGCTTGCTTCCCTTCCCGAACTAGCTATCTAGTTAGTGCATATACTTTTTTACAGGGAAATCCAGATATCTTAGAGGAGTAGGTCTTTCTGAGCCTGGCTTGCAAGACAACAAGAAAGATATATTCTTTATTTAACCCTAGGTATCAAGACCGGGCGTGGGGTTACACTCCTGCAGAAACCAACAAAAGCAACTCCTCAATAAAGGAACTCAACTCGCAAGTACACTATCGTATAATAGAAAAATAGAAAGTCATTTAGTTAGGAAGATTCAGTCACTGCTGATGATTTAAGTAAAGGACAACTGGCTGAAAGGAAGAATGCTAACAGAACTTAGACAACTGTCCTACTTCCAGGACTAACCAAAACCTCTCGTTCCTTTTATGTAACTCGTTTCGTTTGCTTCACTGGCTTTCATCCAACTATCTTCACTTAGATATAGGTAAAGAATACACGAAGAGGTAAGATCTAACGAAACTCCTGGCTTTATCAAACCAGACTGCTTCACTCCTGGCCGGGAGGGATGCGAACAAACCTCGTAGAATTAGAGAAAGGAGGCCTCTCTCAAAAGTGCAGTTAGCCCTCACTATCGATCGTGACTCCCGGCTCGGCTGTCGTCTTCACTACGATCGCCTCCCGTTGTTCTCTTTCGTGCTATGCTTGTTTGGTTCGTAGCGCGCTTCAAGCTACTGTATTAGGGGCTTATTCACGCTCTATTGCTATGCTTCTTTGTGGTTGTAAAGTGCTGCTCAAGCTGAGCTAAGCTGAGCGTCTTTGTTTTATGGGCAGTAGAGCACCATCACCAATTGCCATAATATGGTCATGAGAGAGCATACCATCATCGGCAGTCATGTGAGCAGAGGCGCCTGTGTCAGGATACGTCGACTAAATCATCATTGACATAGGAGTGACAAGAGGCAGCAGACTGATTTTGTTTGACAAGCCAAATGACCCAATATACCTGCGAGCATGGTTAGAAGGAGAAAAACTAGGGACCGAAACCTGATCTCTGCTGTGTTGTATTCGGCCTTGAAGCATTGTTGTACCCATGGGAGTGACGTTGCTGCCAGTCATTGTTACGGCCTTGACCGCGATTGCCATACTCTAACAAGAGCAAGCTGACGCGCACCTCTACCCCGGCGAGAATCATTGAATGATGCCGTAGCAACGAAGGCTGAATTTGAATCAACAGCTGTAACAGTCGTTGTTCTTGATGCAACAACTTAGTCTTTAGATCATCAAACGAGCGCACGGCGTTTGTAACAGTGGTGATGAAAGCCTCATACTCCATGGGTAAGCCATTAAGAGCTTGCACGATCATATCCTTTTGAGAGAGAGGAGAACCAATGGCAGCCAAGGTTTTATACCAAAAAGTTATTGAAGAAAAACTGTCATAGTTTTGGTGCCTTTCTTGTGATGTTGCATTCGAGGCGCGTAGTATTCGATTCTTTCTTTCGAGAGGGCTTCTTGCTGCATATTGAAAAAGGGAGAGGCCGACTCTGGGGACTTCTTCCCGTTAGGAGGCCGGCCGTTACAGCAGGCAGGAGAAAAGAGAGGGCTCGGCATACCACCATCTTAAGGCTGAATCTTCTCGCGGTAAGCGAAGCCAACACATACCCTGCTATCCAGGCGACAGCAGAAAGGTAACTCACAATTGCAAGCTCACACAAAATCGGTTTAGTTAACTGCCCCTTGTAATGTGGGTATTTCCGTCTCTTTTGTTTTTTACTTCCGAGCGCTCTATAACTCACTATAACGCTCGGGAACGATGCGGAAGAACTTATATTCTATATACGCATACGCTATTTCGCGCTTAGCGAGGCTAGGCTGGTCATTCCCTTCCCTAAAGTAATGATTCAATCCCACACCTATTGGAATCTTCGTGTTGGACACGACGAACCACGCGGAATAAAGGAAAGCGGGAACTGAACTGAGAACGTTTCGCTGTGAGTCTCCGAACAGCCCGACCCACATCGCTTCTCTATATTAGTGTACTTCCTAAGGTTGGGCACTTGGCTGAGCCTCTCTCCCTCACCAATGTGAATGAAAGGGCACCACATACATTTCGACTAGTTTAGTTCGTGATAGATAAAAAAAGGGGGGGCGAACAAAAACCTCTTTTGAATTCCTGACTCCGAAGTTAGGATATTTGGTTGCTTGCTTTGTACTCGACCCATGTGGTTCGGCTTGTTGCGCCACCTCACTTAACCAAACATATCGGAGAAGAAGTTCTACCTGATCTACAGCACTTGCTGCTTCATGCCCGGTTGCATCTTACTCTGCGGGTCCACCTTCTAAACAGGTCTCCGCACCTGAGACACATCCTTCTCCTGTTGCTTATTCTTTTTCCTATATTGTGGTGGCTTATTCGGCGAGCTGGAGCTCCTACTGTTCCCGCGCCAGCTTCAACTCTTGCTCCCGATTCGGCTCGTGCAACCAGGTGTGGGGCGGCGATCGCTTTGAGAGCTGCGCAAGGCGCCGAAGGCGCTCTATTTTGCACTCTTTTTTTAAGCCCTTAGAGGTTCATTCCTAAAAAAAAGTATTCGCCCTCTTTTTTTTATAAGCAAAAGGTATGGTATATCTGCAGTGGAATAAAGAAAGGAATAGGAAGCCAGTATAAAAAAAAGACCTCTTTCTTAGGTTAGGAGAGCCATCATGCAAGGATTCATGAAATAAAATAGGAAAGCTTCTTTCGCGCAGTCACTCAAGCACAAGACACAAGCAAGAGAGAGAAGTCAAGTGATTCAGTCTTGAATGGAAGGACCCCCTCAATCTCATAGCAATCAGCGGGCGCTAGCGAAGAGGCAGCAGTGTAACCATCTCCTCACTCTAGGCGCAAAGCAATGAAGCCCGTGAAAGATTATCATATTGATCAAGCCAGTTCAAGTTTGAGTCCTTCTCCCTTCTCTGGTAGGTTTAACCAGATTTCTTTCTTTTTCTTTCCCGATGGTTTGAGATCCAGTTTCAGCTGTAGTTTCAGTCCTTCTTTCTGCTATCGATCTAGTAACAAGCAAGCCTGTTTGAGATGTATATTCTTTACCCCACTTAGGGTATACATTCTGCACTCCTGCTAAAACTACGTTATACACTTTTTTCCTAGCTCTGCCAGTCCTCCTGTTGGTATTGAAGTAGTTCTCTTTCAAGCCAGCGAATAAGCTAGTGAAAGCAAGGCAGTTATTGAGTATAGGGCAGGCTAGAATAGAATAAAAGAAAGGCTAGGTCCTATCAATTCTAAGACTATTCATAGCTAGCTAATGAGCTAAGAGTAGACTAGGATTGATAACAATTCCTTTGGATGTCTATAAGTCCTCCCAGTCATAATCGTTCTCCCGGGCGAGTATAAGAGTGATAACGGGCATAACGTGTTCACGGCCTAAAGCGCTATTCTTACCTGTTGCCTTCCAAACAAACGAGCTAAAGCGGATTATAGGTCAAGCCTTAAAGCGAGTGCAGTAAGCTGGCTTTACCCTCCAGCTAGTCCTAAAAGCCAGTCTTTCGCCATTGCTTTTCTTTCTGCTGCCTTTCACTCTTTTGACTTCCTTTGATGAGAGCGTTCAACTTCCCCCTATTGGCTTTATCCAGTAGGTGGGAGCTTCTCTAAAAAGTGAGTGACTTTCCAATCTTTCTCATATGCGAGTACACCTTCCCCATTCAAGTCTTACCCTAAGCGCTATCATCAATAACTACTTTAGGCTAAGCCCTAGACGTAACCCAGAAAAAAGAAGATTCATTTCTCCCGCCAGGTAAACCTCCTTTACTAAGGCACTTTGAAACTCTGGTTTCTTTTTTATTACAAAAGACTCCTTATTACAAACTTGCTTTCTAATACCCCTGCTCTCTCAAAAGTTTTTTAGCTTGATCTTTTTACGCCTTCCTTTGCCCCCGCTGGATTCACTGACTTGGATGATCATTCTCAAAGTCTCTCCCACGCGTATTGAAAGAAGAGAAGGTCTCTCTCACTAAAATCTGAAGCTCTGCTCACTTTCCTAAGAGGGACGGAGAGTTCATTTACTTGAAAAAGAGGCTTGCTCGTTTGACTTCCTGCTTGCCTTAAAGAGGAAAAACCTTTGCTTGCTCACATAAAAAGGAACAACACTGACTACTTACTCACAGGATGTAACACAATTCGCATCGGGAGAGGCTGACCTTACCGCTAGAGAGCAACTCAGACTGAGACCTTCCATGAAGAACCCTAAAAGTAAAAACAAAAAAAAGAGGAGAGCTGTTCCAAGTATCCAGTTAGACCCCGGGGTCAAGATATCCATGCCACCCTTTTCATTACTGATCTAGTTGCTCTTGCTGGCTAACCCGCCACTTGGATGATCTTTCTTTCATTGGCTTCAACTTAAAAGACTCAATTTGAGGCTTGCCCTTGCTTTCCTCGGGCTTACTTAATGGATTCAATTACTTATTCAAATAGAGTAGAGAAATTCTTCTAGTACTGAAACTATATGGCTTGTGTTGAGGTTTTATTCTATGATTACGCTCTTTTGGGTGACGACATAGTTATCGCCGACTCAAAAGTTTAGGATGAGTACAAGGGTCTGAAAGAGTGCGTGATGCTGAAGTGACAATATCTATTGAGAAGTCACTCATATCAAAGAGCCATGGAGTTCGCTAAGCGGTTTCTTGCTGATGAAGGGAAGTTGGACCTTAGTCCCGTCTCTTTGAAAGTTGTAAATAGTTTATCCTTAGCTTTCGTCGCTTTATTATACAAGTTTGTTAACTCTTTATTATACAAGCTCTCTCTGATCTCGCTATCGAACCCCGGGACTTGCACTAGGTCTTAGCAGTGGCGGAGAAGGCCTATCAGCTACAAGACGAACAAAACCTATGAGCTTGAACAACCCTTGCTTCATTTGCTTGATCGCTTCCCTAGGGGGTAAACGAGGAGATCATGCACCACGATAATAGAAATGCTTGACCAGAAACAGAGTAGGGTGAAAGAGAAACAGAGGAAGATCGGTTGCTTAGAACCAAAGGCAGGCTTTTCCGGTAGAAAACGACAAACTGCCACGGTACCCGGACACAACATAACGGGTGTTCGGGACCTAAGGAGCACTTAATGGAAGAATTCACCAGCTTTACGTGATGCTTGCTTTCCTACCCTAGGGAACTACATGCCTCCAACGGGGATCGATAACAACAAAATGGGATGACGCGACTACAGGCTTTCTGCCACGACTCTCCTCTCTGCCACTCCAGCAGCGGAGGATTCCAACTTGGGGGAACTTAGGCAATAACAGGGACGCTCCATACCTGCTTCCAGGTTAACCAAGGATAAAAGATAATGGAGTAGGATAATGAGCACAACGACTCTCCCACTTCAACACATAAGAAGGGAAGTTCGACAACAACGGCTTCCAGAAGAGAAGGGAAAGAGGCAGACATCCGTCAGGAGACTCCTTCTATTATAACACCGGGGCCCAGCGGCAAATTCCTCGGGTTTCTTGTCCGATACCGAGGGATCGAAATTGACCCAGATAAAATCAAGGCAATACGGGAAATGCCGGCACCAAGGAATCTCACAGAGCTGAGATCCTTACAAGGGAGGCTCGCTTACATCAGAAGATTCATAGCCCACCTATCAGGAAGATGTAAACCATTCTCCAGGCTGATGAAGAAGGGAGTCCCTTTTGAATGGGATGAACAGTGTCAAAATGCTTTTGACAAAATTAAAGAATACCCACAGAAGACTCCTGTCCTGGGGGCACCAGTCAAAGGCAAGCCGTTAATCCTCTACATTGCCGCCCAAGATGCTTCCCTGGGGGCATTGCTGGCTCAAATCAATGAAGAAGGAAAAGAACAACCATTGTATTATCTCAGCCGGATGCTGGTAGGACCGGAACACAGAGACTCGCCAATTGAGAAGGTGTGTCTAGCTTTGGTCTTCGCCGTCAAAAAGCTACGACATTACTTGTTGGCTCATCAAGTTCAGCTCATCTCTCGGGCAGACCCGTAGAAATTTCTACTTCGACAACCAACCCTGATTGGAAGGCTAGGAAAATGGACTCTTCTCCTGATGGAGTTCGATATCACATACATCCCGCAGAAAGCAATCAAAGGACAAGGCATGGCGGAATTCTTGGCAGCACATCCTGTCCCCTTCGGCCTTTAAACACTGATCTGCCGGATGAAGCAACCCTGGGGAGCCAACCACTGCCCCTTGAGTCCCCCTCCTATCCTTTTCCACTGCTCCCCAAAAAAAAAACGATCATCGTTTCATTCAAACCCGCCCGGCGAAGAAAGGAAGCAAAAACCCGCTTTAGAGCAAATTCCCGGCTCTTCACGCGCGGCTACTCAATCTGTGGATTATGATTGAGCTTAACAACTTAGCTGACCTAGGACCGAACTCTAAATATGCGCGTGGCTCATCATAAGACCTTAGCCCGATGTCCTACCCAAAGACTGAAAAGGTAGTCACAGGACAACCTTTCCGAGTTCTAACTTCCAAACCTATAACTTGGTTTGCTTGCCTGCTGACTCCCCACCTATATTCCTCTCAATCAAAGACATGTTCTAGTTCCGCGATACGAGCTTGACTGTCGCTCTGAGACAGTATCTGTATTGGTTGGGGCTCCCTTCCCTACTGATCATAAAACAAATGAACGTAGTTAGAAAGATGGCACATCGATCTTCTGTACCGAAAGGGCTGGACCCTGTTCGTGCTGCGGAACGAAGAAAATCCGCCTTCCTTGGAAAAAGCATTCCTGACTCCGAAGTTTCAAAGGAGACTTGTTCCTTCTGAAGAGCCCTTCATTCTGCGACTCAGATAGGCTAGTATTCGTGTCTCAGCCGGAAGGGGTCGTAGGACTGACTCAGACAAAGAGAAGTACGATCTCCGAATCTATAAGCTTTGGCCTGCCTTCTTCCCTTATCTAATCTCTTAGGTAATAAGAAAGTGAATTGTCACGCTAAGGAGCTGACCAGTGACATTTCTGTCTCAATTGAAGTAAACCTTACTAGACTCGCTTGTAGGAGATCATCGCTCAGAAGGGCGTTCTTTCACTATAAAAAAAAGAGTTTAGAAGACCGGGGTCTCACCCACGAAAAGGTCAGAACTCTTGATCTAGCCCCACTTTCTATAGCAATTTATCGACATGTTGTTTCGAATGTCCTTGAAAACACACATACCCTGCCACTCGATGTAGGTTTTGCCAGCGATGTGTAGTAGGTTTGTTCAGTAGAGATGGGTAGAGCGCACAAGGAGAGTACTCGACCTAGCTATTGCCTCGGTCCGCTCGTTAGATTAGTGTTCGCTTATCTCTATCTGGTACTCTCGGATCGATTGATTCATTTTGTGTCTTCCTGGTCCCACTTGTTCATCAACATAGTTTAAAGCAATGGATGGTGCATAAGTTCAAGACCTTAGTCAGCGGAAGAAGTCACTTAAAATCCGATAACGCAAGAAAATGCTTTACCGAGAAAGAAAGGAAAGCCAGAGCCCAAATTCAATTAGGGGATCTTTGACTTCCAATTCTTCTTCTCTTTGTGACTCCGGCCCATGCTCTTTTGGCTTCCCGGAAGTCCAATGGGGGCGTAGGCCTAAATCTCCCTTGCCTGGCCACTTTATTGTATCGTTTCCTTTGCCCGTGTATTTTGTGGTTTTATCCCTTAAGATTGCCGCCTATCCCTGCTTCTCTGCTTGAGAACGCAGAGTTGATCCGGAAGGCAGCTGGTTTCCCCTCGCCTCGTCCCCCGCCCATGGTTACATGGCATCTAAGGTAGCTGCGATCCCTGAGTGCGAGCTCTAAAAGTTCAGACTATTTCATGCCGTGGTGTAAGAGCCATTCATTGAGTTTATTGAGCTCTTTTTTGATCCCCTCCCTCGCGTCTCGGTAACGCTTCCTCTTTCGGAAAGAATCTATTCATCAAATTCCTCTCCCTGCTTTTTGTAGGGCGAGCATATAAATTCCTCTGCCGCACTGTCTTAAACTACGGACTCGGTCGATCCACTCCCTATGCTCGGGCTTCTGTAAAAAGTTATACGTTCTGTCGTACATAGGACACCCCGAAAAGACTTTCTTGAGCGAATTGAGGGGGATCTTCGGCTGGAAACGGCTTCCCCGCAAAAGCGACTAAAAATAGCTCAGGTTTTAGGGGAGCTTGCCACAAGGTAACTAGCACTACTGCCACTGGTACTAGCACCCAACTCTTTTGCCTTCTGGCACCCAAAGCGCTTAGGCGAGCTTCACGAACATGCCGATTGTTTGGCACTATTGTGCAATTGATGTGCTGACCTGAAGGGACATTGGGTTCAACTGCCGGAACATCTTTCAGCCATCTGTCACAGGCGATCTTCACCCCATCGGTCTCCTGCCGGAACGGGTCCTTCAATCTGCTTGCGATCTCCACCTCCTGCGGTCGGAAGATCCTTGGTGGCTGCCCGGCCATCTGCGGGGTCAGCAATCACACACCCTAACCTGCCGTGGGGAAAGGAAGAACGAAGAGCAACCGCTACGCGCCTTGGGTTCAGCTAAAGTCCTTGGCACTCATGCCATTGGAATTGCTTCGAGCACTACACAGTCTAACAACATTGGACAACCAAGCCATTGGGGCATAGGCCAGCTTTGAGGTGTGGGGATCACCATGCATCCGTTGACTGCACAACTCTTCACAACAAGCGACACACTTCCCGGGCGATGCTGCTATCGCAACTAAATGCACTCCACCGGTGATGCTGCTATTACACACCTTAGGCAGCTAACGACGAGCATCAGTGCCTTGCACCTAGCTCCCACGGTGCTCATAGGCTCTTGTGGTCAGGAACTCACTCCTGGTCGAAATTCACATTCCCAAGCAACTAAATGCCTCACATCAAACGGTCTTGCTATCACGACTAAATGCCACGCATCGACTGAAGTTGCCACTGAGTACTTCGAGCTAACAAGTGAGCTTCTGCATCCGCATCCCACTGTTGGTTGATCTGGCCATATGCTGATGATGCGTCGAGCCAGGAATAGGCTGAGCAGATATAGGATTTCCAGGAATAGCTATCAGCTAGTAGTAGTAGTATCAGCTAGTAGTAGCTTGAGCAGAGCTCTTTGTCATAACTGGAATATCAGTGTTCTAGTTGACAACAGTCACTAGTTTGGTAATTGTTTTGAAAGTGTCACAACGATATAATCAAATATAAGTCAAGCGAAATAAGCCCGCATACCCCCTCTTCCTTCCCCTCACCTACTCTCCCACGCCTAAACTTCACTCCTGCCCGGCGAAGAGTTCTTTACTTACTTAGCTACTTCCTAACTACATCGAACTAAGATGGCTGTGGGCGGTGGACTTCCTAACTTACTTATTCCGCATAGCGGTGGACTTCCTAAGATCGGGCTCAGAGAAGCACGAGCGAAGCAAGCGCCTTATATTAGTCTTGCGTTGTAGTTATCCAGAGTGAAGCGTAGCGGTGTGAGCGAAGCAAGCGAGGGAGGGGGTTAGCCAGAGTGAAGCGTAGCAGATTCGCTAAAGCGTGGCGAAAGAGAAGTTCTTGCCGCAAAGAGCGATGTGATTGCAAGCACGAGCTGAGCTAAAGCATGCAAGAATGACTCACGAGCGTATTGATGCTCTCTTAAAGAAGGCGAGAGAAGCAAGCACGAGCGATGCAAGACTAAGGAACAAAAGAGTTCCCTAGCGCGTTCTGTGATAAAGCTGAGCGAAGCGCATTAGGGTTGATGGTGAAAGCTGACTTTATTTAAGGGAGGCGTACTCTTGCTCTCTTAAATGCTGAAGTACAAAGAAAGATAGAATGCAAGCAAGAGCGAAGCGCTGTGAGGGTTGATGGTGAAAGCTACGCGGTGTCTTGCGTTGTAGTTGAGTGAAGCTACGCGCAATAAGTCAGAAATGCAAATGCGTTAATGCAAGTCAATAGATAACGAAATTTCCCCTTCTCAAAATGACTCTCTTTCTTGACCACTTTACCTGCGATTCGAATATACTGATTAACAACTATGTTATACGCATTACCTCCAATGCTTCTCTGATTTCCGCAGGGGGATGACATCGAATAGGACGCCAGGCAGAGTGATCCCTGTTCTGGAGCACCTCTCTAACCGTTGTATGCTTGTTCTGAAGTCTTCTCCATGGGGATAGGAAAGAGGCAGTCCCCAATCCATGTGTCCCACCAGAATTTAGAGCAACCATTATTGACAATAAACTGATAATGTTGTAGAAGAAGCTCTCTGGCTCGAATCCAATTTGCTCGCAGAATGAATAGAGCAAAAATTGGCTTCCGAGATGTGATTTTGCTTCAGATGTTTTGCACGAAAGTCTTTTGCCCACATTGAGGTAACAGCATTCCACAGGAGTTTGGTTCTAAGAGCTCTCTGTAGATTCCTCAAAGACATGATGCCGAGACCACCTTGTTCAACCGGTCTGCATATATATCTCCATGATCTCCAATGCTTTTTATATCCTCCCTCCCGTTATCCCCAAAGAAAATTAGCCATATGTTTCTCAATGAGAGTATGTACTCCGCTCGCCTCGCGCGTATTCCCACGTGTGCTCCTATCTGGCGTGCGCTTACACACCGAAGGCTTTGCGCAGCCCCTTTAAGCTTGTATTCTCCGGCTTGGTTTGCAAAATTCTTTGAGTTAAAGGGGGATGTGAGTGCAGATCCTTTTGAAATCAATGTCTAGAAGCGAACTAGGTGACCTTTAAGGGGATGCACCCTGCTCCGCCCTCAGGTCGAGTTCAGCTGGACGAGTTACTTAGTTTGTAACGTCAGATACAAAGGGAACTGTCAGATCGAGTGAGGAAAGACTTAGTATGGCTCTCGATGGATGCGAGATAGATGTGAAATGCATCTGGTACCGGGGATCAGATATGAAGTTTCGAATCTTGACTTGACCCAGCTATAAGGGGTTGAAGTTATCTTGGAGTTATTACAGGAACAAGACCTTTGGAAGACTCATTCAACTCAAATAAAAGAAAGCAAGCTCAACTCAAAGATGCTCGGTTGAATGAACGGGAAGCTGCTCCACCAACTCAATAATCATCGAGAAGGGCATTTCCGCGGCGGGTTGAACAAGCTTTTCAAGTCCCAGGCTATGATACCGAGCGTAGAAGTAGAATAAGAATATGCGTAGGGGGCTTGAGACAGTTCTCAACTCTACTGAGGGTGGGCAAGATAGCATTTCTAACCGAATGGCACTTTTAGATAAAAAACATAGGATAGCGCTATGCCTTACATAGTAGGAATTCACTACCTGATCCACAAGCCGTTCATGCTTGCAACCAAGTCTCAGCTCCCGGCGCGCCAAATGGGTCTCATACTTGTAGGAGTTCACGTTCGTGGTCCAGCACAAGTCAGGAGTGCAGAACAAGGTCGCTGATGCCCTCAGCCGCGGAGCTCCTTCCCTGAGTTTATGACCTAAACCCCTTTCGGGGGACCGAACAAAATGGGGGCCTTGACTGTCCTTGGGAGGCGGAAACCAGACTAGAAAGGCTATTCCCGCAGGTGAGTGGATTTTGCATCAGGTGCTGTTCCATTTGTTTTTCGAACAACGCGCTAGGCAAACTACTTTTCTGGGGGTTGGCGGCATAGTCCTCAAAAAGCTAGGTGGATTCCATGGTTGTTGCTCGGATCTTGATTTCTTTCTATTTTCTTGCCTGACTTTGACCAATAGTTTAAACTTGTTTGTAAAAACAGGTATCATGCAATCGAGACTTTGATTTGTAACTCCGCCCGGCTCCGATCATCTCCGCGGGACTTGACTATTCTATCTATTGCTCCCGTAAGTGTGTCTAGAGTGCAAAAAGAGGGGTTGCGACCTAAACTGTCGCAACTTCTTGGGATTGGGATTTTCTCGTTCAACCTATTTCTAGGTAAGGCAGGCTACCTAAGACTCTAATTTTCCTGACCTCGAACATAAAGGTTAGCGAAGTCCTCCTTACTTCGCAACAACACAACCTTCTAGTAGCCCTTCCTTTAGTTCTAGTAGCTAGGGATTGAATGGATTGGTCCTACGAACAGATGACCGGGTTGCCGACTACCGTGGCCGTTCACTGCTTGAACGTTAGGGATCAGACACCCGTATCGAAGCCCCCGAGGAAAGAGATGCTTACACAACCGAACTCTACTTCTTTCCCCTCTCAACAGGTCAGTCAATATAAGGAGTAGTCCCCTGGTCATCAGTTAGTAGTTGTCCTCTTGCCTAGCGGAGTCAGCCCTTAATGGACAATGATAGGCAGACGATTTCACATCGCAGTCTAAGTGTGCTTGCTTTGCGCACAGCTGAATTTGAATCCGCTGGCTCATATGAGTTGCTCTTGGCTGACTTCCTCGAGAAAGGCTTTCTGCAACTAGAAAATGAGAATATGACCTTCCTTCCAGGGGTCGGGTACGGGATGAAAAAGCGATTTCACGCTTAAAGATCGGTCCCGTCGATAAAGTTTTCAATGCTAGGATAAGATAACCAAAGCGGGCATAGTTCCATGTAGTGAATTCTAGTAGTTTTTCCATTGAAACCACTCCCTTTTGTGTTCGCCCAGCTAGATATCAATATGTATCTCAAAGCAGCATTTCCTTTCACAGGCGAATGCTAAAAGATAAGCAGAAAGAACAGATTGACCCTCTACCAGATCTCTAGGTTTACCAAATCCTTCTCAACCAAATGTCTTGTGAAATAGGGCATTAAGTCAGGAATCTTGAACAGAAAGAGGTGGGTGATCCCTCCGCTGGAAAGAAGGATACCTAAAAGTGATATCTGTAGGCTGGGATTGATACGCTTCGACTTAGCGGCTAATGCACTCTCTTGATCCAATGCTCAATCTTTCGCTCAAATGGCCGATAGAGAAATCTTCAAGCTGTTCTCAACAGATCTTGTGAGACACAAACCCTCGGTGAAGCACTGCATCTTTCTAGCTTCAAAGAAAGAGAAAGACAACGAAGTGGGATTCTTTCCCAAGCTTAGGACTTTGATCAATGGGCACTAGAGAGAGGCGCTAACATGCAAAAAGCCTCCTTTCGGGTGGGTAAAGCTCCTCGTTCAGCAGATAGAGATGGAACCTATGCAAGATTGAATGCAGTGCTGCTTGGACAACATCAATGCATTTAGTCAGCTAGGAAGCACTAGCTAGGCAAGTCATACTGGGAATGCTGTTCCACACATTTGCTCAATTCATTACAAGGCCCAGCTGAGAGAGGACATGCAAACTTTCCAAAGAGATGAGAGAGAGGTGGTATGTGTTGACGAATGACTACCCAGAGGTGGCAAACGTTAAAAGATGTACACGGATAAAAGAAAGAGAGAAGGACTTCATCCAAGGGCACTTACTACAAGGATCCAAGTCTAGAAATAGCTGTGGTCGAGTATGATTCGACCTCTGAATCTGAAGACGAAGAGGTGTGTGCAAGGGAAGCCCTATGAGTGCCCAGCGTTAACCAAACCCAAGGCGCTTGCGTGAATGAATCCGGTCTTTGGAGGAGAAGGAAAGATAGATGTTCGGCACTCTATAATAACAAAGGCGTTCCAGCTTCAGTTCTCATCACAAGAATTTTTAGATTACTCAAGGACTTATGCAGTCTTATCCGGCCTAAACTTTCCACATCTTCAAAGCAAAAAGCTGCATTAGGGGATCGAAGACACTACTCAGCCCTCCATCCCTCGCATTATCAGGTGGCTGCACCCTCCCTCTGGTGTTCTCAAGTTGAATACCGACGGCTGCTCAAGGGGAAACCCGGGTCCTACGGCTGGCGCAGGGGTCGACCATCTCGGCAACCTGGTAGTAGCTTTCTCACTATGGCTATCCCCTTATATGTAGCCATAGGATCACCTTCCTTCTCAGCTATCTTGGCTTCAATGAATTGTTCTATCACATCTTTCTGAGTAGCTAAATTCTCAATTGTTATAAGGTACTCAGGCTGATGCGCTACTGCATGTGTCAAGGGTTGTTGTGGAAATGCCCCCAGACTGGCACTGGTGGGAGGAATGGGCTGCCCCCATTGCGGTATCAGCTACAGGTAGGGCATGTGTCATTTCTCCCCGAAGATTATGATTGCTTTGTTCTTCCTTTTCAATTCAGTCATAGCTCCATGCTGCATTCTAGCCAATTGCTGCTCTAAATAGCCAATCAATAATGTCAAAATATGGGTTATCTTGTTGCCGAGAGGCGGCACGCTGTGATAGATGGTGTTTACCCAATACTTGATACAGTTTCCATCAGTGGGGGGGACCTAGGCAACTCAGGGTCATGTGATGTCGATGCTCTTTCCTTCCCCTTTTGGGTTGGCATAGCCTGCGTATGAGCCATTGTTTGTTTATGGTATAGCTTCTTGTTCATTAGGCAAAGTAGCTGGATCAGGACCACCTCTTCCAACCATATAGCAAGTGAAGACTTTTACAGATCGAAGATCAGTTGGAGCCTCTCTTCCCTTATGAGATTGTGTGTGAAGACTTCGAGAAGCTGGACCATCAACATGAGTGAGATTCTTCATCTGAGAGTCATAGACAATCTTCACAGCTTCCTGTCCTCTCTTGCAAGAAACTCCCCTCCTCCTCTGAGAGATTGGGGGAGGTGAAGGTGCTTGAGCAACATAGCTTCCATTATTTGAATATGAAGGTTGAGAAGATCAGATCAGGCAGGAAATACCCTATAATGATCGCCATTCTTCCTATGATATATGCAGTCAATTATGGGAATCGTTCTACTAAAATAGGCCTTTATACTTAGAGTAGACTCGTGCTCTCAAGACGCGAAACTGCGAAAACTCATCCGCTTGTAAATTCTTTCTTCCGCGCGCGCAGCGCATACGCTTAAGGGTATTTCTTCCGCGCGCGCAGCGCATACAAAGAATCAGGCTGTGATCACGCCTCCCTTATACTTAAGCGATTTCAAGACGCAAGTCTCAAGTTTGAGAATAGAGAGTATAATAGGCTTATTTGAGAATAGAGAGTATAATAGGAGAGAGGTCAGGGCTAAAGGTGGGGAAGAAGAAATTCAATTTGAAAAGAACCCACTTCCTTAAGTTATAGAGCGTCTGGCCTTTATACTTAGCTGAAGCAAGCACGAGCTAATGGCATGCGTAGCTAACTTCATAGTTCCCTAGCCTAGAAAGAATAGGCCGCAGGAAAAGCGCTAATGGAGATAGATGCAGTAAGACAACAGGAGCTTCCGACCTCCATCTTTTGCCCTCCCTCGTTTGCACGCAAATCAAAGGATTTTTATAAAAGCTTCTTTCCCCCTCAATCCTCAACACATGGGGGCTCATCGTCAACTGGCTGCAACAATTTCATGATTGTGACCGGCTAGATAGGGCTTCGAAAGTTCCGAAATAAACCAACTGTCCGACATTAGAGATGCATCTCGACTCCCCTCATTCATTGATAGAAGACAATGCATCCAGATGCTGCTCCAAAGACTCCTCAATAGAGACAAAGGTCGCTTAACGTATAGACGCTACTCCTGAGTATGCTTGTCCCTCGCTCTCCCTCGAAAAAGGGTACCATGAGACCTCATCGCCCGCCAGACAAGTGTTTCGGCACTCTTATATCCAGCAATCGCATTTCTGGTCAAAGACAAGGAGTCATCGCTACTACAAAATCTCGTCCCAACTCTTGCCAAACGATGCGGTGTGGCATGCTCACAAAAAGCATTCAATCTGAGATCCGAAAAAGCGCCATACTTGAGTTTAGAAGGTCGGTCTAATCTTTTCGATCAGTCTCATGCTATCGGAAGTCTCGGTAAAGACACAAACTCTGCCCTTTCCTTTAGAGGTATGTGGAAGTTGTAGTGAATCATTCTACAGCGATCCATCAACCTAATAACCCAAAAGTCGCAGAAGTGGGTCACTCAATCAGGATTCATGGCGCACGTCTTTATAGTTTATTGATTCGGGCTCAGACTACAACGAGAAAAGATCTTGTCCCAGTTGGGAGACGTGCCAAGAACAGGCATATAGCGTGGATGGCTCTAAGCTCAAGACTCCGCTTAGCTGCTTCTAACGAAGATAGTTCTCCGCTGAATTAGAGTAGCAACATGGTCCTCTCGCCAGCCAAAAAAGGTACATAGTGGAACCAAGCTACCGATTCAAGCGCGCAAAGCCCTAGCTAATGAACGAAAGAGCGCCTTCTTTCAGAACCTTGCCCGGAAAGGGTTGTTTGCAAGCACGAATACCAAATAAAGTTGGCAGATATGTAATACAGGGAAAGAAGAAATCTCACCTCGCCCGTTGCCTGCACTAAGGGGCAATGAAGTGATTAAAAGCAAGTCATGCCTCGACGGAAAAAGCCCTTATTAAAGGCATCAATGCACTAAGCGACGATCCCATAGTGGTTCAGTAATCGGATGCTCTTTCCATGCTTCCTTTGATACAGTCATATGCTGCAAATCTTTAAAGCCAGGGCAAGAAGTTTCAAGCTTGAAGACAAGTTTCGTACGCACAACAGCAAAACTATTTTCTTTCGTTCCCCACCCATAAGGTGCTGCCATCTCTGCTAATCACCCCCCTTCACTCTCTCCTGCATCTGGGAATCCGAGCTTTCTTGGTATTCTTCGCCAGGCAACATGAATCAATCAATGCTTAAAACATAGGACATGTTGTCCAGTGGAATCCTTCATCGCTTCGTCCATGAGCGGTCCGTAGAGCGCTTTATCCCTATCACCTTAGGTATTATATCTATTCTATATTCATAGGGAAGGCTTTCAACCGATTGGTCAAACCGAGTCAGGGCTGCAAGGAATCATCCATAAAGACTACCGTGGCAGGAGTCTCAGATGCAATGTCCGGTGCAGGATCTCTCCCCTGGGATCAGTCAACAACTGAGATATTGGATCCACTCCTTCTTCTTTCCAGTCAGAACTCAGCCTGCTCTATTCCTTGTCAGCTGAATGAAACGATTGATTTGGATTCCTCGTGAAGTCCGCTTTGGCTAAAATCTCCCTACTGATTCTTGACAACAACCAATGCTTGAACTCATCTTAGCTAGCAACCCTCGCTACTCAATGAACAAGAAAGCTTATCCGCTCTCTCCGTCCTCTCATGTCTCACCGGAAAGCTTTAGTTGCAACTACTTTAAACATAGCTTTCCAAGAACTACAACTCGACCTATTACTACCAGAAAAGCTAGTTGTTTAGGACGAATGCTAGTAAATCCAGACTAATGCGTCTTTCACGAACCTAGCCCTTCTATCTAATAGTGAGGATTTCCAGTCGAAAGGGAATGTCAAGTTGTAAAGAAAGATATGAAATAAAGGCGCGTAGCGATTGACAACACATCAAAAAGGGGCTGCTCCAAGGCTGATAAAAGTTCATCAAGCTCGAGACAGGCAGCCTCGGGGTCAAGAGGGGGATACTCTTTATGCGTAGGAGAGGGCAGGTTCTTCCATCTCGCTTGTCGGCCTAAGAGGGTTCTCCTGACCTGATTGCTCGGAGCGAGTTTGGCCGAAGGTGGTGAAATAGAGGTCCAACCAGCTACGAGCGACCCGATGGCGATTGACTGAGACTACCCCGGTTCCAATTCCAATAGAAGCTCCGGCGGAGAGCGGAGAACCAGAACTCTCGGTCGTCGAAGCAGTTTTACATAGCTTTTAGGGTGGTTCTTCCTAATGGGGATTGGAATATGGAGGTGGTGCAGCTGCTGCCTCAGTCGGCTCAGTCATTCATCAGCTCGCCGAAGGCTAACAAGACTCAGAAGCTAAGTAGAACTAATTAGTTCCGTACGGGGAAGTCCGCACACCTGAGTTAATAGATTAATTAGTTGAATGCTTGCCCTTACGAAAAAACATAGAAGAATGGAACAATTGAGGGATGGGTGACCGTTCGACTTTATATGCCGATGTAATGCCAAGAATATTAAAAAATAGATGAGAAAGATGTGATTACATTATGGAATTCTAAAAAGCACAAAGATGAAATGAAATAAGTCGTTATGAGGTGCATACCTCATAGAAACTTAGATGTATAGTCTTCAGAGTTAATAGCTAATAGGCAATGGAACTAGCGATAGCTTTCTTATGAGACTGACTCGCGACCCCTAGGCGCTCGCAACTGTTGTTACTGATTACGCACTCGCTGCTCTTATCGCTCTATCTTGTGGTCCGCTTTCTCTTTCTATGCAACTCTTTAGTTAGATGTTAGATGGTTAGCTCCTCTTTCTTGAGGTTCTCTTCTTGGTTTAGTTAACTCCTGCATCAGGTGCTACTCTTTAGGCAGCTCTGTCTTGTGATTCCTACTCCTGAGATGGAGTCACTCTACCTTTAGGTGTATTCTTTTGTAGCTCTCTCCTTTTGTAGTAAGTCTAAACTGCCTCTTAGTCCCCATGTTAAGAGGTGCTTTCCGAAGGCGAATAAGCGCCGCTTAACAGCCCCCTCTACTGTGTTAGCTAACTTAGCAGGAGCTCCTTCGGACCCTTTCTTTTTTAAAGAATATTCCCTGCCATCAAAGTTTGATTATATGGAATTGGAGTTTCTTGTCCAGGGCAAGCTAGTTATCGGGAATCCATGTTCAGGGCTGAATACTGATTGACTTTATGTGACAAGATCCATTCAGCAGGTAAGGAGTCTTTGCCAAGGCAAAAACACTATTTCAAATAGCAAGGAGGCAAGCGTAAAATGGGCAGGAGATGAGAAAGCCAGTGAAAGAAAGTGATAGTAGGCCAGCTGGCAAGGGATAAGGGCTAGGAGTTCTCTTTTCAAAGGAGTCAATCCATTTAATGGATAGGGCTTTTTTTCTCTTTCCCTGGTGGGGATAGCAATAGAATGTACTAGTAGGGATGGATATATCTGTAATAGTGCTAGTTATATTATATATAATATAATTGTATATATGATATGGCTTGAATAGGGCTACTCTAATAGGGCTTTGTAGGACTACTACCAGTACTAGGGGTATAATGCAAATATATATAAGGATTTCCCTTCTTTTTTTAATGAGAAATATTAGAATATGGACCCTATAGAATATGTTCGAGGGCAGGCAGGAATTACACAGGGGTTTAGGATTAGAGCCGACCAGTCCCTGGATAGTAGAATAGAAGTGCTTCTGCCTTTTGAATTCCTGAGTCCGTGTAAGCTAGTGAAGCTATTGTGAATCGCAAGCGCCTCCCCCTATCTTTAGCTTTCGCTTTATTCGCGAGTCATTTCTTCTCCTTTGGAATATCCCTTCTCGCTAGTATTAATAGGGACAGCCGAGTTAGTTTCAGTGTCCGTAACAGCAGTTGCAAGCTAGCAAACAAGTGAGAGAGAAAGCGAGCATTTTAGGGCAATTAGGCCAATGGCAATCCAAGAGTCTTTTACAGCCATTGAGCAAAAGAGTGAGGAGGAGTCCATTACAGCCAGCGAGCTAGTTTCAGGGCATCTATTTATCTTCCTTGGATCGAGAAGGAGTGATAGGGGTTGCAGTACTAATGGCATAACGCTCTTGTGCGAATCTTTTAGATCAAATTTCAGGCCAGTTTCGTTCCCTGGAGATTGAGTTGTAGACCCATAACCATTTGTTTGTTTCCCCTACAGTTCAAAGCCTGAAACTCTGACATACCTGAGGGAGAGATTCGCCCCTATATAGAGATAGGGAATACCAGGGATTACCCTCAAGTGGTGAGTGCTAAGCGCTTTTCATGTCGTGTCAGGCCATTTGCTCTCGATGACAGGCCCGTGGAAGTTGCCTTTTTTGAGTCCTTTGAAAGAGCTATTGAGTTTCCTTTCCTGTACTTGACGGTCAGTAATCCGTCGACTCTCTGCCACTTTACTTACCAGTGTGGGTAATTTCTCTAGTGGAGTGCCCCGGCGGTTAGAATCTCTCTAGTACGAGTTTCCTGTAAGCCAGTGCTTTGATCTCTTGCTAAGACAAAATGATTTACCAGGCCCGCGGCAGTTATCTCGCTAAGGTCCATAGATATACTGGTACGGAGAATATAGATATACTTTTTAACTGCTATTCAGAAGAAAAGAAAGGGTCTTAGGGCCTAAAGAAGAATAAGTACAATACTGAGCCAACGATCTCCCGAGAGTTAAGCACTTAAATATACCTGTTTTCCAGCCAGTTGGATTCTTTCTCGCTGGGAGTTCCCCTCCAGTGATAATACCTTCCATTATTAGTTCCTCGCCATCCCGACTTGTCCCTGTCCCTTAAGCAAGAAGGTCAAGCGCTAAAAGGCTAGTCTCTAAGTTAGCAAGTCAGGCAAGCTAGGCAAGAAGCAAGTTCAGTCCGGGATGTAAGCTAGCTATGGAAAGCAAGTAAGTAGGTAGTTATAGGAAGGCAGTCAGTCAAGCAAGTGACTGAGCTTGTAAGTGAGAGTAAGTGAAGTCCGTGAGTGAAGTCAGAGTTTAGTAAGCTCTTCCCCGCCCAACTTTATATCCGCTGCCTTCCACTTCCCAACATCCCTTTTCAGCTTCTTCTCTGCAGCCCCCACTACTATCTCATCTATCCCGGAGTCGTATACACTAAGCGAAGCGGTTAAAGGCGTTAAAGGCAGGCTTCAAGTAAAGAGTTGTTAGGCGTGCACTCTCAATCGTATATAAGTCCTAGGTCCCTCCGGTCTTCGTTTAAGTAATGAGATGTCAGGAAGTACGAACGATGCGAGAGAGGGACAGAATGAGCGGAAAGAGAGTGGAATTGCTCGCTTGATTGATTAGATCCCTTAGGCACCGACTTACTTGAGATCCCTTTATCTGCTTTTTATTTGAGGCCAGTTGAGATATTGTTGACTTAGGCCAGTAAGCAATGAAGGTGAGGCTTGGAAGTACACACCTGCGCGGATCTTTGGTCACTCCAGTCCGGAGGCAAGTCACTAAGCAAGGAAGGAAATCCACGCCGGGCAGCTATTGGCATAACCACGCTCTGCCCCGGTCAGTTCACCGCTTCATCCCTCCTCCCATGCCTTTTCTTAACCAGAGGTGAGATATAGCCTCACTCCGATGCGCGCTTAACTTCACTCCGTCCCTCCGGGATAGTGACTTAAACAACCGGAGGTGTCCACTCCCCCACGCCTAAACTTCACTCCTGCCCGCCCGGAGAGAGAGACAAGAACACCGGTCCTCCACCTATAGTTCCGTTGGGGCTTCGACTAACAACTTGACTGGACGACTCGTGGGTCCGGGGATGATTCATAGTAGTGCCATGGCAGGAGTGAAGATAGAGTGAGTTATAGAGGTATCCGTCGTAGTAGTTAGTAGGCTAGTTCGGATAGAGCTAGTTAGTAGTAGAGTTCTTGTGTTAGTTAAACCTACAGAGATGGACTCAAGGTTCTGAAAGAAAGCAGCAACGTAGCTAGGTGAAAGGTCGACGATGGCCGGGTGGGGTTAGCGGATGGGTCTTGCAAACTCGAGACTTCGACTGACTTCTCCTCTAGTGCACTTCCCCATTAGTTCCTCCACTGCTACCTTGACTGGACTTATCTGATTGTCTGATTCTGCTAGTCTTTTTGCTATTTAGATATCGCTTTTCCTTCTCCGTCGTAGGAGATTTCGAGGTTTGATGCTCTTGATTGGGAACCTTATTATTGCCAGCCTCACTCTGACGGATCAAGACCGGCTCCCCAGTTGAAGGAAGGATCGAGGCATGCTTTTAACCGGCTTCAGTTCTGTCATGAGACTCTTCGTCCTTGCGACTGCTGCTATCCTGGAGGTTCAGGAATTCTAGAAGCGCACGATGCGCCGCTTCCCTACCTTCCTCAGACCCCTCAGGTAGATGATCTTTGAGCGGTTCCTGCTCCACTACGGACTCCGTAATCGGTCTCCATGAGACTGATTTCTGTCCCGTTGCACCAGTTTGCCAAGATTGGTCTCCATAGTTTCCACTATCTTAGAGTTCCCTTTCTGACTCGAACTGGAAGCTTTAGTCCTGATGCAATCATCCTCTTTATGGCCAAATTTCCTGCAAGATAGGCACTCGGGACCTGCATGAAACCATCGTCCCCCATGCCAATCAAAATGCAGTCCGGAATAGATACATCGATCTCAATGCAAAGTCGAGCACCATCAATCCGACCCAACTTCTGAGTTGCCGGACCTATGCGAACAATACCGGATGCTATTGAAGTCAGACTGCCAAAAAGGCCGAAACTAAGGTGTCCACCTGCAAATTTTCACCGTCTGGCCTAACAGGATCCAACTCTCCCTCGTCCAAGAACGAATTCAATCCTCACCAACGGCGATCAAAGCGAGACAAAGAGACCCCATTCGATACACCCCACTTCTCCTTGAGAGCCTTTTTGATATCGTCGAGCTTGGCTTTATAGAACAGAACTTCAAAATCAGGCAGACCTTGAAGAGACCTTATCAATTTCTTCCTTTGAGAAAAACACAGCTGGAACCGGCAACAGGGGGCATAGGTGAGGCGTAGCAGTCCTGAAAGGAAGGTCCACGACCAGATCTTCCAGCGTGTCTCTTGTCGAAACAGCCTGTGCAAACGTCTTGGAGGGGTTAGCAGTTTCCTTGAAAAAGTCTCTGTATGGGAGGAGGAGAGGAAGGAAGCGCAGACGGGAGGGAGAACGAGCCTATAAGCTTGTGTGTGTAGTCCTATAACAGAGGCGAGTGGAGGTATTGGCGAGCAGCGTACCAGCGCCTCCCTTAGAGTGAAGTTGACATTCACAGGCCTTGTGAGAACTCCGCCATAGTCAAAAAGGGCTATAGTACTATAGCTTGACTTCGTTTCGTCTAGAGCTCGAGACTCGTCGACGTTAGTCGGCTACCTACCTTTAGCTGTCAGTCAGATCAGGGTTGGGGGGGTTCCTTCCGTCTCTTCTCGAACTGCTTTGCCAAGTGTTCCTAAGTCTCCCCCTGGCCTATGATAGGCAATACGTCACTCTGATCTTCTGGGCTCTTTCTTCGAGAATAGGGTGTTTCAAGAGGAACCCGGATTTGAGCTACTGGAAACAAGTTTGCGTATCTGACGACTGGCCTTTTTAGGAGTTTCCCTTGGACGGACGAAGTCGCTGCTGTTCGGGTTTCGAGTTCCGATAGAGGCTGAGGTCTTATTTGGGAGTCGCCGCTTGCATGCAGGTTTATAGGCTCGTTCACCTTTATATATCTTAGGTTTCGACTTCCTTTACTCTATGGAATTTCTTCCGTGTGAGATCGGTTTACGATCTAAAATCGTGCATCTCCTATTTGGGTAAAGTTCAATCTCATAAGGCCTGGGTGTGAATATGTTTCGATGAGCTCAGATCACTGCTTTCCCTCATGAATGAATGCAGATCGTGCTTGCTACCCTCACTTCTCTTCGCTTCCCGATTAACTAGTTCTTTATTTATACTTAGCTGACCAATGAAACTAGTCAATTTATCGATCTTTACTAGTGTTTCACTGGTTTCCATTAGTACCTGCCTTGCAATGATTGGTTGGTAAATGGGGAACAGGGCATGAATTAATGATATCCCTTGTCTGGGACAATCAGAGGGCCACCAAAGACTTCTTAACCAACCCACCTTCGAATCAAAGGAACTGTCTCGACTAGGAGGGAGTATGAACAACTGAGCGAGCTTTAATAGCGGGGGCGAGGAAAGGGAAAGGAAGACACTCGCCCTATAGAATGAATAAGGGAAAGAATGTTACGGATGAGTCCTATTTATCCGGTATCCCCGTAATAATTGAATAAGGGGAGAGGGTTTTAAAAAAGGCTCGAGCGAGAGGTAAGCGAGAGCTTTGCTCAAAGGTCGCCTGGGTTTTTTTATTGCATGAAAAAAAGAGGAAGCATAGACAAGAGCAACGGTTTACTCGGTTGAAGCAATAGAGGCATAAATCAAGCTAGCAGCAGACCTCGTGGCAAAGCTATAAGTATAAAATTTGATAGAAGATCCCGTGCCTGCAGCTTACCCCACAGCATAACAGTGAGAAGCACCAATTGAGGTTTTTCCGGAACCACCAGCAGAGAAAGCAGCGGAAAGGAAGGTAGCAGTAGTTTAAGAATGTAGCTGACTAAGTTCCAGCAGCGAATTCAATGGCAAATCTAGGCGTGGATCGAGATTGAGTCCATGTTCGAGCGCATGCATTAAAGCCAGAAGCAAAGGTAGAGGTAGCGGGTTCACCCGTTGATTCAGAACCAACAATAGTTGATTGCATACCCAGTTGTCCTCGTTTACTTAGATTCAGTTGGAGCTCAAAAGCTTGTTTCAACATCCGAGGCAATTCGAGTACCGGAGCTCGCAGCAGAGCCTGTGGAGGAATACAATGAAATCAGAACAAAGCAGGTAGACCAAGCAAGCTTACAGAGGAATTCAAACTCAGAATAAGCTCTTTTGACCAATTAGCACGTTTGGTAGCCAGAAAGAGGATATCATAGAAAGCATTCACAGTAGTTTCTACTGATCAAAAGCACATTCATTCAGTAAGGGATTTCTCCTCAAAGTAGTGTAACCTAGCTCAATTCGCCTCATTGATTCCTTCTACAAGCCTGAAATCTCGACTCCTCCTTTCTTTCTGAGCCCAGCCACATTTCCATTTGGTTATGCTATACGCTAGTACTTGTTGCGGGGGCAGGCCATAGACCTACTAAGTCGCTAGCTATATATATAATTTTATCAAGTGTGAAAGCGGAAGGTCCTGCACATAAAAAATATTCCACTTCAGAGACCCTTTAAAGCCTTTGATTACGTGGTCAAGACCCGGTACTACGGGAAAAATATGAGATGTGGCAGAAAATACCCAGAAATGGGTGTAGAATCAACTCGCAGAAATGCCCGGTCAAAGAAGGGCTTGCTAGAACTCTGAAGAAAGGCTTAAAGCAGAGCTTTCTCACTGACTCAGGAAAGGCTCAATCATCAGAAATGGTTCGAGGAGAGCTTCAATCGAAAAAAAGCCTACTTATTCTACTCGAAAACCCTATTAGGCAGTAGTGGCAAGCACAGGCGAGAGGGAAGATTACCTTCTTACAAGGCTAAGATTTGAGATTTGCTTTTGTCTCTCCCAAAAGAGCTTTGACTTATTCGTAAGCGTCTGAGACGGATCCGGGCGTCACAGGGTGACCTCTAAATCATTAATTGGAAGCTGTTCAAGAGGTTCGACACATCTATGGGCGCTCAAAACAGACTATGTTGCCAGACAACATACTCTCTTTAGAACATAGCTTGGTAAGATAGTATGGTGCACTGCTATGATAGAAAGTGGGATGGGACAGATGACCCCACGGGGAACATCCTAACACCCTAGAATCAGATTAGGAAAGAAGTGAAGTTAGCTTGGATGACAGATCATTTCAGTTAGCGAACACCGCTTGTGATCACAAGCTGACTTTGAAAGCCTATTATATTATTTGCAAGCACGAGATGAGCGGTGTGAGCGTAGCGGTGTGCAAGTCAATAGCTAACAAATATGCGTATCTGTTAATGCGTAGCTAACAAAAGAGTTCCCTAGAAGAAGATGAGGAATGAAGATATCAAAGGGCGCTTGTTCTCTCCGAGTGATAGAGTTTACTTCCCCGGCTAGTATACTGGGATTGATTTTGTTTGATTCCCATTGACTTCTCGTTGCTGATTGGCAGTGATTGTTCTTGTTTTCTTATGGACCGGACACTGAGAGTTATGGACTTGCCCACTACACTCAAACCGGAGGTGAGATAATTACGGAGCCTGCCCCCGCATCAATAACTTAACACATTCCCTCGGCGCACGATGTGAATAGATCCCTCCTAATTGAGTTATGCAGCGGAAGAGCTATTGAATGAGTTATGGAAGCCGCATTGACTGATTGACTGAGTTAAGCCCCCAGGACTTTAGAGAGCGGAGGTGTGTCCGCATCAACAGGAGTGACTTACAGTTAAACCAGTGCCGGGGGGAGAACTGCTGACTTCTTCTTCTTGTTATAGTTAACCCTCAGGGTGAGCCCGGGGGAAATAAATAGAGGTCTGGCCTTTATACTTAGCTGAGCTGGAGTTATTCATTGATATTGGGATCTCCGGGAGTGCGTTAGTTAGGCTCATCGACTTATTGAGCCAGGAGGCAGGCGCTCCGGTGTGTATCTACTCCTTGTGGGCGTGTAGCGGGAAAGCGAGGAGTTGAGGCGCATAGCGGATACGCTTAACCCAGGTGAAAACATCCCTGAAAGACTATCCGTCAACTCTTCCGAATAGGCAGTCGTACTTTAATGACGTAAAACAAGACCACTTGTCTACATCACGGTCCGAGGAAGGGCTTTCCACGTCCAAGCCCGGATGAACAGGGATCCTTGAGACCCAGGGCAGGTACTTCCGTTGAAGTGAACCCAAAAAAGACGTTTAGTTCTATTTCTTGGACCCAGCCGTAGTGCGCGAAAAATCACTCTCCCCCACCCGAGTAGTAGAGTTCGTTGCCTCAGTTAATCGAGTTCTGGAGTTATGGACTGATTGTTTGAGTGAAGAGTGATAGACTTCGTGTCCCTCATAGAGTTGTTGTTGCAGTTAGGAGTAAAGAGTTATTGAGGTAAGCGAGGGAGTCGTATCCGAAGCGTGCACCACCGGTGTAAGCAGGAGTGAGGGCGAACAAACCAACGAATTCCATTGCCCCCGGAGTGTTAACCGGTTAGGCAGGGAGTGCAGTTAAGTTGTTAGTGTCCGGCCCATTGATGCGGGTTCCGGTCCGGGTAAGTCATGTTGTTGAGAGCGGATGAGAGTCAAGAAGAATGATCTCGACGGGGAGGAGTCACAGGCGTATGAGAGTCATCAAGTTAGGTCCGGGCGGGCGAAGAGCTCTATAAAACAACATCTATCTGCCCAAATATTCTCTTCCTGTTCCGCTGCCCCTGATCATTCCCCTTCCACTTCCTAATAACTCTAATCCCTACCCTACGGAGTCTATTCCCTAACAAGGAGTCAAATCCCTAAGCTCAATGCCCTAAGTCCTCAATAACTATCTAGGTCAAGTAATCCGGGCAGGCGTCAATCAAGGTCTTACTGGGCGTGGGGCTGGCTGAGTCTCCGGTCTGGCAAGTGATGTTATTGATGAGGTCGGGGATAGAAGTAATGAGTACAAGACTTGTGTTCTTGATGTTGTTGAATGGCTGAGATGAGCGGAGCAGAGGTGAGCGGGCTGACTCTAGTTAAGGCGAGTAAAGAGCTGTTGACCCTCCGGTTTCACTATTCCGTATCCGGCGAGAAGGCAGGTGTGCACTAAGCAGTTAACTAGAAGAAAAATACATACCCGGCGGGAAGTCAAACAATTCTCTATTCCCTAGCTCTAAACAATCAGTCATGGGATCGAAGTCAGGCAGGGGGAGCGAAGCGCAGCCGTCTCCGCAAGCACGAGCTACGCGCTAAGCTTTCAGCGTGGACTTACTTATTCCGCATAGCGGTGTGAGCGAAGCAAGCGAGGGATGAGCGAAGCAAGCGAGGGATAACGCAAGACTAAGGAACAAAAGAGTTCCCTAGCGCGTATCGAAGCGGTGGTAAGCCTGAGAGGAGCTGGCACGCACGTAGTTGGAAATCGTAATATGCTAGGATAGAGATAGCCGATAGAGATAGCCGATAGAGATAGCCTTTGAACGCTAACTCTTAGGCAGGGCTGAGCGAAGCAAGCGAGGGATGAGCGAAGCAAGCGCCTTATCTAATATCTTGCGTTGTAGTTATCCTGAGTGAAGCTGAGCGGCCAAGTCAATAGCTGCGAAGCGATGTGATTGCTAGGAAGTAATCACGAGATGAGCGGTGAGGCACGGCGTATTGAGTCGGGCTCTCTTAAAGAATAAAAGGCGGCGCGCTAAGCGGTTAATGCAAGAATTCATGGATGCGACTCTATAATCAGAATGAAGCCGACCCAGATGTACCCGATTCAGTTATGACGGCACCATCCTTAGTCCGTGGTTTAGGGCCTGAGGCATAGCTTAAAATGATGGAACTTCTTTCTTGTCCGATTTACAGTCCTCGTACTTACCCACCCGCTCGTAAGCCGTCATCTTCCGGTGCAGTGGCCGATAATATGTGTACTTACTGCTCTAACTATACTCTAACCAGGAACCCGAGAAGCAGATCCAGCTCTTTCAGACCCTAGTTCCGACCAAACTCCAACTCCTTGTCGATTGGAAAGTCTGATGGTAATATCTAGCTTGTGACTATTAGCCCCTGGTTGCTTAGTCCCCGTATGAACTCGCCTTGCCGACTTTCCAGTATTGAGACACAAGTGGTCAAGATATTCTTTCGTCACTTTGTCTAGTTCTATATTGGAATGCGTGCTAGACAATGAATGTGGTTCTGTTGCCAGTCATAGGCTTTACCCTGACTTGACCATCGATTTCGACCCCAGCAATTTCAATCTGTTAACCCCTGAATCTTCAACTGCTTAGCCTGGACTCCTAGCTCCCGAGGAAAAAGGTCTGGTCGAGTCGAGGTCAATCTATGGCAGGTATTGTTTGGTCTGGAGTGCGGTGCATAGGTTCTTTCGGCCATCGATGTATGGGAACCTTTTCATGCTCGAAGCAGCAGCTACCGGATAGGAAGACCCATCATCATTGTTCCAACCTCTGATGATGTGAGGTCTTTCTTCTCCTATGAAGGCAATCAGCGGAAGACTCACGCATACTGGGAGGGTACGACTTCAAGGAATAGACCATAGGCTTTGTTTCATGAGGGGTACGTAAGCACTTCTCCCTTGAGTGCTCCTGGAGCCTTTCGCAGAGCGAGTCAAGTAAGCAGCCTCTTGTTGGCGTAGGTTTTCAGGCTATGGAAAAGACCGAATGAATGCATTTCTTCTTCGTATCGGGGATCGGGAGGGAATAAAAGCTATCGTAATCATTCATTAATCCGGTCGACGAGACTCACCACTATCTGACTCTGCACCCTAAAATAGGCTCCACACTCTTTAGGTTTGCCTACGACTTTCTCAACGAAAGACCCATCCGCCAACCCCGAAGATCCCCTACTCTTTAAGGCCACTGCCAGCCAAGATAGTTCACGCTTTGCGAGAAAAGATCATCGTCGAACCTTTACCCAATGGTAATCTATGTTTATAGATTAAACCTCAATTACGTTTTTTCAGTAGTGTGAGCTGGGCCTAGACTAACCAACCAGCGGTAGAAGACATTTTTCGGTAAAAGGAAGGAGCATTATTCCCTTTCTTGATTTGACCCAAACAGATAGATTACAGAGTAGCACTTCGCTTTGTTTTGCGAAAGCACAGTCATCCCGCACTGATGAGTTCCTCAGTGAGTTTTTGTACTTATTTGACTCCCTAAATTATTAACCTGAACCACATCCATCCCGACACTAACCACTCGTGGTCACTCCCTCCTCTCTGGCAGGAACCTTTTCAAAAGGATCCCCTCTTTGCGCTTCGCACCTTTGCTTTTTCGTTCCTTTCGTCAAATGTGCTTCAATTGCCTGACCAAAGTCTATACCCTTTGAGGTCCACACTGGATGCCCTTGATTATGCTGCTGGGGGCGTCCTAATGCAAGATGGACATACAATTGCATTCGAAAGTTGAATTAGGCTTCGAAGCCTTACACGGTCCAAGGGGGCAGGCTGTCGAGGCGTACTTCCTTCTATGTATAATAAGGGATTGGTTGGAATCTTTCCTTAGTTAGGATATAAGAGCATAAAGACGGAAGCTTGAAAGTATATCACTGGAATACCGGAAATCGGGTATAGAAGAAGAAGTCCTTGCTTTCTTAAGGATTCTCTTGAGCCTCGCCCTTTATTTACTCTAAAAAGCACTTTCACTGGAAGGCTTACGGGACTAAAGCACTGTAACGCGCTATCCAACTAGCGTAACTGGTAAAAAGTGGAGCTAACGCTTTAGGCTTTAAACTAGAATAAGAACGGTAACGTTAGGGCTTGCAACCAACGGGCTAACAGACTATCGCACTAAAGGTAATCACGCTTCCTTGCTTGGTGGAAACTTGAACCTGGAACCGAGCGTACTATAAAAAAGCGGCTATCCCGTGGGTGTGTTAAACATGGCCATCCCCTGACTGGGAAAGAAAGATGGACACTCTTCGCTAACGCCCGAGGACCTAATCCTCGGAGATACGGGAAAGCAGGAAGAACTCAAGCTGGGTATTGGCTTTCGTGATAACGAAGATAATCAATTCCCGTGACTAAAGGAAGAAAATCCTGCTTAACAAGCCTAACAAGAAGCGCGCTACTTCCACAATAACTGGCCACCTAGCTGTGAGCCCAATACGAGACTGACTTTTCCAAACTGGAACTTGAATTTCCACTGAATATTCTTACTAGCATTTGAGCTGAGACTTTATAACATAGATCCAATCAAAAATCTCGAATAGCACGTGGGATCTTTCTTTCCTCAATGGTTTCGACCCTGGTCTTGAATCGCACCTTAGGCTTAACACTTGACTTTGACTTGCACCTTTCAACTGGCTAGAATAGTTGGGATCGGAGGCTTCCTGACAAGCTGCAATGGCATAGAAAGATATGGCTTAATAAAGACGCTACGCGCCTTAGGGGAACTTTTGACTTGCAAGAGAGCGCGGAAACGTCACAAGAGCTTTGAGACTTTCTTGCGTGAGAACTTTCTTTATAGGTCAACAACTATGGCTTAAAGGCTTTCCCCCTGAACTTGCACCGCTTTATATAACAGGAATCCCTTCGCGGGATTGCATCCCGTATCATTCTTACTGAATTTCGGGGCACTGGTTTGCGCGATAACTCAACTCAATGTTCTCTCCCCGAAAAGTATGAACTCTCGTTGCTTTCGCTCCTAAGTCTCTCAACTCCATCCTCTTGAACCCTATCTGCTTCAAATAGTTGATTGCATTTTCCGTTGCCGACATAAGCTTGTTATGAGCCTAAATGGCATACCCAGGGTCCTTATTTCTAAATGTGAGAAAGTAGTCCCTTTGAAGCTTCACTCTGAACGATTAACTAGGGCGTAGGCGACTATTTTGTCTGGGACGGAGTACTGCTAAGTCTGGATAGCTTCTTGCTTGCGAAAGATGAGGAAGTCTAACTGACAAGCAAAATGAGTCTTGAACACAAACTCATACATAATACATATATATCCATGGGTTTTGCACAATAACTTGCCTTGACGCCTTTCATTTTGGAAGTCCAATCCAATAACTCGACTTCACTTGACTTGATGCCTGCCGGCGCCTCAACGACTTTATTGACACGCCCGCTTAACAACACGCCAAGCAAGGTATTTAACTACAGTGTGCACGCCTGCGCCTAACTCCTCCCCCGCCTAACAACACTCTAACGTAGTTCCTGCCGGGGAAGTCTGAGTCTCACTTAGCTGTACCTTCCTTACTGCGCACCTAACTCTATGCCTTGCCGCCTAACATCCCGGAGTTCTTTACTTGATGTTCTCAGTCGGCGAAGCCTCGCAACTTCCTTGATGTTCTCAGTCGGCGAAGCCTAGCTGCACTCATCCCCGAACTACGCCTCCTAGAACACCTGATACGCATCCCAACTATAAGACCTAAGCTGCTACGCCTGCGGCTATCTGTGACGCTTCCCCTTACTACTAACTAACGCATCCCGCTACACGCTATACTCTTTTATTAACTACGATGAATATGCGCATATTCGAATCTTTAGCTGCGGGTGCAAGACGCATCTACTAATCGCATACGAATACGATTCCCCGATCCCGAAGGTCAAGACTTCTCGATGAAGAGATTCAATGCTTCGACAGATGTATATAGCCTCCGCAAGCACATCTCTCCGCGTATTCTGACTTAGTGCTAAGCAGCAGTTTTCTAATAAGCCTAGCTACGCATACGCGCGAACTCTTTTGTTAGCTATTGACTTGCGCGGGAACAGATACGCATTAACACCGCTCAGCTCGTGCTTGCAAATAGGTGCAATCACTTCTCTTAGCTCACCGCTGAACGTAGTATATTAGTCTTGCTTGCGGCTTCTCTGAATTCTGGATTGCGGCTTCTCTTCGCAGCGCCCTCTTCCTGTCTTCCAGACGGCGAATGCGGTCCCGGATCCGTTGCATGGCTGCAGCCACAAGCGCTGGATCGATGGGAGGCAGGTGCTCCCAGAACAGACCCAGCCTTTGCTCCTGTTGGAGCTTCTCCTCTTCCACTTGAGAGATTTCTTGCTCATTTCTCGCAAGTCTGTTAGCGATATCCATGACTACACTCAAAGCTTTTTTTGCCGACTTCTAAGTTCCTCCCCGTCTCCCTTTGCCAAATAGAGACTGAAAGAAGCTTCTATTTATAGGCCTTGGAGTCGCTTAACTCTTTCTTATTATTAGTCAGAATTGTTGTCGAAAACAGAGGGCAAAGGGGAACTGGCCAATCATTTTATCAGCTGGCTCTCGACCCTGCGAGCTCCTTTATGAAAGTGGAACTCTCTCCGCCCTCCTTGTGCTCTTCTCTCGTTACTTGCATCTCCTTCCTATGCCCTTAGATTCGGACTCTATTTTCTTGTTGTGCCCTTCCTAATATTCAAGTAGAGTCTACGCTTCAATGGCCCATTCTTAAGTACAGGATTGAGTTCCGATATGGAACAACTATCCATGTGCCGTACCCCTGACTAATAGGTCGATCCCTCTGCCACGAGCAAAGCTCTGAGCAAAACCGCACTTCCTGCTTCCTCTTCCAGGAACAAAGCTTCCAATGGATCCAATAGCGTTGTGACATATTTGTTATATGCATCCACCACAGAAGACGGAGTACCTGTGTCATTCAAAGAAAGAGAAACCATCTTGATCAGCTAAATCGGAGATTGGAAACCGAGTTTCAGCTTCTTGCTAGGAATTTCATCCATTCTTGGGCTCGACTTCAAAAGGGGAACTCACTTCTCCGGGCTTCTGAGAAGAGACTGCCTTTGGTTCGCCTCAACGACAACTAGAACCTTCTGCTTCTCTCTGAGTGAGAACTAGCTGCTTCCTGCTCTGAAAGCGACCTAACGAACGGAACTGAAATAGATTGGCTCTAGAAACATACATTGTTTCATCCCCGGTCCCTCCACCTTAATAACTAGACTAATGGGCCTAGGTGAGACAGGGGACACACCTCCACTCTACTATCGGGATGTTCCTGAACCACCCTACCCCTCCTCAAGCACAGGGGGTATATAAAATAGGGAAGAGAAAGTGCTCTAATAGAGAGAACCTGTCATCGATCTACTAGTCAGGAGGTAAGCCCCCCTTGGGTGGAGTCCCATTTGCCTTCTTAGAAATTTAGATAGAATTACTTAAATACAGGAACTTCCTAGGTCATGCGCGGCTTCTTCACGAGCAACCGATCGCCGATCTATCTGATTAGAGCAATAGGAAGCGGGAGCATACACCTACCACCTTAACTCTGCGACACCTTTAACTGCTAGTCAGCTAAGGCTAGAGCTTTTTTATGGGGAATGGACTCACGGGAGAGCTATAACCTATGCTCTGGTCCTCGATAATTGTAAATACAAAGATACTCACAGAAAAGCAGTCCCGGCTGCAGTTCCTCACCTTGCCGGCGAACCAGCATCAATGCGCGAAAAAGAAGATACCTTCAGCACTCGCTGCAGTGACTCAACGAGGCCGTCTTGCATCTGCTCAAGGATTTGGACCCTACTCTCAAAGCTATCTAAAGCTAGAGGAGGAGTCTCCCTATACCTCACCCAAGCCATGAAAAAGCAAACCGTAGCGGACATAGAGATTTCTCTCATATGCTCGACGACTTGGATCCCAGAATAGCTGCTGAAGAAATCCAAGACATTATGCTTACACAGAAAGAAGAGGCCCAGTCAAATGAGTCCTCTACCCATCCAAGAAGGATGATCTACAGCCTAGGTGTCCCCGCAAAACCTAAGCAGAGGTGTCCAAAGCTAGCCTTTTTCGCCTTAAAAGTAGTCAAGTGTAGCTTTTCGGTAGTCTAGTTCAGGGGGTCTGAGATCTATTCTTGATGTAATGGATGGAGATCGGCTTGATGTCATGGAGAACGGCGTAAGGTCAAAACCTATATAGTTAAGGATGGGTATAGCCGGAAGAAGCAAGGTGTCCAATGAGGAGCGAAAGCTCTCAGGATGGAAGAAGGACTTAACCACCAGCGGGAGCGATTAGAGCAAAGGCAGCAGAGAACTCACTATCAACGTCCATAAACACCGCTTTCTATGCCTTAAAGACAGGCGAGCCTCGCGCAATAAGGATAAAGGCAGGAGAAAGATCAGACTAAGTCCACTGGGGATAATAATACCCAGAAAGTACTACTCCTTACACAACTAGACGAGCTGAGCTTTACAACTAATGGATTCTTACTAACCGGAAGGCCCTTTAATCATACCCAATCGCTGGAGCGCGATGCCCTTGCTTGTACTGCTGTCGGTGTTCTAAGCTAGACAGACCTTCTTCTGATCTTGAAAGCTACCTTCTCCAAGCCTATTATCCACTTACTTACCTTGCGGATAAAGCCTTTTGTACTACACTGAAAGATTTTTTGTCTCTTACTAACTATTTAGTGTGTTCAGCTGGCAGGTCCTCGTAAGCGTCTTTCATCTTTCAGTGCCCTCATGGGATGGTGATTCTACAGAGTTATATGGCATGACTCTCGAGTACTCGTCTTTTCTTTCGTCATAAATGGCCCTTTAATAACGGCCTTCTTAGGCAGGCAATGGAGTTCAGGATCGATAGCATCTTCCTCGAGCTACCGCGTCACGTTCCCTTACTTGGTGGGTGGAAGGCGGGCTTGGAAGCTTTCTACTAGATGAATGAGTTGAACGATTCTAGCTCTTATAGTCCGAATACTCATAAGGTTGGGTCGACGCCCGTCTCTGGGGAATCCTTTTGAACAGATTGCCTGGATTGGTTAAGCACCTGAATTTGATGATAGGATAGCTCGGGGCTCCCCCAAACACAGCTGCACTAAAGGAAAAGGACCGATCTTTCTTTAGTCCGGGTCGAGCTGGAAGGCCAGAATGTGTAAAGGGCGCCGGTAAGCACTTCAGTCGCGTACAGGGCGCTAAGCATTTCCTATAAGGATGAAATGCTGAAAAGTCAGGCTGAAATCCACTAGATAGAGGGAATATTTAATTACAGGAATAGCAGACCGTGGAAAGCGACTCTCCTAAACGGGAACAATGGCCTTAACGCGATAGAGACTAGCAAGGGAACTTACCAATACTAAAGGCGGATCGATCAGGCTGAAGTGTAGCATCTCAAGCTTATCTTTCTTTTGCACCTACCCACTACAGTTATAACTAATAAACCGATTAAAGCGATTTAAACGCTGGATCCTTCTTTTCCAGCTCGATGCGAAGAATGCCTTTCTTCACGGTGATTCACAGGAGGAGGTCTATATGCAGCTACCCTTTGGCCTTCAGGAAGTTTTTTACAACTTTCCCAAGTTCACTTCGGCACCTGCCGTGAGCCTGACCTTCTTACCTTTAGAGCGGCTTGCCCCAAAAAGAGTACCTCACGAACTGACTTAAAGTATAGATTCTTTTATCCACTGAACTGGGACGGGATATTATAGGATCCATTGTTTGGGCCGAAGCAGCAATCTCTGTCCCCTCAGGGATCGGAACAGGAAGAGAAGAAGGCGAAGTGGAAGAAGAAGGCTGCTGTGCCCGCGTGACAGGTTGTTTTATTGAGTTGTGAATAGTTGACTTCCTGTTTATGTGAATTGCCCTGACCTCAATGACTTTGATTTACCTGCCGGACACCCCTGCTTTGACTTAACTATCCCACCCCGTGTGCGCATCTACGCCTATATGCCTCTCCTTATAACTCTATCTCCATAACTCAATAAGTCAATAACAACATCACTTGAGACCATGAGATACGCCTGCCTTGAACCGGAGGGTGCAATAACAATCTTAACTCCCCCCAGTTAGGTCAGGAAATGCGATTGAGTTAGGGCTCAGTGAGTTAGAGAGATGAGCGGTGTTCGTGCAAGCAGAGCTTTCAGTTAGTATGGCAGATGAGCGAAGAGAAGTGATTGCTGGGAAGCGATCACGAGCTGAGCGGTGTGCGTGCAAGAAGCACAAGCTGAGCTTGAAGTTAGCAGAGCGGTGCGCGTGGGGTAGATACGCTAAGCTTGAACTTAGTATTCTTGCGAAGATGATGCTAGTAGTATACTTTACCGCATATGAATCTAATACGCTTAACAAGACGCATTAACACATCTATACGACTCACCTACTATACTACTATACGACTCATTTAACCGCTTCATCTACGCCTATACGTCTTCTACTACTCCCCGCAGCTAAGTAATAACTAAAGCCGTACGGACCTAATTAGTTAGTTGTTAGCTTCTTTAGTGTCTAATACGCGGTAGAAGCTAAGTTAATGCGTATATGATGCGAGAAGTGAGGTTCTACACCCGCAGCCTAGTAGAATAAATAAGTCTAGAGTTAGAGATATATTTTCGATCTTGTACTAATCGCCAATCTCGATTCAACTACAAGCCTGCTATTCACTCGATTGAAAGTCGGATCTTGCCTTCACTGGCAAGCTAAAGGTATTTATTTCCTCACCTCAGAGCTTCACAAGAGCAATCACAGTCGAAAGAGCAAACAAACTGATTCTCGCTATTCTTTTTCACTGCTAACCGTGCCATGAACAGCGTTCAGAGTCGATTCTGTAACAGGAAAAGTTAAGACCGCTACTGCTCTACGCCTTACTAACAGCTATACCACACTAACTCCGTCTATTGCTCCTATAGGTTCTGCGGAATCGAAACTCCCTTTACTTTAGTTTAGATAGAAGAAGACTTTCTGTCGCTCGTCCCTTCGCACGTGAATCTTGATATCCCCTTTGCCGGGCGTTAGAGCATTGATTTCTTCTTTCCCTCGCTTAATCTCGTAAGTCACAGAGATTTAAAGGTATGAAGTTGCTCGAGCCGTCAGGCGAAAGGAAACAGACTTATTTTCCTTATATCTTATATAAGCTTCTAGTAGCCCTTCCTCCACCAAGAGAAACCTGCGGAGAAGACCGTGCTACCATAGAGAAGGGAAAGCCCACCTCGGAAGCCATTTGACCATGAGTTCACAGCTTAGGGTCAGAAGGAAAGATCCCATCCCGTCTTGAAAGCAATGGTCTACGACTCCGCAGCTTGCTTAGGAGAGCTCCTTTGTTCTACCGTTAAGAGAACAATTCCCATTGCCTAGAAAGCTCAATCTTCATTCCCTTAGGTTAGGGAAGACCTCATTATCTTTATATAGGATAGAGTGAACATTGGCCTGCGCCTCAATTCAATGACTTTACTAAACACCACTACACCCTCTCATCTACGAGATTATCTCAGATTGGCAGGCTGGGGGCAAGAGTTTGGGCGGGGTTGGACAGATAGATTGACTCATTGTTGTTAATCGACTGATTGTTTTATTAGTTTATTGAGCTCCCGAGTTGGGGATAGATATGGGGGATCGGAATAAGAAGAAGGACGACTTATTGAGTGAGAATGGGCAGACTGAGAATGAGTGATTGAGCAAGGGAAGAAGAAGGCAAAAGCAAGACAACCCTTTTCTTGAGTCCCCAGACAGAGAACAACTTCACTTGACACCTGGCTGCCTCCTAACTTACGATGATGATGACCCCCCCTCGGTTAGTTACGGGTTTTGGGGGGGAGGATCGGGATAGAGTTCCCGGCCGGAACGGATAGAGTTAGAGATCGGAAGAGGTATGAAATACTCGAGCCCTCAGGCGAGAGGAGAGTAGTTAGAGTTCTGTTCGTATCCGGTGTAACTAAGTACTTGGGGCCGAAGCGGGGCAGAGTTCAGTGATGTTGCCTCAATAAAAGAAGAGTTGTTGGTCGCCAGGCGCAAGAGTTGTTATTGGGTGTCAGGTCCGTGAAGTAAAGAAAAGGGAGAGTCAAGGCGTCAAGTAGAGTGACGGCTTGGGGGAGAGTCATGTGTCCACCTCCGTCAAGAAGCAAATCAAGGCAGGAAGCGGATGAGAGTGAAGTACTGGGCAGTAAGGAGAGTGAAGTAGTTGCGAAGTGGGACCAGAGGGAGAGGGATGGAAGGTATGATATCCATAGAATAAGTAGCTCAAGCGAAAGGGACAACTCAATGCACTAAACTCAAAGTCAATGCAGGTACAGCGAAGGTGCGCAGTCACTCGAAGGAAGAGGGATACAATAAGTCGAAGAGGTACGAAGTAAGCTGACAAACGGAGGGGTAGGGCTTCTTGGATAAGATGAAAGGCCTGCCCGGGGAGGCGTATCTCAGTTGTTTAGGTGTGTGCCCGGTCCGCTCTCTGACTCTAAATCACTAATTCCGATCCCTAACTCACTCATGCTGAGCGCATCTATCTAACCACTTCTTCCTCTATCCCTAGCTCTCGCCCTAGCTCTATCCTACGCCCAAGCTCAATAACCGGTATCACCCAGGGACTCTCTTCACTCAAAGAGGAAGTCAATTAGCAACAAAGATAACCCCTCTTAGTCTATTCTAAGACATGGAAGTCACACTCTAACCCACCGAGCCTCTATCCCTAATATGGTATAACTCAATAACACTTGAGAGAACAATCAGTCACGGATACCTCTTCCTCCCTCGCTCCCCCTCTTATCTCTTCGAGCCACGTTCTCCCCCTCTTTCTCTCTCTCTATCCCAAACTCAGTGTCCTAGCTCCATCAGTCAATCAGTCCGAAACCGGCTTGTAACTAATTATCTCACCTTTCGTGTTTAGTCAAGTTATTGGGTTTTAATAAACCTCCGGTTCCTGTCTATCTCTCCGCCCCCTCACGAAGAACCGCTTGGCGAACTCAAACCCTCCTATCTTGGAAACCAACGACTTTGACTTATTAATCGTGACTCCGCGGTAGGTAAGATACCTGAGTCAATCTCGCCCAGTAGTGCCTTCATACGACAGCTTTGCGGGTAATATCAATCATGCACCGGGGTTGAAGCAACTTGCCTATCGCACTATCGCACTATTGCATTAGAGTTCTCTAAAGAGTGATCAGTCATTTGTACTAGCTGCTTGAAAGAAGGCGAGTGCTTCGAAGGTCTTGCAAACTATGCCTCTCCTCTCCCTGCTTTTTGTAGCACGAGCGTATAAATTCCTCTCGTTAAGGGATAGATTACAACTAGCTACCTGCCTTTCGATTTCTCGTAGTTGATGTTCTAAATCACTGCTGCTCTGGATTTTCAACAGTTCTTCTCAGTGGGGAAACAAAGGCATTCGATGCATCTCGGATGCTTATGATCTGCTTTCTCTTTATAGCTTCTATGCGGCTCCTATTTATGGCCTGCTTCCTAAGCTTCAACCCTATCCTCTGTGGTCCGATCCCGAGAAAGCTATCTCAGCCTTTCCTCCTTCTCCTATTGCTACTGCTTTTTCTTCAATTGTGAACTAAAGGACCAATGGACAGCTTTCAAAATGATCTTCCGATCGTGCTGGTCGAGGAATAAGAGTCAGAGGAATGAATAAGAGTTCATCAACTTTGGCTAAGTATAGTCTTTCATTCATATGTTCACGCTGCTCGCGAGGGTTTCGACCTCAACCAGCCAGCCACTCAATAAGACAGCTAGGGAACAGATACGCATATAAGGAGTCATTCATTCTTGCATGCCACGAACACCGCTCAGCTCGTGCACGAGCAGAGAAGTGATTGCTGAGCTAAGCTTTCCATGCGTTAATGCATGAAATTCATCTTCGACTCTCATCAGCTAAGTATAAAGAACTAGCGGGGAGTGAAGTGATTGCGCTGCAAGCACGAGCGGTGTGCATTCATTCATCTTCGATAAATACGTATTCAAGCGTCATATCTAAAGAATATATCTAGTTAATCGGGTAGCGAAGAGAAGGGATTGCTGGGAAGCGATCACGACATATTTAAAGGGGCGGTGTTCGTGCACGAGCCCTATTTGCGATCACGAGCGGTGGCAGCTAAGTATAAATAATGCATGTCATTCATGAATCAGAGAATATATCTAGGCTAGCTAAGTCGTATAAAGAATATAGATAGTTTAATCGGGTAGCGAAGAGAAGGGACACGAGCGTAGCTAAGCTTTCAGTGTATGCGCATACTTCACCGAATATTCGTCTAATACGCTTAATGCATCCCCGCGCGTGCCAGCGTTCGTTATCGAGACTCAGTGGAAGTTCTGTTCAAAGATCTTTCCGTCGAATGAAAAGGTTCTCTCATGGTTCAGCTCCTCGCTCGGACTCTGGATTTATTCCAATTATTATTATCTTCTCATCCATTTTGAATTCGTGGCATGGAAAGGCTAGAAAGCAAAATTGCTTGGACAACCTTAGCCCCAGCGGACAGGATTGGAATCAGTTCGACGTTCGTGAGGAAAGAAGTCCGCAAGCTTAATAAAGGCTTTTAACAAGCTTAGTCGTTGCTTAAAGGGAAAGACAGAAGGAACTATTCTTTTCCATCCAATGACTCGGGGAATTGCCGAAGATCCCTCCTTACTAAAGAGAGAGTACCGAGGCAATCCAACCTTTGAACACAGTCCTTCGGACCTCCTGCTTTGGTAAGTGAGCAGTTCAGTCGTAGAAACAAAACCGTTTTAGGGTTCCCAAACAAAAGGAAAAGATCTGTTGACGTCAGCTATGTGATCACTCAACGATCAGTGCTACAGCTCAGCCTGACCTGACGATCGAGAAACTTATTCACTAGCGGTGGAGAGTTGGAAAGGTGGATTTGACATCGAAGTCTTCATCCTGGATGAGAAAAGAAGAGTTCTTCCAATCGGGGAAAGCAAAGAGGACTTCGAAAACAAGGAGCCGGTCCAATCGCTCAAAGGAAGGTGTGCCAACCCAAAGGAAAGGCACAAGAGGAAAGCAAGCGATGTCGCTTCCTTTGTCTCTGCCGAACGCAGCTTTTGTTGTTGATGCTTCAAGTTCGTCAATCGAGAGATATAGATCGGAAGAATCAGAGTCATCGCGGGGTAAAGCGGCGCATAAAAAAGGGCGGGCCGCGAGAGCGCAAATCGAGGCAAACTCTGAGCCGATATGACCACAATATAACGCGCTCAGACAAAGCCTGGCATGCAAGTCAATAGCTAGCGGAGCGAAGCGCTGTGATTGCGCCTACTATTATTTGCGATCACGAGCTAAGGCTGGCTTAGCGTTAATGCATGTCAAGGCGGTCTTAGGTAGATGTCTTGGTGACTCTCAATCCTTACTTAAAATTAGAATCCCAAGCTTATGAAATTAGCAAGGCACTCGCCAATGAGTCTAGTCGTAGGTGTAAGCCAATCCCGATCCGGTCTGGAACTGCTGGTTCAAAGCCTTCTTTCCCCACTGCACCGGTATCGCCGGATTTCCTTTATGAGAGGTATGTTCCTTTCATACCTATACCGGTGATGCAAATCCTATAAATAGTCACTTTGTGGACAGAGGCCCGTTTCACGATCTAATCATTTATCTCAGGAAGACGCGTCCGGGGAGAGCGAAACGACCGAAAAACTACCCCTTTGGGAAGCCAACCTAGCTATATATACAGAGATTGCTTATAAATCCGATTTTGTCTTCGTATTCTAGTGTTATAGTTCCCCTTGGTATATTGATTGACTTGATGAAGGAGAACGGGAAGAACTACGTTTGGGTTGATCTCCTGTCCTAGGAAGGGAGTACGTAGGAAGCCACGACTCTGTGGTCCAGCCACTTTTATAATGGCTCTATTCCGTTGCTATGCCACTCTCCGTGCTGACATACCACTTCTGCTTTCCAGTTCGAGTAGCTCTTGCTGGTCTGGTGTCCTTAGCTGTCCGGGCTAGCGGGTGGGTGAATTGTTTTCCTAGGGACTTCCCTTAGGCTTCTAAATCCTTCTCGATACGGACAATTGGCACATATATGCGTAACACATTGTTTATTTTAGCGTTCTACGCAGATAGGGGAACAACCCGAACTGCATACATACAACCTAATTTAATCCGCTCTGCGTCCGGGGTTTTAGAACCATTGAGGAACGTTACCAGCACCGCCTTTCGCGTATAATCCTGCACAATCTGTTGAGGCTACTACAAGGGGAGGGAGAAAGTCTTGTTAGTATTCTGCTTCTCCAACCGCTAAGGGGAATCCATTTTCTTAGCTAAGTGCTTTGTGGGCCGCCATCCCTATAATTTTATCGCTTTCTATTCAAAGGTTTCACTCAGAGATGAGGCGAAAGTCTTGTATCCAGCTGGTGCGAAAGTCTCTATCCGACCCCCATGTGGAAAGCCGCCCGTTATTCGACGAAGTTGAGTGGGCCACAAGGCGCCCAACGTCAGTATAAAAGAATTGGGATCTATTTCTCGCGAGCGGGCTAGGCGGGGGATCAATCCCCGGGCTAAAGAAAGGAACGGGGAGCACCGGCGGGTCAAGTTGTGAACCACCCTCCTCTCTTTCATCTGAGGAAAATCCTTGCCTTGGAGCGCCCTTCTCCAGTTGTTTTTTTATAGCTAAGTCAAGTAGGGCGTCCTAAGCTCAAAGCGGTGAAAGTCCCGGCAATAAATATACTGTTTAAATGCATTATTAAATAAGTTAGTATCGCCGTAGGCCTTCTCCTCACATGCAAAGGATTAGATTAGATCCCTCGTGAAAAGGGGAACAGGCGGTTGGCTTGATAGCGAGGACTCGGGTAAGATCGATCATTTAGTAGGTGCCAGCAACATCCGGAGCGGATGGCACTCTTTTAGTTGGGGATAGTGACGGCTAAAACTATTTTACATATGAAGATCTCGGGAATCTTCCCTTTGAGGTTGGGATTGAACCCGATCTTTCCTTTTTCTTAATTTTATACATCAATGGTAAAAGCAAGGGAATTTCAAGAAAGGGAAGTGTCTAACCAGACTACTTATGCAAACGGGGATACTCAGGCTGACGAATAACCGAGAAAGTCTTCGTTTTCATTTTACGGGACTCTCAATTTTGTCGACCAGCACGGTTTGCTGTCAAGTAATAGGCCCTGAATGCAAGAGCCAGTTCGACAACCATGAAAATTCAAACACGAATGGTCTCCTCCGTTGCTCTGGGTGGGGTAGCGGCCACATTACGAAGTTATTTTGGGAAAGACTAGGGTTAGGTGGACCCTTACCTCTCTTTTGAAATGATCCAGTTTCATCTCTGGTTTACTCGAAGGGTGGGGCTTGTCTTACCCCATTGACTGATGTTAGTCTAAGGGCCTGTGCCTCCTCTAGTCGTCTATTTTTTAATAGCTTTCTCTGATTCAAAAAGAGAAGTTGCCCGCCCGGATGCTTAGCCGTTGCCTATCTATTATAAAATAGATGTCGATCTATACCGGATCGTGTCTTCGTGTACGCCAACTATTTACGTCCCATATTTTTGTTTCGACAGCGTAGTGGATAACAACAGGAACGCGGCGTTGGTCTCTGCCTGGCTTACCCAACAGCAGCTATGACGACTTTCTTTCCCTTTTTATCTGGAAAAAAGACTTCGTCGGTTCAAGAAGAGGATTGGATAGCCACCAGAAAGACTCCTCCGTTGTGGAATTGACTCGCCAAAGGGCGGGTCCCTAGGCGCCTTACTCACCCGGTCGAATATCATACATTAGGTACACCACTCCCCCAACCCTCCCTTTTGGCCGGTCCCATGACAGTGCTGGTACTCACTACTCCTACAAAGAGAACCCCTTGCCCTTTCTTTCCCCAATTGTTTAAAGCGCAGAGGGGCACTGACTAGGGTAAGCAATACATATCGCTTGTGCCAATCGTAAGGAGATGCAGTTCTGTTTGTGGAAACCACAGCAATATTTCCGGCGGAAAAAGAAAAAACCTCTGCCCGATCAGGTAGTTCAGAGATGCTACTTTCTACTAACAACTTTTATTGATCAGCCTAAGACCAATTGGGGAAGGTGGAAGGATAGGAAAAGGCCAGGGGGCCTAAGTTTTCTTCCTTATTCAAGCGTGTAGGCAACCTTTAGGACCACTTGAGGGGAATAAGGAGCTGTGTCTGCAAGATGCTAATTCTATAAAAAGGGAGAAAGAGCCTTTCCACTTTTTGAGGCTTCTGGAAGAGAATCAAAAGGATCTCTTAATGTTGATATAGAATAGCAACGCTTTTTGGTGTGGCACATCGGCATGAGGACTACGATCCTGAGCAGGGGAAGGACCGGAAATGGCAATAGTTATGGCCCCATCGGAGAGGTATGATCAGTCCCGTCGACATTGACGTATTAAAGCGGAATCGAAGGTAAGAGCGTAAAGAGGATCCACGGGCAATGTTCTGGAAACAAGCTATAAACGAATCTCCTTCAAAGGAGAAAACTATGCTGCTACAACGTACGATCAATAACGAAGGAGTGTAAAACACCTGCCTACCAATACTCCGGCCTTTCCCCGTGATAGGCGTCACTATAAGACGCAAGTGTAATCTATGACCGGGCTGGAGTCGCGCAGGGTATAAAAGCGAACAGGAACATTCATGGAGACGCCAAAAGTAGTTGTTTGAGTAGTAAAATACTACCCGTAAGGGGAAGCAGCCCAGTAAGGCAAAGAAAGGAGGGTGGTTAGAACCAGGGCACTGGGGGAAGCAACTCCATAACGATAGCCAAGTGAAGGCCGTGGTTAAAAAAAGAGAAATCAAATTAGCGAATAAGCAGATACGGATCGAGAAAGCGATCCTGTCCCTGCCTAGTTAAAATTCTTAAATGGAAGTCCTAGTCGAGTCTCCTGGGGCCATCCGTCCCCTAGACCGAACTCAGAAAGAAGCTAGCAGCTAGTTACAGGAATGGATTCTCGCTTCCGAGAACCAATCAAGAGAAAGCTATGCTTCCCTCCCGGCGCTTCGCATATTTGTTAGCTATTGACGGGAACTCTTTTGAGAAGCGCCTTATACTAATAACGCAAGTCAGAGTTCCCTAGTCTCGCCAAGTCAATAGCTGCGAAGAGAAGTGATAACTGGGTAGTTAGCACGACATATTTAAAGGGGCGGTGAGGCGTATTGCTCTCTGAAAGAAATCAAAGAAGGCGAGAGAAGTGATTGCTGGGAAGCAAGCACGAGCGGTGTGCGAGAGAAGCGATCACGAGCTACTCTAAGCGGTTTTGCCGAAGTGATAGCAAGCACGATCGTTAATGACGGCAGCGAAGAATATATCTAAAGAAAGAACTAGTTCAGTGAAGTGATTGCAATGCTTCGTTCGCAAGCACGAGCGGTGAATGCGCGCAAGAAGTGATTGCGATCACGAGCAGAGCTTGAAGTTAGTACGCATATGAGCGAAGAGAAGGGACACGAGCAGAGCTAATGGCATGCAAGAAAGAGTTCCCGCGTATCTTTTGAGCGAAGCAAGCGAGGTCATTAGACTTAGGCCGAACTGAGTGAAGCGTAGCGGTGTTCGTGCAAGAAGTGATTGCTGGGTAGCAATCACGAGCTGAGCGCTAAGCTTGAAGCGTGGACTTCCATCTAGTTTGATTTCCTCTCTTTGGAGTTCCCTTCTCTGCGGTTTTAGTTGTACTTTCAAGTGAAGCGGATCCTATTTATAAATGTTATACCTATAAGGCGCTTGCTGAAGAAGATATCCTTCCCGTCTCCCTCACTCTGGGTGGGTTGCCTCGGCCCTTCCTTTCATAGACAAATGAGAATAAGGTGGTGCACCTCTTAAATATAGAGAACTACAAATATTCTGCTCAAAAAAGAGGAGGTGGTTCCTCAAGAATCAAATTTGGAATAGGCTTTTGCACCGTGCGCAGAAAAGTAGGTTCTGCACCGCGCCGGTCACGACACAGAGACTTTTTTGTCTGCAATTATAGATATTTATCAATCATAGGTGATGAAAAAGGCCGACCTTATAACGGATATTCAATAGTCGGAATCTTATTCATCGGAATGTGATTAGGCGAGTTGCTTTCCATTATTTATGTCGGAATGTGATTAGGCGCTTAGGCGAGTAGCTTTCCATCTTGCCATTATTTATGTATGATGCACAACAGCTGAACCTCCATGGATGTTTCTAAACAACAATTACAGAAGCGTAAAACCGCACTCGATCCTCCTCTAAAGGACATGGATCCCTATTCTGAATTTCATGACTGCTGGCATTATTTGGAACGCCAGAGGATCTGGCAACAGTCAGACTATTACCCGCATCCATCAACTCTCTCTTCAATTCTTCGCCATACTTGAACCAATGATATCAAAGTTGCTGGAGGTATGTCGTGCTATCAATTTTGATAAACTAATGCCTCTCCTAAGATATGCTTATTTGGAAGGGCTCCTTCCAGCTTACTAGTCTTGTTTCTCACACTCAGTACATTACGTTTGCACTGGGCAATGTAGACAAACCTGTTGCTGCGCCCTCGTCTATGCAAAGTGTTCGGTGCAGGAAAGGCGGCTTCTATGGCATGATCTTACAGCTTGAAGTTCTTCTATATCTGTCCCTTGGGAGGAGATTTCTATGCCATTGTTAGCTCTCAAGAGAAGAAAGGAGGGGATGAGCCTAGGCGTAGGAGCATGGAGGAGTTTCAAGATTTTATCAATGGAGCTTTATTGTTAGATGCTGGATATGAGGGCGCTAAGCTCTTCTGCCTCTCGGGTAAGGAACCCTAGATCCACCTATGAAACAAGCTGTAGGGGAAGGACATCCTCCACTCACAATGTGACCGCAGCAGGATATCGCCAGATCCCTCCCTATGACTGAGAAGCACACATTTTGTCTATTAACGCCCTTTCATCTTAGAACTTGACCTCCAAAGCCGAACTATTCTATACCCTTCAACGATAAGCACGAATCCCTAGGGGCGCTGAAGAGAACTTCAGTCTATCTTTTCCCAGATCATTGCACCTCAACCCCTAACAAGTTATTCACTCGTTGACTATACGAATGAAGCGAAATGTGTAAGCCCATAAGCTACAGGGGCGAGCCTATAGAGCCTCAAGAGTGATTCACTCAAGAACTCCGTTGGAATCCTACTGGGATGGCTTTTCGAGTGCTAAACTTTAGCCTTCGAGTGAAGTCGTGTTGCGTAACGTATAGACAACGATCTGAAAGACATAGATCTATTTGCCTAACCTTTATTACTTAGGGCGAGTGCTTTAAGTGGAATTCCAACCCTCTATTTGCTTTCTTTCAAAAAAAGTCCTATCTGATAATCGCACAAGAAGGTCCACTATCTCTCGTCTCAGCAAAGTGAGTCGCTTTGTCTGTCCGATTGAAGCATTTGCTCACGTCTGCGTTTATGATCGTTCTCACGCCTCATTCGTCGAACCACTTCTGACGCTCTGACTGAAGAGTGCCCTGCCACCTATCTCAAAAGAGTGGGACCCCTTAGCACTAACAAACCGATAAGAAAGAATGCACTGAAAAAAAAGACCATTGTGACAGGGGCAAGAGCAATGATCTTTTGGCACATGGATCTTCCGATCGTCCCTATCGTCGGTCGAGGAATGAATAAGAGTTCATCAACTTTGGCTAAGTATAGTCTTTCATTCATATGTTCACGCTGCTCGCGAGGGTTAGGGTTTCGACGACCTCAACCAGCCACTCAATAAGACAGCTAGGGAACAGATATAATAGTTAGCTATTGACATGCATTAACACCGCTACGCTTGGGCGCTTCGCTTCCCTCCCGGCGCTTCGCTCATACGCATATTTGTTAGCTTCGGCTTCGCTTCCCCTCACGCACCTACGAGGCTATGCCACCACAAAAGCAATCGATCTGGGATTGAAACTCTCGAGATTTCCACTCTTTTCTTGTTTTGCCGTTCGCCGATGATCCGGTGTGCTTTTCAAAACCCATCTTTGATGCCCCTTATATAATAGATGTGGAAGCTGCTCTTTCGTTAGGATGTGGCAAGAGCGGTCCTCCTTTTTCAATTGGAAAGCAATCATTACTATGCGGAAGGCTATTGGGATCGATCCCTTCAACCCTGCGGAAGGTCGCAAGAGAAAACGATTCTTGTTAGCAGCTTTTTCAACCTCCCCGAGGTAAGGAAGTAAAGCAACCAATAGCCTTTTGACCTACTATGCCTTTCACCGGGTGAGCAAAAAGCGGTTACCTTTTGCTCCTTATTATTGATAACGCACAGGGAAAGCATCATCCCTAGAAATTCAACAACCATGAAAGAGAGTGCGACTTGAGCAATCAAAGCTACCCCCCTCTTCCACTGCTGACTACGAACAGTTGACAGCTAATGATTTTGCCCTACTTTATTAATATTTTAGAGCTGAAAATACAACTCATTCTATTACGAATAATAGTTGAAAGAAGTCATGCTCTACCTATTCTACCAAGAAGAGATGCCAAATCGTCTTCCCCTTATCTTATTTATTAACCTTCCCTTGCTTCGCACCTCGTCATAGCCTTGAAAAGCTCACTCGGAGTTCTAGTTCGAGAATGGGATATGATGAACTACTTGCCTACTGCTACCTGGGAGTCTTTCCTCGGGAGATCGAAGAAGGTATACTATTAGACAAGGTTCATTCCTGCTTTGCTGCTCTTCTTCTTTATCAAAGATAGCTCCCATCGAGAAGGAATTTTTGACGAGGCGACGCACCTCCTAATCTCTGGCTATTGCTTCAACTCGGTAGCCTATTTATTCTATTTGAGGCCCCTCGGCGGGAGCAGCCGAAATAGTGGGTGATTGCGAAGGTAGAGTTCTCTCATAAATGTTGGAAAGGGTGTCAAATTTACGCTTTCTTGCCATGGGACGTTTTCTATGCTATAAGGCAAAATTCAAAGTCCAGCCCAACCTTTTTTGAAATCCCCACAGGTCTCGGGCTGTAGAGGATTATTCCCCCATGTTTTCGGGACAGAGGGCACCCCTAGACTAAAGCCAACAAAGTAGTAGAAAGCGACTTCTTCTTGTCCTATGACATATCCCATTACCATACTCCGCAGCGCGGCTCGAACAAAAGGGAGAAGTCGGACCAGTCAACCCTTCCAGCCTGAAGCTCACTCTGACTCCGATCCCTCTCTTCTTATTCTGAAATTGATTGAAGATTCCCCCACAAAAAAAGAGAGACTTAGTGGCCCTCCGGTGTTATGGATAGATGCGTACACAGAAAGTAGACTGGACTGCGACTCCCGTATCAATAGTGCAATGTACTGTTCTCTAGAGACAAGATATTACTTTTTGGGGAGGGCGATCCTACTCATACCCGGCTTTGTTTTCTGTCTTGCCCCCGCGCCTGTAACATCCAAGGAGCGGGGATTACCGGCCGTTCTCTTGCCCGATCGAGCCAACCAGGAGGAGGAATGAAAACAAGAGAGAAGGAGCTTCTATTGTGAATCAATCAGCTGTGAACGAATCGGAGAAGAGACTTCCATCTTTCTTTTGTCGATTCCGCCCGCTTAGCCTTTCTTTGAAAGAATGGGGGCTTAGATCCTAATCTAATATTCCCATTCTTCCCTCTCGTAATGTCCGTCCGCTAGTCTATTATATGTAGGGAATGGGGATTCTACTTTTGTTTCTTGTTCCAGTTCTGATTCCTGGAAAGGGCTTTAGCTATTTTCATTCTCTTTTGATTCCCCGATTGCGAATAAGATAACCGGCCTCCCTTTAGCTCAAAAACTCCTCTTTCTTTATCCTATGTCGCGTATTAAACAACCTAGGCTTAACGGCTAAGAGAAGATCATTCCCCTTAGGCAACGACTGGCTTCGAAGAAAAGAAAGCACCAGGCTTAGAACGACCCGCCTTGGATCTAGCAGTCAAAGGTTCGAATCCGTCATGGGCCTGTCTAGATGCAGAAGGCCCAGGGCTGGCAAAGTGGAATTCTTTACTCCTCGGCTCACGATAGTTCTACCTTTTTATGGATCATAATTGGATTCTTTCAATCGGAGCGGGATTGAAGAAATAGGGCGAGAGAAAGCCGCTTCTTCGTAACCACGATCTGCAAATGAGAACTCTTTGTTTAAGGAGGGCCTCTCTAATTTAATTGATCAAAGGCCCTCTGACTGAATTACATCCACCCTTGCTCGATCATCCCGGAGAGGATTCCTTTTATTATGACCTCACTTGTTGAGGTACGCTGCATGAACCAATGATCAATTCAAGCCTATTGATAAAAGCCTCAGAGATAGGTTTCCGAGGATATGAGATTCGGTTCAAAGCACGCAAGAGGGGCTCAGCACCGGTGTGAAGAAGCAAAAATAAGTAAAAAGACTCAGAAGTTAGCAATCAGGTCATAGGCGACAACCCAAGCAAGAAGTCTCCTGATCCGATTTCAGGCGCTGGGTCTCTTGCCTCTGCTCAATGAAAAGCGTGATTCTCGGTTCGAGTTTGATCCCGGCATCAAGGTGAATTTTTAGACACCCTATTGGAGAAAAGGGGCTGACTCAACTCTAACCTACGCTTTGACGACCAGTGGGACTAGGATCGATGGTTTTGAGAGAGTGGCCAAGCATTGACAGAGAGGAATGTCTAGCGGAATCAAGCAGAAAAGAAGAAGAATAGCAGAAGAGGGGAGATCTTTTAACTCTTTCTCGATGCGACTCGATAAAGGTTATGTTATTCCCAGATATGCTCGTTCGCGAGGAGACTACGAGCTTCACTCGTTCAAAATGAGCAAGCATAGCTTGACTTCTCTTTCCTTCCCCCTTTCAAACGTTACCTTAAAGTTCCCAGCAACTTCCGGAAACCCGTCTTGGATGCGCCTAACCGCCGTGTACCTTGAAGCACTTTTGTTTTCAATAGCCCAGAGGAAAGCATCATCCTGCCGTTCAACTGCTATCACACCGTACAGTCGAATAGTTGATTCAAACGATAACGCTCCCACTATCAAGTGGTGGCATTGACAAAGAATCTTTAACAGAAACAAAGAGGAACTTACGAAGATGAGTGGAAGAAGGGGTCATTTTTGAATGACAGGGTTGGACCAGCAGACAATTGCGAGAAATGAGAACGAGGATGTCTTTAACTGTGTTAAGCATACGCATTTATAGAATGCGTTCTGGTCCCCCATTCGTTGGGCGATTCGTGGGGTCTTGTAAGAATAACATTTTTTATCAAAAACTATGTATGGGACACCTCCTGTCTTAACCTATCTCCCGCACCTTCCTATCTTAACCTATCTCCCACACCTTAGTGACTGTCTTTGAGACTCTCGTTAGGCGAGGGGCTCCCTCTGTTTCACCTCCCGGGGGGGTTTCCGAATTCTTTAGCTTTTGATCGGTTATTCGATGCCTGAGTTTTAGCACAGAATAACCTAACCTCAAGTGCATATATTCCCCCTTAATAAAGGTATGGAGCCAACGTCGCTTAGCCGTGTTACCAGAGATGCACCGCAGCAGAGCTCTGCGTAACGGCATAAGCTACTTTTATAGTATAGAAAAAACCCTAGTTCACTCGTTGTCGTCATAATAGAGGAGCCATGAACAACCTTTTCTTAGAGAGTCGCTCACGAACAGAGTTGCGAGATAGTCGAGAGAAGATAAGGTCAGACTGGACTTGCTAATCTCCCAGTATTTAGGCATTCATTGACTTAAATCAAAGAGTTCTTTGCCTGCTCAGCCGCAACTCCTTTCAGGAAGGCGCTTAGCCTTGGTTTGCCAGTTCGTTGACATGCATCACTGGAACGTACGAATTCTTTGACATCCTAAAAGAACGTCGGCACCATAGACCTGCCAAACAATGATTCCTTGCAGTAGCATCCGCACTGACATGTCCACCCGTGAAGCCTTGATGCGCCAACATACATCCAATGGCATAGAGTGATCCGTCAGTATAAACATGGAACTCCTTATTCCAATCCGGAAACCTGCAAACTGAGGGCAAACAAGCTACGGATTAAGCGCAAGGCGCGAAAAAGAACAAGCAAAGGGGTCAATGGCTGAAAGAAGAGTCAAAAGATTCATAGGGAAAGAGAGAACTAAGGAATGCCATAAGGAATCCGACAAGAGAGAGAAATCGCAAAAGGAAGTGGACTCCCGTCTATTGGGTTCGAGAGTCTCAGTTTACTTTCTATCGAGTGTAAGTCATTCAGTCCCGACAGCCTCCTACCCTAGACCTATAGTTTCACGTGGGAACTAGGACTACTTTCTAGTTGGTACTACAACGCACAAGTGGTAAGAGCAATAAGTCTTATTTTATTGGTTTCCTTTATTGCGACGTACTCTATGGGTTTCTCGTCCCCCTCCCTACACTTTTCCTTTTCCTTGCTCTGGCACTGATTGACCAGCTTCATCATCAACATTCTCATTTCCATAGCTTCTCGGATGACGACTGCTGACTTTGTCTGAATTTAATTCTTGGACTGTTATGAGCTTGAGGCAGAGTCGGCTGAAGGTAGAAGGAGAAGAAGAGATTTGACAATGCCCTTCCGATCGCAAAAAAGAAGATAATTGCTCTGGAAAACTTGTGAAATTCATCAGCTGCCAATAAGCTTTTCTTTCCATTGAATAGGAATCGCCCGATCAACGGTGATAGCTGCTCGCCTCCTTCGATGAAGACAAAGATTGATTGCTAGCTTTAGTTAGGCAGTAAGCGAAAAGATAGGCTCTTGGTAAGAAGGTCCGATCACGGGCTTATAGCTGGCTCTCTCTCTCTTCAGGTTCAAAGCTCTTTTCAAGCAGTGACAGAGAAGTGGGAGACAGAGCTTGAGGAAGAAGAGGGAGCAGCAGGTCCAGTTTGAACAGAAGATGGTAAATCAGAAGAAACTGCAACAATAGGATGATTTGATGTGACCTTTGTTGTCTGTAGTTCTCCTTCATTCATGCTAATAGTTCGATCTGTTGGTGGTGGGACAGAATCAACATGGATGGCGTCCGTCCCCATGTCAGATTCAGAAGGTCCCTCTGGTGGAGTCGCAGCGTTATCAGGATAAGCCGTTACGTTGCTATTAAAGATAGACAGACACTCTACCGGAAGGGTAAGTTGACTACTCCAATGATCGGTCTAAAACAAACGACCAGCCCAAAACGGAGGTCGGGACAACGTAACACACAGAAGTCAGACAAAAGAAGAGGCGGGCGGGATAGATGACTT